TTGTGGTTAGGGGTGAAATGCCAATCGAATTCGGAGCTAGCTGGTTCTCCCCGAAATGCGTTTTGGCGCAGCGGTTAATGCTATAGCTTAGGGGTAAAGCACTGTTTCGGTGCGGGCTGCGAGAGCGGTACCAAATCAAGGCAAACTCTGAATACTAAGTGTGTAATTAACTAGTGAGACAGTGGGGGATAAGCTTCATTGTCAAAAGGGAAACAGCCCAGACCACCATCTAAGGCCCCAAAGTAATTGCTAAGTGGTAAAGGAAGTAAGAATGCTTATACAACCAGGAGGTTTGCTTAGAAGCAGCAATCCTTTAAAGAGTGCGTAATAGCTCACTGGTCTAGTGATCTTGCGCCGAAAATGAACGGGACTAAGTAATTCGCCGAAGATGTGGGATGTTTTACATCGGTAGGGGAGCGTTCTGTTGTAGTTTGAAGCACTAGCGAAAGCGGGTGTGGACGAATCAGAAGTGAGAATGTCGGCTTGAGTAGCGAAAACATTGGTGAGAATCCAATGCCCCGAAAACCTAAGGTTTCCTTTGGAAGGTTCGTCCGCGAAGGGTAAGTCAGGACCTAAGATGAGGTTGAAAAACGTAGTCGATGGACAACAGGTTAATATTCCTGTACTACCTATTACTGATATTGAGTGACGAAGAAGGCTAAATCATCCGGATGTTGGTTACCGGTTTAAGCTAGCAAGGTTAAGAGAAGTAGCGAAAATACTTTGAGCTGAGCAGTGAGTACAAGACACTAAGGTGTCGAAGTGATTGATGTCACTCTTCCTAGAAAAACTTATCATATCTTAAGTAATATGTACCTGTACCTTAAACCGACACAGGTAGGTAGGTAGAGAATACTAAGGGGCGCGAGATAACTCTCTCTAAGGAACTCGGCAAAATGGCCCCGTAACTTCGGAAGAAGGGGTACCCTTGTAGGGTTGCAATAAATAGGCCCAAGCGACTGTTTACCAAAAACACAGGTCTCCGCGAAGTCTTAAGACGATGTATGGGGGCTGACGCCTGCCCAGTGCCGGAAGGTTAAAGAAGTCGGTTAGTAAAATTACGAAGCTGATGACTGAAGCCCCGGTGAACGGCGGCCGTAACTATAACGGTCCTAAGGTAGCGAAATTCCTTGTCGGGTAAGTTCCGACCCGCACGAAAGGCGTAACGATTTGGGCACTGTCTCGGAGAGAGACTCGGCGAAATAGAAATGTCTGTGAAGATGCGGACTACCTGCACCTGGACAGAAAGACCCTATGAAGCTTTACTGTAGCCTGGCATTGAACTTGAGTTTATTCTGCGCAGCATAGGTGGGAGGCAAAGACTGTATGCTTGCGGGCATAAAATAGCCATCAGTGAGATACCACTCTGATTAAACTAGGGTTCTAATCTTGATGCCGTTATCCGGCCAAGAGACATTGTCTGGTGGGCAGTTTGACTGGGGCGGTCGCCTCCTAAAAGGTAACGGAGGCGTGCAAAGGTTTCCTCAGGCTGGTCGGAAATCAGTCGTAGAGTATAAAGGCATAAGGAAGCTTGACTGCAAGACCTACAAGTCGAGCAGAGACGAAAGTCGGCCTTAGTGATCCGACAGTACTGAGTGGAAAGGCTGTCGCTCAACGGATAAAAGTTACTCTAGGGATAACAGGCTGATCTCCCCCAAGAGTTCACATCGACGGGGAGGTTTGGCACCTCGATGTCGGCTCATCGCATCCTGGGGCGGTAGCACGTCCCAAGGGTTGGGCTGTTCGCCCATGAAAGCGGTACGCGAGCTGGGTTCAGAACGTCGTGAGACAGTTCGGTCCATATCCGGTGCAGGCGTTAGAGTATTGAAAGGATTTCTCCTTAGTACGAGAGGACCGGGAGAAACATACCTCTGGTGTACCAGTTATTGTGCCAACAGTAAACGCTGGGTAGCCAAGTATGGATTGGATAACCGCTGAAAGCATCTAAGTGGGAAGCCTACCTTGAGATGAGTACTCTTTTAGATCACGGTAAGATTAACCGTTTGATAGGCATCAAGTGTAATTGCAGTAATGCATTCAGCTGAGATGTACTAATAGATCGAAAGTTTATTTAATATAATATAGATTCACAATTTAGGTATCTATGTATAATACACTATAATTTATGTTTTGATATTTATAGCACAGTGGACCCACTCCAAACCATTCCGAACTTGGTAGTTAAACTCTGTAGCGACGATGATACTTGAGAGGACACTCTCCGGGAAAGTAGTTCAATATCAGAACAATATGAAAAATACTCATGCAATACGAGCCTTTCCTGAGTAGCCCCACTTTCTAAGAACCAATAGTTCACTTGAATGTGTTTTTGAAAGTGGTATAATTCTATTGATAGATTTAACAATGTCTTTACTTGTAAATTCTCTATTTTCATTAAAAGCAATGTACATTGCTTCAATGATTGTTTGTTCAATTTCAGCGCCTGAAAAGCCCTTGCTGATTTTAGAAAAAAAATATATATTATATTGATTCCATGTCAATGGTCTCATCTTTTTTATCTGTATTTGAAATATTCTCATCCTGCTTCTGAAATTTGGTAAATCTACGAAAAATATTTCGTCAAATCTGCCCTTACGTAGCATTTCTATTGGTATTTGCTCAATTCTATTTGCAGTTGCAATTATGAATATTTTATCTTTTTTATCGGATAACCACGTTAAAAATATATTAGTTACTCTTTGTGTTGTACCACTATCGCTATTATGAATTTGCTTAACAAATATTTTATCAATTTCATCAATCCATAGAATGCATGGAGATAGATTCGTGCATGTTTCAATAACTCTTGTAATTTGTTTTTCAGATTCTCCTAATGTGTTTCCAAAGATTTGTCCAATGTTTAATTTTAGTAGTGGTATACTCCATTCTTTTGCAATTGTAATTGCACTCAGGGATTTACCTGTACCCTGTATTCCTACAAGCAAAATTCCTTTTGGAATATTTATGCCATAAATATCTGCTTTACTTGAAAATACTAGATTTCTAATTCTTAGCCATTTTTGTAAATTCGTTAAACCTCCTAAATCTATTTGATTATTTTTGATATTACAAAATTCTAATCCATTTATACTGTCTATTGTTTGTTTTTTCTCTTCAAATATTTTTTTTAATATTTCTGATTTTGTTAATGGTTGGCTAAGTAATTTAGTTATTGAGGTTCTGATCTTTTTTATTGTTAAGCCTTTGTACGCTTCGTAAATAGTATTTTCGTATTTAATATTTTTTATTTTACCTTGAAGTAGAAATATTTTTAATTCTTTTGCTATTTCTTTTTTGTCTGGTAGTGGTAGTGTTACATATTTAATATATTCTTGTAGGTTTTGGGGAATTAGTTGTTCTGTACCACTTAAGATTAGGTAGGTGCTATCATTTTTTAGCCATTTATACAAGTTTTTGATTTTTCTATTAATGCTTAAGTCATCTAAAAAAAAATGAAAGTCTTTCAGGAAAAATACTACTGCTTGATTTTGATTGTATTCTTCGATAGCTGATAATGCTTCTAGCGGATTTTGCTTACATTTATTAAAGCAGTCTGGTTGATTATCATATCCTTGTATGAAGTCCCAAGTGCATAATTTCTTATTAAATATTTTATAAGTGATTTCTGATAATATTTTTTCTAATCTTTCTTCTTCTTCTGTAAAAATGTAGATTAACTTATATTTTGATTTGATAATCTTTTCAATTTTTTGTTCAAAATACATTCGTTTATTTATGTTTATCTTTTATATTTTAACTTAAACTATCTTGTTGTTAACTTATTTCTTCTTTTTTTTCTTCTTGAAGCAATTATTTTTCTTCCTTCTTGTGTTTTCATTCTTATTAAAAAACCATTTCTACGTTTTATTTTTAGATTACTTGCTGTTTTCATGCTAATTTTTATTTCATTTAATAATTTAATTTTTTCTATTATATATTGATTTATGTTAATTTGTATATTATTTTAATTTATCTTTTATATATTCATATGAAAATATTTTATCTGTATTTAATTATAGTTTTAGTTTTCCTTCTGATTTTTTCCTTTTTTGTCTCTTTGCAATTGAAGAGTTTTGTTTTGAATGTTACGAATTTGATTAATGTTATTTTTATGTCAGAAAAGAATTATCTTTTTTCTAAAAAAAATTATGTAAAATATACGAACTATTATTTAACTAATTTTGATTATTTTTCTTGTATTTCCTTATCTGAATTTTTATTAGAAACAGTTATAATTTTAAAGGATAAAAAGATATTATATACTTCTTTAGCTTCTCTTTATAGTAAGATTGGCTGTTGGACAGTTTCAGAATATTATTATTTGGAAGCTATATCACTTGGTTTAAATGATATTCACATTTTATTAGATTTAGCTAACCTATATTTTCATTTAGGAGCTCAAATAAAGTTACAATCGATATGCAAGGAAATCTTAAATCTATATCCTTCCTATCAAATTCCTGAGCGCTTTGTAAGTGTAAATTAGTTTTTTAAAATTGAATATCGGGATAGCAGGATTTGAACCTGCGACATCCTGCTCCCAAAGCAGGCGCGCTACCAAGCTGCGCTATATCCCGTGTGCATTTTTCTAATGACTTTCCAGGATTATATATCATAGCTTTTGATTTGTCTAGTTTTGTTGTATAATCACTTTTTAGTTTGAAAAATAAAAAAAAACTTGTATTTTGTTCATTCATATCGGATACCAAAACATTCCCTTAACGCCATCTGGGTCTATAGTAAAACCGATATGTTTATAAAATTTAATTACTTCTGGATCTGCAAATAATGTAATGGTACTTATATCATAAGTTCTAAGTTCTTTAATAATTGCATGCATCAAGAGTTTACCTAGTCCATTTCCTTGAAAATCTGGATGAACAACTACATCCCATATTGTTGCGTTAAATGACCCATCCGAAGTAACTCTTGCGAAACCAATTAATTGTTTTTTATTTTCTTTATACAAAAAAATTGAAACAATTAAAAAGCTATTTTCTAAAGCATATTTTACTTTTCTCAAAGGCCTACGTACCCAACCTACAGAATCGCATAACTTCTCAAGATCTTCTACGTCAATATTCTTACAGGTGCTTAGGTATATTCTTTCTCGATTTACTTCTCTGATACATAATTCTTTATTCTTTTTTATTTTTTTGTTATCAGAAGTTTTTGATTTATGATAATTAAAAAAAAATTTCCAAAATGTCATGATTTCTTGTATTTTAGTTTTCTAATTTTTTCATGATGTTCAAAAAATGTTACTTTGTGTAGGTACATCATTTTTATATATTATGATTGTATATTATAGTCTACTTTTTATTTTTTATAAAATGCAATTTTTTGTTATCTTTTGCTAATTTAGTTTACTGGAGTTAATTAATGAAAAAAAACTTGTTTGGTGTGATATTTGTTTGTTGCCTTTTTTTCTTTTCTGATGTTGTCAATGCTGATGTTGCTGGTCTAGTTCCCTGTAAAGACTCTAAAGCTTTTAATAAAAGAATGAAAAATTCTGTTAAAAGACTCGAGTTAAGATTATCTAAGTATGATCCTGGTACTCCTCCTGCTCTTGCAATTAACAATCAAATTCAAAAAACTAAAAATAGGTTCGAAAACTATGGTAAAGCTTTATGTGGTACCGATGGTTTACCACATTTAATAGCTGATGGTAGATGGAATCATGCAGGTGATTTTATGTTACCTGGTTTACTCTTCATTTATATTACAGGCTGGATAGGTTGGGTTGGTAGAGGTTATTTACAAGCTGTATCTAAGTTTAATAAACCAGTTGAAAAAGAAATTATTATAGATGTTCCACTAGCATTAAAATTTTCTTTATCTGGTTTTACCTGGCCTTTAGCTGCACTACAAGAATTTAATAGTGGTAAACTTCTGGCTTGCGACGATGATATTACTGTGTCTCCTCGCTAATTTTTATTAATTCAAAGTATTACTTAATTTAAGGAAAAAATATGGAAAATAATTTTATGAAGTATTTATCTACTGCACCAGTAATAGGCACTATCTGGATCACTTTTACAGCTGGTTTTATTATAGAAATTAATCGTTTCTTTCCTGATATTTTGTCTTTCTCATTTTAGTTGTATTCAAAACTGTATATAATTAGCATTCTTTTTGGTGATCTTACTAATATTTTTTGATAATATATTTTTTAAAGTTTAAATATTAAAATTTATATATTTTTTATTATGAGTATAGTTACTAAAGTGATTGTTGATGCAGACAATGAATTGAGATATCCTAGTGTTGGTGAGCTAAATATATTAAAATCTTATTTCGAAACTACTAATAAACGCATTCAAATTGTTTCTATTCTTAGAAATGAGCAACAAAATATTATTAAATTAGCAAGTAAAGCAATCTTTCAAATTCATCCAGAGTATCTTGCTCCTGGTGGTAATGCAGAAGGTGCTCGTAAAAGGTCTTTGTGTCTTCGTGATTATGGTTGGTATCTTCGATTAGTTACTTATGGTGTTTTATCAGGGGATAAAGAATGTATAGAGCAGTTAGGAGTAATCGGTGTTAAAGAAATGTACAACTCCTTAGGTGTTCCTGTGCTTGGTATGATAGACGCTATAGAATGTTTAAAAAAAGCTTCTATAGAATTTTTATCTGAAGATCAATGTAGTATTGTGGTTGCATATTTTGATTTTATTATACAGGGTATGTTAAATTAGTTATTTATGCTATTGATTCATTTTTTATCTAGTGATATAATCTATTTAAGCTCGAAACTGTAATTATTTGTTAGGTAAGACTTTGTCAGAACTGGAAAGTAGCAGCAATTTATTTATCAATTATATGTATAGTTTCGGGTTTCTATTATTCTATATTGTTTACAGAATTCTGAATAATATGATATTAACTAAAACTATGTATTTTTATTCTTGAAATCTAGGTTTATTATTAAATTTATATGAAAGTACGTATGATTCAAGGAGCAAAAATTATCTCTACAGGCTCTGCTATTCCTCATACCAAAGTTAGTAATAAAAAGATCAGTTCTATTGTTGAGACATCTGATGAGTGGATCTTTAGTAGAACAGGTATTAAAGAAAGAAGATTACTAACTGAACCTGGTCAATCAGTTACAGATTTATCTATTAGAGCTTCAAAAGAAGCCTTAGATAAAATTTCTATGGATGCTGATCAAATAGATTTAATTATACTTGCTACTTCTAGCCCAAACGATTTATTTGGTAGTGCTAGTAGAATTCAGTATGAAATAGGTGCTGTAAATGCTTTAGCTTTTGATTTAACTGCAGCATGTTCCGGTTTTGTTATAGGTCTTGTAACAGCTTCTCAGTTTATTTTTAATGGCACATACAGTAATATATTAGTTATTGGCTCTGATGTTCTGTCAAAATGGGTTAATTGGTCTGATCGTAGTACATGTATTCTATTTGGTGATGCAGCTGGTGCAGCTATTCTTCAATCTTGTGATTCACATCTTAACTCAATGTTAAATTTTCATCTCTCTACAGATGGTAATTATTCAAATCAACTTTCTATACCCTATAGGGAAAAATATGAACCTCATCCTGTGTTAAATTTATCTCAAGGATCTTTTCAGTTTATCTCTATGAACGGTAAAGAAGTATATAAATTTGCTGTTTCTCAAGTCCCTCTAAGTATATTGAAATGTTTAAGAGATCTAGATATGTCTGTTAATGATGTTGATTGGTTACTTTTACATCAGGCTAATGATCGCATATTAACAGCTGTAGCAGAAAAATTATCTATAAGCCATAATAAAATTATTTCCAATTTAAGTAACTATGGTAATACATCAGCTGCATCAATACCACTTGCTCTTGATGAAGCATTAAAATCTAATAAAATTTTAACTAATGATATTGTTGTAATTGCTGGCTTTGGTGCAGGTTTAACTTGGGGAACAATTATAATAAGATGGTAACATATTATATTTTTAGTTAAAATAAAATGTATATTGGTTAGTATATAATTAAATTATTTTTAAAAAATTTTAATTTGTTATCTATTTTATTAAGGATATTGTAATGACTTCATCTTTGTCAAGTTTTTTGAATAGCTTATTGTTAGGTGCTATTATAGTAGTTATTCCTATCAGCTTAGCTTTGATTTTTGTAAGTCAAAAAGATAAGACTTTACGTGATTAATTAGTATCTAATTGAATTACTAGCCCAAGTGAAAATTTAGTAAGCTTTATTTTTTACTTGGGCTTATTCCTTAAATTTATTAATATAAACTTAATCTTGTAACCTTACTATGTCGTTATCAAATTGGATGTCTAAAAAAAGAAATTTACTTAGTCGTGTTACTACAAAAAAAGCTGCTACTAACACGGAAAAAAAATTATGGGTGAAATGTAGTTCTTGTGGTTTCTTGATGTATCATAAAACTTTAGAATCAAATCATAAAGTATGTCCTAAGTGTAACCATCATTTTCCTGCCTCTAGTGATGATAGAATAAAACATTTATTTGATGATGCAACCTGGATATCTTTAGATAATACTATATCTTCTACTGATCCTTTAGGTTTCTCCGATCGTAAGCCTTATAGTGAGAGGCTATTAGATATGAAAATGAAAACAGGATTATCGGATGCCGTACAAACTGGCACGGCATCAATCTGTCAGATACCAGTTGCATGTGGAATTATGGATTTTAGGTTTATGGGTGGCAGTATGGGATCTGTTGTTGGTGAAAAATTAACCCGATTAATTGAAAAAGCTATTTTATTGAAATTACCTTTAATTATATTATGCGCTTCTGGTGGTGCTAGAATGCAGGAAGGAATGCTTAGTTTAATGCAGATGGCTAAAGTTTCTTCTGCACTTCAAAAATATAGTCAAGCTAATTTACCCTATTTTACTGTATTAACTTCTCCTACTACAGGTGGCGTGACAGCTAGTTTTGCAATGTTGGGTGATATTATTATTGCTGAGCCAGGTGCAGTTGTTGCTTTTGCTGGTAGAAGGGTTATTGAGCAAACGATTAAAGAACAGTTACCTGATAACTTTCAAACTTCGGAATATCTTTTTGAGCATGGTTTTATAGATCTGATAGTTCCTAGAACCAAGCTTCGTGATCAACTTTATGAACTTTTGTCTTTGTATTTTAATTCTATTTATTAATTTTAGCAGATATTTTTTATTCTATATTGTAATATATATATCATAGTATGAGATTCTTTCTAATCTATTTAACTTAATTTGTTAACTAAACTTTTCTAGATTTAATTAGTCTCGAGTATTTTTATTTTTTTACATTAAGTGAGTTTACTATGATTAAAAAAAACGTTACCTTGTTTTTATGTATATTTCCATTTTTGTGGCTTATGATTTTCGTGTCATCAGCTAATTCCGTAGAATTAGATGAGGCTACTAGAACTGTAACATTTGATACTTCTAACAAAACAATCACTTTAACACCAGAGCAAGTTAAAAGAGGTAAGAGATTATTTAATAATTCTTGTGCTCAGTGTCATAATGGAGGAATTACTAAAACTAATCCTAATATAGGTTTGGAGCCCGAATCTTTGAGTCTTGCTACTCCTGCGCGTGATAATATAATTAATTTAGTAGATTATATGAAAGATCCTACTAGTTATGATGGGCAAAATTCTATAGCTGAATTACATCCTAGTATTAAAAGCGCAGAAATCTTTCCTAAGATGAGAAATTTAACAGACGAAGATTTACTATCTATGGCTGGATATATTTTACTGCAACCTAGAGTAGCTCAAGATAAGTGGGGAGGTGGTAAAATTTATTACTAATTTTTTATCTTAATATAATAATTTTTGTAAAAAAAAGATATAATTTGGTTGTGTAAAAGTTCCAAATAAAATTTACTTATCTATCTAATTTAACAAGGTTTATCTCATGAAATCTTTAATTACTTTCTTTTTAAGCTTATTTGCTCTATTATTAATTTGTAATGGTCTCGTTTTTTCGGAAGAGTTCACAGTTGACTTAGATGCAGGTGAACAAGTTTTTTCTCAAAATTGTGTTAGTTGTCATGCAGGTGGTAATAATTTAGTTAACCCTGAAAAAACTTTGCAGTTTACTGACTTAACTAAGAATTCAAAAAATAGTGTAGGTGCTATTGTAAATCAAGTTACTAATGGTGCTAATGGCATGCCTATTTTCTCAGGTCGTTTATCTGAAGAAGATATCTTCAATGTAGCTAACTATGTTTTTAATCAAGCGAAAAGTGAAAGTTGGTAGTATTTCATAGCTAATACAATTTAAATTTGGCTCAAGCCAAATTTTCTTTTATCATATTAGTTTATTCTTTATTTCATTTAATTTATACATTATTTATGTCATATAGTTTATACAGATCAGCTTTATGTTTACAAGATAAAACTTTATATAAAGGTTGGTCGTTTTTTAATTTATCAACATATACTGGTGAAATTGTATTTAATACTAGCATGACTGGTTACCAAGAAATTTTATCAGACCCTAGTTATTCTGGTCAAATGGTTGTATTTACATATCCAGAAATAGGTAACACAGGACTTAATAAACAAGATAATGAATCTAATTTCATTCATGCTAAGGCTATCATTGCTAGAAATATTTCTAATCTATCGAGCAGTTGGAGGTCTGAAATTTCTTTAAAAGATTACATTTATAAAAAAAGAATACCTCATATTTTTGGTATAGATACTAGGTCTTTAACAAAACATTTAAGGTCTTGCGGTGTCATGTCTGCTTCCTTATCTAATTGTAATAATTCTAATGAAGCATCTATGATTTATCCTGTAGAGTTAAATTCTCTAGATCTTATAAGAAAGATTACTACTAATAGTACATATCTTGTTAAATACATGGATTATATGTCTATTTATACAAATATAGTTTTTCCTTCGTATTGCAAATTTCCTATTATAACTAATTCAATAAAAAGATACCGTATAGTTGTATTAGATTTTGGTCTTAAGTTTAATATATTGAGACATTTATTATCTCTAGGTTGTCATGTAGATGTTCTTCCTGGAACTTCTAATTACTTTACAATAAAAAAATATAGACCTGATGGTATATTATTATCTAATGGACCTGGAGATCCAAGTTTATTTAAGTATGTGATTAATACAATAAGAAAGATAGTTCATTTTAGTAATGTTCCCATTTTTGGTATTTGTATGGGACATCAAATACTTAATTTATCCTGTAATTCTAATTCTTCTAAACTTACATTTGGTCACAGAGGTGCAAATCATCCAGTTGGTTTTGCTAATTATTCAGAACTTACTAGTCAAAATCATGGATTTGTAATTGATTCGAATTCAAATTCATTCAAAAACATTAATCTTACTCAAGAGGCTAAATATCTTAATTTAAATGATTTTACTGTTGCTGCTACTTTTAATAATGTATATCCATTTTTTTCAGTACAGTATCATCCTGAATCTAATCCTGGTCCTCATGATTCTGAATACTTATTCAAAACTTTTATTGAACTGATGAATATTATTAAATAGAACTCTCATTTATGAATCATTTTGTCTAAGTTTTTTTACCATTCTATTCTTTGAAATAAGTGAGATAATGTTTGTGTACCTCTCAATTGGTTAAATAGAGGCAAGTGTCCTTCTGGTGCTTCTGTTGTCCATATGAATTCTTCTGGGTATCTTTTCATTGTTTTTTCTTTAACTTCTAACCATCTTATTTTTTCCCATAGAGTATCCCATTTATTTCGACTTTTTGTCCATATTTCTTTTTGTACCGAAAAACCGAATTTTCCTATGGAGTAGCTTTTCCATAGTAAATCTATGGTGAATAAATCATCCTTTGGAATGAATTGTATATCTGTAAAATAAAGCCATTTTTTGATCTTTTTTGTTTTAATTTCTACTAATTGACATAAATATTTTTGTGTTAGCTTGTCTGCTTCTTGGAATTTTTGTTCTATTAGTAAATTTTGTAGTGGTTGATAGTTAATAAGTGATGAATTGTTTATTGTGATAATGCCGTTAGGCAGACTTTTACTTAGTAAATGTATAAATTCCTCATCTTTACTCTGTATAATTTTTTGATATATGAAACCACCTACTATTTCATAATTATGCGTTGATTTTTTTTTGTGTTCTATGATTTTTGATACTATAGTATCTTTGTTATCTTTATTTTTTAGTAATTTTTCGATTGTTTCTTGTGTAATAAAAGATAAAGTTTTATCTTTCTTAGTAAAAATGTTATCTATCTCTTCAGAAAGCTTTTCTGCTTTTTTCATTTTATTTCCTATGAATAGCTAAAAATATTTGTCATTATTTCTTAGTTTTTTTCTGATAAAGTGTCAACATATTTTTTGTAATATTATTTACTTAGATAGAAAACTAGAATTTTAATTATAATTAAAAAAAGATTATTTAATAAGTTTAATAGTAAATACAAAAAGTACTTTATCATTTGTAGAATTAATTTTTCTACTTTGGGTATTAAAACATCTTTTAGTTCTAACCAAATAACAAATATAGCTTTTATGTAGTTTAAAGTTTTAATTTCCTCTAAATTTGATAAGTAGATATATTTTGTAATAATACCTTTCGAACTTAAAATCCATACTTGTTGTCTTTCACCATAAAGGGACTTAATTTCATAAATGTTTGATTGTAAAAAATTTTGCCATTTTATATTATTTAAAAATAATATTATTGATCTGTTTGATATATAAAGTTTATTGCATATATTATGATTCTGTAAAAATTTACTTATATTTGGTGAGTTACTTAAATTATATATAATATCTTGAATTATGCTGTTTGCTGTCTGTATTATGAAATTTTCTAGTAACATTTTCACATGGTTATAAGGTGTACATGACGGCTGAAAAACAAATGTTTTTCTATCTACTAAAGAAGAACCAAAAATTAAATAAGTTAGTAAATGTTCAACTAAATCTCTCGAATCATTATTAAATTCAATTTTAGAGTTCCATTGAGCACTAAATTTTTGTGAGTTAGATAAGAATTTTCTAGATGTTTTTTTTATAAAAATGGCTCTTACTTTAGTAGTTATCTCATTTATTTCTTCAAATTTTAGATCTAACTCAATTAAGTCTAGTATAAGTTTTTTAAAGTCGTGAATAATATATTTAAAAAGTTTATTACGACTAATAATATTTAAAAGATCTAGATATATATATCTATTGCTTTTATTGTATTTTACTGAAACGAATTTTTTTTCTGTTTCTATAAACAAGTCTACTATACTATTATTGAGATATATACTTGGTTTTGTTGGCCAATATTTTATCATGTGATTTATCGAATAAATTCAGGATATATTATTTTATAATACAAGGGACTTTTTTATATATTTTCTTTATATTAGAATTGTTTCTATATTTTATTAATTATTTAATTATAATTCAATGCATAATTATCATTTTGTAGTTGCTAGTCAAAGTTTTTTGTTTAATCAGGAACCAATAGAAGAAATCTTGCGAGAAAGAACTAATTATTATAAAAATTCTAACAAAGAAATCGATTTTTGGTTCGTATTAAACTCAAGTTTTTCCGATGATTTGAAAAAGTCAATGAAGCTAAATATTCCTGACAAGCCATTAGCAGCTATAGTTTCATTGGATAAGCAATTTATACAATGGTTGAAATTGAGAATTGTATTTGTGCAAACTGGGACTTTTAGTTCTAAATCACTTTTTCTTCCAGAGTCTATCTAATTTTTGAGATAGTCAATTTTTATCTTCTGTGACAAAGAGTGTCAAAATTTCCCTACTAAATGTTTCAGCTGCTTTTGATTTATATCTATTAGGATGTGTAATAATAGAAAGCATTCTTTTTATTGTAACATTTTTTATCTTAGCCCAATGTACTATTCCTAGCTCTAGTTCTTTGGCTATTGCTGATACTGAAACAAATGCTGCTCCTAGGCCAGATTGAACAGCATTTTTAATTGCTTCTACAGAATTTAATTCCATTTCTATTTTGAATCTACTACTATCAATATCATGTTGGTATAAAATTTTATCTATTACTTTTCTTATTGTAGATTGAGTATCTAGTGCAATAAATCTAAGCCTATATAAGTCTTCCTTTTGTATATCTGAAACTTTTGAAAAAGTGTGTGATTTAGGTAAAATAAGCGCTAGTTCATCTTCAGCATATGAAGTTATTTGTAAAATATCTTTAAGTTCATTTGGTACTTCTCCACCTATAACTGCTAAGTCTACTTGTCCATTAGCTACACTCCATGAAATAAGTCTAGTAGAGTGTACTTGCAGTTGAACATTAACTTGTGGGTATCTTTGTCGGAAAAGACCTATTAGTCTTGGCATTAGATATGTTCCAGTTGTTTGACTTGCTCCTATTACTAGTGAACCACCTTGAAGATTTTGTATATCTTCTAGTGCACGACAAGTTTCTTCGCATAGCGCTAAAATTCTTCCACCATATCGAAGTAACATGTTGCCTGCTTCAGTTAACGTTGCTCTCTTGCTTGTTCTTTCAAACAGAGGTATATTTAGCTGCTTTTCTAGGTTTTGGATTTGTAAACTAATTGCTGGTTGTGAAACATATAAGCTATCCGCTGCCTTCTTAAAACTTCCTTCTTTTATGATGGCTTTTAGGATTCTCAGCTGATCTAATGTGAATGGTAGGTCTTTCATTTTTTTTGAGTTATTTAAAACTTTCTTTGTATTTCTTGTATATTTTTTACTTATTTATTTTATATTACTTATTTCTTGATATACTTATTATGATTTGATTATAGTACTTATAATATATATAGATATATTTTTTGTATAAAATTGATTAATTAAAATTTAAGGAATTTTTTCATGGATATTAGATTATTAATAGTGTTTACGCCTCTCTTAGCTGCTGGTTCATGGGCAATATATAATATAGGAAGAGTAGCTATTCAGCAATTTCGTAGTATGTAGTATAATACTTGTATAAAAGTTTTTTAAAGTTAGAAAATTTCATACATGTAATTTTCTGCTTTTTTGTTTATTATTTACATTAATACTTAATATGGCTGTTCCTAAGAAAAGAACTTCTAAATCTAAATCTAAATCCCGTAAATCAATATGGATGAATAAAGCATCATCTATTGCTAAAAAATCTTTAGCTATAGCTAAGTCTTTGATGACTAGTAAATCTACAAATTTTATCTATACTAAATCTTTTGAAGATTATAAATAAATTTATCTATTAAGATCTTGTGAATATTATATATTTTTTGAATTAGACATACTTAATTTTTATGACTTTGCGCTACTTAGATTTTCAGTCTTTAATATTTAAAAAAAAAAACGTAAGCTTTTTGTTTAAGTTACCATCGGTTAGAGATATATGGTTATTTAACTGTATTGAGGGTTCTCAGTTTAATTTTTTAAACCAAACTCTCAAAGTTAATAATTTATCTAAAATCATTATACCTAATTTGCATACACTCAGTATTTCAGGATTGTTAGGTTTATTATCAACATTAAGTTTAATTGGTAGAGTAAGAACTTTACACATATATGCACCTATTGATATAAAGTACTATATAGATTTCGGTAAAAAATATTCTCGTACTAGTTTTAGCTATGTTCTGTATATTCATACTTTAAAGAATGGTCTTCTTGTTAATCAGTACGATTGTCGTATTTATGCTTTAAAGCTTTATCAACACTATGAATTTTTCATTCTTCAGTCTGAAAAGCTTGGTACTTTCAATTTAGAAAAGGCTTTATGTAATGGTCTTAAGCCTGGACCTATGTATCGTAAAATGAAACAAGGACTTACTTTCTTGTCACCTGATGGTCTTTGTATTAATGGTAATAATTTTACTTATCATAATCAGTTAGGCTTTCAATTGTCCTATTTAAATCATTGTTTTTATAGAAAAAAACTATTTAAATTATTTAAGAAAAATGACTTTACATTATTTTTTTAAATTTTTTATAATAATAGGTAATATTGGCGAGAGTTAATAGATAATTATAGATTTCAAAATAACATAGATAAACAAATTTAGTATATGACTTATGCAGTGGTTGATATTGGTGGTAGTCAGATAATTCTTGAACCAGGTAGATTTTATGATGTAAATTATATATCTTCAAATCCTGGTGATGCAATTCGTTTTAATAGAGTGCTTTTATTTTCCCAAGAAGGAAATTTTTCTATTGGAAAACCTTGTTTACAAGATGTTGCTATTAAAGCGGTTGTATTAAAACACTTAATTGGCAATAAAGTAAATGTTTTTAAGGTTAAGCCAAAGAAAAATAATCGTATTAGTAAGGGGCATAGACAGAGACTTACGAGAATATTTGTAGAAGATATTTCGTATTGAAGTAGTTTATTATACATTCTTAGCAAAGTAATTTTATATGGCACATAAAAAAGGTAGTGGTAGTACTAAAAATGGTCGTGACTCTAATTCTAAAAGACTAGGAGTCAAAAAATATGGTGGTGAAGTTGTTAAACCTGGAAATATAATAGTTCGCCAGAGAGGTAGTAAATTCAAAGTAGGTAATAATGTTAGTCAAGGTAAGGATTATACAATTTACTCTTTAATTAATGGTACCGTATATTTTAAACCAGGAGCTTTTAATAAGTCATCAATTAATGTTATTCCTTGTGATATATTAAATTAATGCACTAAAGCAGGTTAATATAAATTCAGTATAAATTTTTATTTTAGACATAAATTCATATAAATGAATTTTTATTATCAATATGAATGGTAAAAAAAATTATAATCTCTTATTTTAATAGCATTGCAGTTCTCCTACAGGGGACTAAAGTTCAACAAATTATTTTAGTCAATAAGGAATATCAGTTAAATGATATATATATTGGCAAAGTACATAAGATTTTTTCTAGTATTAATGCTGCATTTATCACTTTGGGTTATGGTAATCGTAGTGGTTTTATCCACATCAGTGATATTAAAGGTATAAAGAAAAATGTTAAATTTTTTCAAATTGCTGATATTTTATCAGTTAATCAATTGATTCTTGTACAAATTATAAAAGAGCCTACTCTTAGTAAAGGACCGAGGCTGACAACTAATATACATTTACATGGCAAGTATATTGTTCTAATGCCATTGTGTAATCTTATTTGTATATCTAATCGTATTGATGATCCTAAAGAACGTTCATATTTATCTTCTTTAGCTATATTAATAAAGCCGAAGTCTATGGGCCTTTTATTTAAGCTTACTGCTAGTGGAGTCTCTGAATCGTTAATCTTACACGACCTAGATTTTTTAGTTAAGCAGTGGTTCTTCATACAAAAAAAGATTGTTCTAACTAACTTACCTGCAATTTTATATAAAGATGAAGATATTGTAAGAAAGGTTATGAGAGATGTTTATGATAAGGATGTAGGTAAAATTATAGTTGACTCTAAGGACTTTTTAAATTTAGTTTATTTTTATCTTAAAAGGTGGTTTTATATATCGCAAAGTATAAAAACAAAACTTTATTTCTATGATAAAAAAGTTTGTATATTAGATAGATTCCTTATTAAGCATGCAATTAAAAATGCTTTGAAGCCTAAAATTACTCTTTGCCATGGTGGTTATTTATTTGTTGAAACTTATGAAGCATTAACTGTTATTGATGTAAATTCAGGTTCTTTTAATAAGTTGAATAGTTCAAAAGATACTGTTCTAAGAATTAACTTCTATGCTGCTATAGAAATAGCTTATCAGCTACGTTTACGTAATATTAGTGGTGTTATTATCATTGATTTTATTGATATGTCTTCCCAAAGAGATAAGTTAAAACTAATAGATTATTTCAATACTTTAATAATTAGTGATGAATGTTCTTCTCAGATAGTAGAATTCTCTGAATTAGGACTTTTGCAGTTAACTCGTCGACGTAAATATAAAAGTCTTTTTGAATTTTTTAAACTGATTCCTTTTAAGGAAGTTGGTTTTTTTCATGAGCAATCGCTAATTGATACTTATTTTAATTATTTTTCAAATTCTTTTGGTGATTATTTGAATACTCGGTATCTTGTTAGAAAAAATGTGCACTATCTTTTTTCTAATAAAGTTTTCATGCAGAAAAGAGCGCTAAGAAATAAGTTTTCTTCTTTATCTTATTCTATGTCACGTAAGTATTTAAATTCTTGTGATAAGGCAAAAGAGCTTCGTTTTCTTTATCCAAAAGCAAATTTTATTGTTCCATTAGGCAGTTATATTAGATTAATTAAATATTCTAATAAGTCTATTATTGGTAATCATTTTTCTTGATTTCTATTTTTTAGAATTGTATAAAAAAAAACTATAGCAATCAAGATATTGCTATAGTTTATATTAATTTCTATTCTTGCAAGTCAATTTTTAATTTATCCGTTTACAGATGGTGCAACTAATGCAAGAGGTAAAGATTCTTGAGATGCTAAATCTAGAGGGAAGTTATGAGCGTTACGTTCATGCATTACTTCCATACCTAAGTTAGCTCTATTTAAGATATCTGCCCAAGTGTTTATAACACGTCCTTGACTATCAACAACAGATTGGTTGAAGTTAAATCCATTTAAGTTGAATGCCATTGTACTTACAGACATAGCTGTAAGCCAGATACCTAATACTGGCCATAAGCCTAAGAAGAAGTGCAACGCACGAGAGTTGTTGAAACTTGCGTATTGGAAAATTAAACGACCGAAGTAGCCGTGAGCTGCAACGATGTTATAAGTTTCTTCTTCTTGACCGAACTTATATCCGTTATTTGCTGATTCATTTTCAGTTGTTTCACGAATTAAGCTTGAAGTTACAAGAGATCCATGCATAGCACTAAACAAAGATCCTCCAAATACACCTGCAACACCTAGTTGGTGGAAAGGATGCATTAGGATGTTATGTTCAGCTTGGAATACAAGCATAAAGTTAAATGTACCAGAGATACCAAGAGGCATACCATCAGAGAAGCTTCCTTGTCCAATTGGGTAAACTAGGAAAACAGCTGCTGCCGCTGCTACAGGTGCTGTAAAAGCAACAGAAATCCAAGGACGCATACCTAAACGGTAGCTTAGTTCCCACTCACGACCGATGTAGCATAGTACACCTAGTAAGAAGTGAAGTACGATTAATTGATAAGGTCCACCGTTATATAGCCACTCATCTAAAGAAGCAGCTTCCCAGATAGGATAAAAGTGGATACCAATTGCCGCAGAGCTTGGAATCACAGCACCAGATATGATGTTATTTCCATATAGTAAAGAACCAGCTACTGGTTCACGGATACCGTCAATATCTACAGGTGGTGCAGCAACGAATGCAATGATGAATACAGATGTAGCAGTTAATAGTGTTGGAATCATTACAACACCGAACCAACCAATGTATAGGCGGTTTTCAGTGCTAGTAATCCAAGTACAAAAACGTTCCCACAGGCTTGCGCTTTCGCGTCTTTCTAAAGTAGCAGTCATAATTTTAATAATTTGTTTGTTTTTTTACTAAGATACTTCCCAAGTCAGCCGACTTGTTGAATATATTATTAACAATATTGCTTATAATATGTAAAGTATTTGGTAAAAAAAAGTTATAGTTCACTAAGTTAAATTTTTCATGAAAAAATGATTAATTATTAACTTTTTTATTATTTTTTTAATATAATAACTTTATTACCAAATGATTTTAAAAATATGTACTAATTATGTCACATTTTAGTAAGATTAGAACTAACATTATTGATTTAGAAATTCTAAAAAAAACAGTTAAAGATTTAGGATTTAGTTATTCTACAATTGGTCCATCGAATGAATTTTTTGAAGATTCTGTATGTTTGTTTGTATATAATGAAGATACATCAAGTGATCTCTTGCCAGTTTTTCATTTCGAATGGAATGGATTTCATTATAGTATAGTAGCTGATTTAGGCTTATGGAATTTGGATATTGATTTCGAATACTTTATGGAGTGCCTTCTACAGAAATATGCATATAATACAGTAATAAGTCAAGGCTTAGCCCATGGATTTTGTTGTGTTTCTGAGAAAATAGTAAGTGATGGATCTGTTGCTTTAACTTTACAGAGGTTTTAGATATTGCCTGCGGACGGAGAGACTTGAACTCTCACGAGATATACTCACTAGAACCTAAATCTAGCGTGTCTGCCAATTTCACCACGTCCGCCTTCTTTATTATGCTAGCAAATTCTGTACGGTATAATTGTATCATGTTATTTACTAAAAAACAATATTAATTTTTTATTGATTCTTGTTTTATTTTTTCTATCCATGCTACAATTATCTTATGACATTTCCTCAGTAGCTCAGTGGTAGAGCGATCGGCTGTTAACCGATTGGTCGTAGGTTCAAGTCCTTCCTGGGGAGTAGTTATTAGAATCGTTATATTTCAAATTAATCATTTTATTATACAATTATCTAGAGAGGATCCGGTTGAATATTTACATAGTTAGTATTATTGATAGTTATTATATATTTTTTTATTACATCCAGTATTATTTATCTAACATAATGATATCATACGCTAGTTCTAGTGTTATTTTTCTATTACTTATTTTTTTCTTCATCGGTTTTATTACTATCTTTACTCCTTGTTTTATTTCCTTAGTGCCAATAGCTATGTCTTATTTCTCTAATAATAATAAATCTACTAAGGATATTTCATTATTCTTATTTGGTCTAATTACGAATTTAATCATTTTTATTTATGTAGGTAATTTCTTTGCTTCTTCTGTCTCATTTAATAAACTACCTATATTTTCTAATCTATTTATATTGATAATTTCTTTAAATCTTATGAATATTATTAATTTTTCAGATATATTTTCTAAATTTATATTTTTTCCAAAGGTTTCAATTAATCAAAATATTCAAAATTATGGTACTGGTTTAATTATAGGTTTCAGTTCCTTGCCATGTAATACTTCTATTTTATTTATTGTTTCTTTTTTACTGAAATATGTTAATAATTCTCTATTATTGTTTTTTTATATTCTTGCATATCTTTTAGGCTTTTTTATACCCTTGTTTCTAATATTTGCTTTTAAACTTCATGTCTTAAATGCAAGACCTTTTCCATTGTTATGGAATTTAGCTTCTGCTTTAATTTCTTCTTGTCTATTTATTATATCTTTATTTTCTATACTTAGACTTTCTTTAGCTTACTGATATTATATGAAAAAAATATATTATATTCTTTTATAATCTTTAGTATAAATGCATTAGATTTTTATTTCTATTGATTTATGTATCAATTTAATTTTAAAAATAGTATTTGGAAGTTTATAAAAAAAATATCTAATTTAAATTTTGCCTTATCTGTCTTATTCATTGTTATTATTTTTTGTATCATAGGTTCTGTTTTAGAGCAAGAACAAGAACTTATTTATTATTTAAATAATTATTCTCAGTATTCAAGCTTAATTTTATTTTTTGGTCTTGATCATGTCTTCAGAACACCATGCTTTATAATATCACTAGCTTTTTTGTTAACTAGCTTAATATCTTGTAGTTTTACGAACCAATTACCTAGTTTAAAAAACTCTAGGCGTTGGAAGTTTATTTATCAACAAAATAGTATCTCTCCTAGTATGTATATGTTTACTACTGGTCATAATGTTGGTTATTCATATATTAATACTGCATACTCGCTTTTGCGTATGGATTTTTTTATTTTTTGTCGTAAAAGTTCTGTGTATGCTTACAAAGGTCTTTTTGGTAGAGTTGCACCTATTTTTGTGCACCTCAGTATTATTATAATTCTTTTGGGTTCTGTTTATGGATCCTCATGTAGTTATGTGTTACAAGAGAAAGTACCTATTGGTGAAGTTTTTCACTTTAAAAATATAGTATATTCTGGTTTCTGTAGTTCTATAAAAAAGGATTTATTTGGTCGTATTGATGATTTTTATATTAACTATTATGAGAATGGTTCTGTTAAGCAATTTTTTTCTAGCATTTCTGTTTATATGAGTAATGACAAATTAGATTATAATGGATTAATGTATGTAAATCATCCTCTGCATTTTTATAATATTACAGTATATCAGACTAATTGGGAAATAAATAGTTTAAGGTTTCGATTAGGTGATAGTTATTTACTGCAGAGAAAGGTATTTAAAAAATTAAATAATAACCAAGTACTTTGGGTATCTAATTTAAGTATATCAGAAAATAGTGATATATTTTTTGTTCTGGATTCTTTGAATGATTCGATATCTATATTTAATCAGTTTGGTTCATTAGTACAAAAAATAAATGTTGGACAAAAATTTTATTTAAATTCTACACCTTGCATAATTGAATCTGTTATACCAAGTACAGGTTTGCAGCTTAAATTTGATCCTGGTTTGTTCTTAGTCTATATAGGTTTTTTTATTATGATAATATCTACTTTTATTAGTTATATATCCTATTCACAAGTTTGGGTTTATCCTAATATGGATTCTTTAGAATTTTTCGGTTCTACTAATAGGGCAAAATTTTTTTTTGAACAAGATATTAAGTTGATTAATAAAATATACCTTTACTATTTGACTTCTATTTCTTTTTTAAGTACTAAGCTAACTATTCTATTAAGATAATAAAAAGTTTTTTATTATTTTTTTACCTTCTTTTGTCCAAAGACTTTCTGGGTGGAATTGTATACCTTGTAATTTGTTATAGCTCTTATGTTTGAATCCCATTACTATACTATCTTTTGTCCATGCTGTAATTTCTAGTTCTTTGGGCAATGTTGTTTTATCTACAATTAAACTATGATATCTAGTAGCCTCGAATTTGTTTTTTATACCTTTAAATATATCTTTTTGGTTATTAAATATGTAGTCTACTTTTCCGTGTACAGGTGTTTTTAGTTTTTTAATCAAGCCTCCGTGAACATTTCCAATAGCTTGATGACCTAAACAAATTCCTAATATTGGTATTTCGTTTCCGTATGTTTTAATGACCTCTATGCAAATACCCGCATCTTGCGGTTTTCCTGGTCCTGGTGAGATAATTATGTGTGTTGGTCTTTTTTTCTCTATATCTCTAATTTTAATTTTATCATTTTTTACAACTGTAATTGAGTATTTTAGTTCTCCTGCGTATTGTACTAAGTTGTGTGTAAAGCTATCGTAGTTGTCTATAATGATAATCATTTTTTTATTAATTTATAATTTTTAGTAGTCCACCTGTTGGTGAACTAGGTTTACCTGAATTTCTTTTTTTCATTATCCCTGCTAGATAGCATTTTCTTCCAGATATTATGCCCAGCTTCATTGCTTCAGCCATTACTTTTGGATTTTTAGATTTAGCAACTGCTGTATTTAGTAAAATCGCAGATGATCCTATTTCCATTGCTTCATTTGCCTCACTAGCACTTCCTATACCTGCGTCTACTATAACTGGTATACTTGAGTTTTCGATAATCATTTTAATGTTGTACAAGTTTTGTAGCCCTTGTCCTGAGCCTATTGGTGATCCTAATGGCATTACCGCATGACACCCAATATCTTCTAGTTGTTTTGCTAGCATCGGATCTGGGTAGATGTAAGGCAAAACAATAAATCCTTTATTTACTAAATATTCTGCTGCTTTTAGTGTTCCTATAGGGTCCGGTAAAAGGTATTTTGAGTCAGATATTACTTCTAGTTTTATGAATTTATTATTAAATTGTCCGATTCTATTATTGATTTCAAGTCCTAAAGCCGCTAGTCTAATAGCTTCTTCCGCTGTTTCACAACCTGCAGTATTGGGTAGTAGCCATAACTTATTCCAATCGAGTATATCAATTAAATTACTTTTTTGTATAGACTTTGTATTTTGCATTCTACGTACAGCAACTGTCACTATTGATGCTTTGCTTACTTCTATACTTTTTATAGCCTCTTGTAAGTTATGATATCTTCCTGTGCCTAATAAAAATCTGGAGTCGAACTTTTGATTTCCTATAGTAAGTTTGTCATCATTTATTTCTCTTTCGTATATTTGTTTTTCTTGATTCATATTTGTTTATCTTATCGTAAACTTTTGTTTATAGTTTAATTTTTATCTCATTTGATGTTAAACTATTGTAGTTTTTTATATTAACGTATAACTTTTATAGTTTTTTATTTAGTTACTGAATGAGCTTAGTGAGATGTTTACTTATTTTTTATATTTTGTTTTCAGCTTAGTACTTCTTTTATTCTTTGTTTTATGTTGTTATAGGCTATATCTAATACTGCTAAAGAATTATAACGATAATTCTCGGGGTGTAACATTATTGGATAGACTAGCATCTGTATTTCCGTATGGTTTACCACTGATGGAGGGATTGCAAAATTTTGGGCAACAAGTATTGCCTGATTACCCTTTTAGTTTAATGACGTTGTATAAGAAGACTTTTATGCCTTTAGTGATTTTTTATGTTACACACCCTGCATTAGCTTTTATTACTTTCTTTGTTTTATATTATTTTTTTGTGAGATCTAAAAGTCCTATACCTAATAGACCTTTTATTCGTTTTAATGTTTTACAGTCAATTCTATTATTTCTTATTAATTCTTTATTAGGTTCTGCATTTAGAGCATTGCCTATAGAATTTAGAGTTAGTTTATATGGATTGATGTTATGTAATACTTTGTTTTGGTTTGTTTTATCAACAATTGCTTATGCTGTTTTTAAAGCTTTATATGGCAAGTATGCCAATATTCCAGTTATATCTCAAGCTGTAAAAATTCAAATCGATACTCCGTAAATTAATATAATTTATTATCTTTATACACTAGGAATTTTATCATGACATTTTTAACTGATTATGAAACAATTTATGTTTTAAAACCAGATGTAGCTGAAAATTCGAATCTATCTTTAGTAAATTACTATAAAACTTTGTTAAAGGAAAAAGGTGCTGCTAATATTGTTGTACAACATAGGGGTAGACGTCATTTAAGTTATAATATTGATCAATATTACGATGGAATTTACGTTCAAATGAACTATAAAGCAAATGGTCTATTGGTAAAGTTTTTAGAAAAGTCTATGCGTTTTAATGATAATATTATTAGATATTTGACTACAAAGCAGTATTCTATAGATTCTATAAATATATATTAAATTAATTTAATATCATGTATTTTGTTCATTGATTTTACGTATATTATCTTTATTAATATCATCTTCAGTATTTGCTTAATACATTTTTATAATTTTTAGAGAGGAATATATGATTACAGATAGTCAAATTTTTGTTGCCTTATTATTTGCTTTGGTTTCTGCAATATTGGCTATAAGGCTAGGTACAGATCTTTATTCTTAAAGATGCAATTTTGTAATTATTTGATATTTATTAACTTTTGCGTCTTTAGGTATTATTATCTTATTGAATTTTAGATAAATCTTAATATAATATTATTACTATTTAAACTGTATTAATATTATAATATAACGTGGATAAAATAAATAAACAAACACGTCCTATTTTTCCTTTTACTGCTATTGTTGGTCAAGAAGAGATGAAGCTTGCTTTGATACTTAATGTTATTGATCCTAAGATAGGGGGTGTTATGATTATGGGAGATCGTGGTACCGGAAAATCTACAACTATTAGGGCAATAGCTGATCTTTTACCTAAAATAGAAGTTGTTACTGATGATTCTTTTAATTCTCACCCTTCAGATTATGACTTAATGTCTGATTTTGTTAAAACACAGATTGATAATTCTGTTAATATTTCTACTCATTCTATTAAGGTTCCGATGGTTGACCTACCATTGGGAGCTACAGAAGATCGTTTATGTGGTACTATTGATATCGAAAAAGCATTAAATGAAGGAGTAAAAAGTTTTGATCCTGGTTTATTAGCTAAAGCTCATAGAGGTATATTATATGTGGATGAAGTGAATTTATTAGATGATCATTTGGTTGATATATTATTAGATTCTGCTGCATCTGGTTGGAATACAGTTGAAAGAGAAGGTATTTCTATAAGACACCCATCTAGGTTTGTTCTTGTTGGTTCTGGAAATCCAGAAGAAGGAGAACTAAGACCTCAACTTTTAGATCGCTTTGGTATGCATGCAGAAATTAGAACTGTAAGAGATGCTTCTCTGCGTGTACAAATTGTCGAGCAAAGAGCTAAATTTGATCAAAATCCTTATGATTCTATAAAAGAGTTTAGTGATAAACAAAGTGATCTTAAGCAATTAATAATTAACGCACAGAATAAGTTGCCGAGTGTAAAAGTAGATTATGATTTAAAGGTTAAAATTTCTCAAATATGTGGTTTACTTAATGTTGACGGTTTACGTGGAGATATAGTAACTAATAGAGCTGCTAGAGCTTTTGCTGCTTATCAGAATAAAGATGAAGTAGAAGTTAATGACGTAAAACAAGTAATTACTCTATGTTTACGTCATAGGTTACGCAAAGACCCTTTAGAAAGTGTGGATTCTGGTATGAAGGTTGAGCAGGCTGTTAGTGAAGTATTGTTTTGATTATTGGTATCTTTTACTATATTAGGCTTAGTAGGATTCGAACCTACATTAGAGACTTAGAAGGTCCCTGTCCTAATCCCTTAGACGATAAGCCCATTCATTCTTGATACGTTAGTTCTTTGATTTCTTTATTTTATAATATATATAAATTGGGCGGTACTGGGCTTGAACCAGTGACCACCTGCTTGTAAGGCAGGCGCTCTACCACTGAGCTAACCGCCCCCCCAAGTTACTTTCTAATTGATCTTAAGATACTATATTTTTCATAAAAAATCAATCTTTATTATTTCTCTTTTTTAGTTTATGGTAAGTACTTTTTTTTACAGATTTCATACTTTCTGTAAAATATTAATTTCATTATATATTCCTGATTTATTTTCATCAGTAAGTTATAAAAATTTATTGCGGAATTTAGATATTGTTGGTATTAACGTTTTATTTGTTACTCTTACTACTTCTTTTTTTATCAGCTTAGTCTTGAGTTTACAGATTGTTAAGGAGTTTTTGTACTTAAATGCAGTTCATTTAGTGAGCTCCATTTTAGCTATATCTTTTATTAGAGAGTTATCTCCCATCTTGACTGCGATTGTAGTAATAGGGAAGGTAGGTTCTTTTTTTACTGCTGAAATAGGTACAATGGTTATTACAGAGCAGATTGATTCTATGTTTGTTTTGGGAATCAACCCTATTAAATATTTAATCTACCCGCGTTTAATTGCCTTACTAGTAATGTTACCTCTATTAGATTTGTTTTCTTTGTTTACAAGCCTTATTAGTAGCTCTTTTATCTGTTTTTTTTTATATGATATTAGTCCCGGCTTCTTTTTTTCACATCTATTTTATATTAATATTATTTCTGATTGTTTTAAGTCACTATTAAAGATGTTGATTTTTGGATTTGTCATTTCAATGATTAGTTGTGCATGGGGTCTAACTACTGTTGGCGGTTCACAAGGTGTTGGAATATCTACTACTTCATCTGTAGTCACATCATTAATTTCTGTATTTTTATTAAATTTTATATTATCTTATTTTTTGTTTGATAATCTTATTAGTTCTTTTTCTCTCTTATAAATAATTATGGATTCTACTATTTTTTATTTAAGAAGAATATTTACTATCTAATAAAATAAATACTATATATATTACAATATTATCATATATATTAAATCATATATTTGATTTTTTGTTTTATTGATATATTTTTAGTTTGGAGGTATTCAGTATGTCAGGAGGATCAACAGGAGAACGTCCTTTTTCTGATATTATTACAAGTATTCGCTATTGGGTTATACATAGTATCACAATTCCAGCTTTATTTGTTGCGGGTTGGCTATTTGTTAGTACTGGCTTAGCTTATGATGTGTTCGGCACTCCAAGGCCTAATGAGTATTTTACACAAGATCGTCAGCAAGTTCCATTAGTTAATGATCGTTTCAGTGCTAAGCAAGAACTAGAAGATTTAACAAAAGGTATTTAATCAGGAGATATTTGTGACTAAAAAAACTTCTAATCAACCCATATCGTATCCAATTTTTACTTTTAGATGGTTAGCTATACATGGTATAGCTATTCCTACAGTATTTTTCTTAGGTGCTATTACATCTATGCAATTTATTCAAAGATAGGAGGTATAATTTTATGAGCGGTCCTAATCCTAATAAAGAACCTGTTGAATTAAATCGTACGTCTTTGTTTTGGGGATTACTTTTAATTTTTGTTTTAGCTGTGTTGTTTTCTAGTTATTTCTTTAATTAAAATTTAGGTTTGTCTACTGTTCTATGAACAGATTATTTATTTACGTTTATATTGAATTATATAACTTTAGTATGGGAGAATTAATTGAAATGTCAAATACTGGTAGAGTACCATTATGGTTAGTTGCTACTGTTGGTGGTATAGCTGTTATTGCGGTTCTAGGAATTTTTATATATGGTTCTTATTCAGGTATAGGTTCTTCTCTTTAAAATCTATAACATTTTATGTTTAATAAATAGTTATTAAACCATTTGTATACTGTTCTAGATATACAATGGTTTATTATAATATTTATCCAATCGAATCTTGTTCTATGTATATAAATAAGAGTGCCATGCCTACACCGGGGAATAGTATACCAATCAGAGGTGTTAATATAGCAGGTAAGTATGATGCTGTCATAAAATATTATTTATTCTTTATAAGATTTGTATTATAAACTTATTATATGTAATTTTTTTTATTTTTATCTGTATCTTAACATTTTGTTGAAAGTGTATATAAGTACTCATTTTTATTAAATATTATTTATTTTTATTGATCTATAATCTTAATTTAAAATATATGTCTAATTCATTTGATATATCCTCTAGTTTCAATGCTATGCTAAAGTTCTCTGAAGCTTATGCTAAGAGGACAGGCACTTTTTTTTGTGTAGACCCAAGTGTGACAACCGTTGTTATTGAAGGTTTAGCTCAACATAAAGATCAATATGGAGCGCCTTTGTGTCCATGTCGTCATTACGATGATAAAGTTGCTGAGGTAGCAAATGCATATTGGAATTGTCCTTGTGTACCTATGCGAGAAAGGCGGGAATGCCATTGTATGCTTTTTTTACCTCAAGATAATGACTTTGCTGGAAATAGCCAAAATCTTGATACAAGTTTTTTAATTAATAGCAACAATTAAATTTACGTAGTATATTTGGATATTAGTTTCTTATACCTTATAGATTACTTTTGTTTATTGAAAGTAGTACTATTACAGCTGGGCCAACCAAAACAATTATTCCAAGTGAAACTAATTGACCAATAACTTGCCAGTTAATCATTATCTAATTCCTTCCTTATATTCTAATTTTGTATTTGCAGTTTTTTTGTACTTCTAAAGTTTATATAAATAAATTATAATATTTATTACACGCTTTTTTCTATTTAATATCTTAGATACATTTTAGGACCGTATACAACCATTTTTCATTAATTACAAATTTAAAATTTTTATCTTCCATTACTATTTTTTTTTTACACACATTTGGTTGATATTATAAACTATTCCAATTATTTTTTTGTTCTTGAAGTAAGTTTTCAAGTTTTGCAGGCAGAACATTTGAATGGTTCTAATTTGTAGTATTGGGTGTTGTTTAATAATGTTTTTATAATTTATCGCTATTTTTGAGTCATGCTTATTTGTTAAATATAGTTTGTTAACATTTTGTTTTATATATTCATTTTCGTAGTAATAGTTCTGCATTAAATTAATTATATTTGTTTTAACTTGTTGACTTAAAAAGCTAGATAGATATGGTATCAATTCATATCTAATTCTATTTCTTTTTATTATGTAAATGTAGTTTGTACTATCTGACCAAATAGGTAAAAAAAGTTTTTTGCATAGCCAGTATATATTTTCTTTATTTATACTTAATAACGGTTTTGCTATGAAAATTTTCTTACTAAGATTATTGTATATTACTGGACTACTTAGTCCTTCTATACCACTTCCCCTGTTGATATTTTGAAAAAATGTTTCTATTTTATCATCAAAATGATGTCCAGTTATAATTAAGTGATAACTATATTTTATGGCATGCTCATGAATAATATGATATCTCTGTATCCTACATTCCTTTTCTGATATGGTGGATTCATTGATTTGGTAAATAATGAGTTTTGATTTTAATGATTTGATATAGTTATTTATATGTTCAATTTGTTTGTAGCTATTCTCTTTCCATTGATGATCTATATAAATATATGTTATAATTAGATTTTCATTATATTGTTTAGCCACTTTATTTAAAATTTTCATCAATAATAATGAGTCTTGACCACCAGAAATTGATACTAGTATTTTCAAAGTTCTGCTTTTATACAAAAAATTGTTTGTAAGTTCTAGAACAGCATTTTCCACATTTTTTAACATTTTTTTATATTTGGTTGTGATAATTCTTTGACTATGTTATTTATTTAGTGAGGTGGGTTGCTAACTCAATGGTAGAGTACTCGGCTTTTAACCGATTAGTTCCGGGTTCGAGTCCCGGGCAACCCATTTGCTTAATAATAAAAATCCTAATTTAAACATAACTAATTATGAATTATATATCTAGTGTTTTAGAAACTAATTTGAAAAGATCATCATGTTCATTTATTCCTTTTATAACTGCTGGATATCCAGATATTAATACTACCATAGATGCTTTATCTATTCTTGATAGAGAAGGAGCTGATATTATAGAACTAGGTGTGCCATATTCTGATGCTTTAGCTGATGGTATAGTTATTCAAAATGCTTCTAAGGTTGCTATAAGTAATGATGTTAATATAGATAAAATTATTGATATGTTGAGTAAAATAAAGATTCAGACGCCTATTATTATATTTAGTTACTACAATCCGATTTTATCTAAAGGTGTAAAAAAATTTATTAGTGAGATTGCTGTTTTGGGTGTAAAAGGTTTAGTTATTCCTGACTTACCTCTTGAAGAGTCGAATTATATTTTGAGTCTGTGTCTTTCGTGTGATATAGAGCTTGTTTTTTTTGTTGCACCTACTAGTTCAAAAACAAGAATATTAAGCATTGTAGATAAATCACCCGGTTGTTTGTACTTAGTTAGCAGTACTGGTGTTACCGGATTAAGAGATTCTTTAGATGATAATATAAGTTATATTGCTAATGAAGTCTTAGTTAATACTACAAAGATGATAATGTTAGGTTTTGGGATTTCATCACCTAATCAGATTGGTGATATTGTTAAGAATCATAATAGCATTAGTGGTGTTGTTGTGGGGACTGCTATTATACGTATATTAGACAAATGTTTAGATGATCAAAATTTTGACTTATCCAATGAATTAGGTTCTTTTTGTCGTTTGATGAAATCTGCAACGTTTATTTAGTAATTCATTCATTTCTCATTATGTTTGTATATACTATTTTTAGTACCCCCAGGGGAATTCGAATCCCCGTTACCTCCGTGAAAGGGAGATGTCCTAGGCCTCTAGACGATGGGGGCAAAGCTTGGTTAAATAAATTCACAAAGTAAGCTTTGCTTAAATAAATATAAATTATATCATGAAAAATGTCAATTCTTATTTAGTTATCGATAATTAACCTAGATCTCATTACTAAGTATATAACGCTTTGTCTTATATATGTAATCATATTGATAAATAAATTAAAGGCCTCATTTTTATATTCTATCAATGGATCTTGTTGACCGTAACTTCTCCACCCTATATATTCTTTTAGTAAACTCATTTTGTCAATATGTTCTTGCCAAGCTTTGTCTATTTGTTGCAGTAAATAATACTTTTCTAACTGCCTAATAAGTCCTGGTCTGAGTTGCTCTAAATATACTTCTTTTAGATCATAGCTAATTCTTAGTTGTTCATTAAAGTAATTTTTAGCTTCGTTAGTTGTCATTTGATCTAATGTGTTAGTCTGAATTTTTATATTTAGTATTTTTACTATGTCTTGTAAAATTGCTTCTTTATTTTTACTTTTATAATATATGTTTAACATTTCTTTAATTGTCTGTTCCCCGTATTCTATAATACAATCTCTTGTAAATGAATTATCAAGTATCTTCTTTCTTTCTTTGTATATTGCTTTTCTTTGATTGTTAATAACCTCATCATACTCAAAAAGCTGTTTTCGTATATCATAAAAGTATGCTTCAACTTTCCTTTGTGCAGAGTCAAGACTTTTAGTAAGTATAACTGATTCTATAGCTGTCTTATCATCTATATTTAATTGGTTAATTATTTTTTCTATCTGATTTCCTCCAAAAATTCTAAATAAGTTATCTTGTATACTCAAGAAAAATCTCGATGTTCCCTTATCGCCTTGTCTACCAGATCTTCCTCTTAATTGATTATCTATTCTTCTTGATTCGTGTCTTTCTGTACCAATAACATATAGTCCACCTAAATTTAATATTTCTTCTTTTTCCTTTTTACATATCTCTATATGCTCATTTTTTAGTTTTTGATACTTAGAGTAGATATCTTTTATTTCTATACCATAATGATCTTCGTATTCACCTTTACATGTTTTAATTTCACTTATTACTCTATTTATTGTATTTTCTTCATTATCATTGTTTAGCGAGTACTTTTTTTTGATATACTTTCTTATTAAATTATCTATTATTCTTTCTATATTCCCTCCTAGTATAATATCTGTTCCTCTACCTGCCATATTTGTTGCAATTGTTATAGTATTTTTCTTACCTGCTTCTAGTATGATGTCTGATTCTTGTGTTACGTTCTCTGGCTTAGCATTTAATAAATTATGAGGAATTTGCAGTTCATTTAGCATATTTGATAGTAGCTCCGATTTGCTTATACTTGTTGTACCAATTAAAGTTGGTCTACCAATTTTATACATATCTAAGCATTCATTTGCAATTGCTTGCCATTTTATATATTCATTTTTATATACTAAATCAGGCAAGTCTTTCCTAAGGCATTTTTTATTAGTAGGTATGTTTATGACATTCATCTTATAGATATTAGTAAATTCTGCTTCTTCTGTCTTTGCTGTACCAGTCATACCTGATATTTTTCTATACAGTAGAAATAAATTTTGATATGTTACAGAGGCTAGCACTTTATTCTCTGACTCAATCTTTACTTTTTCTTTTGCTTCTACAGCTTGATGTAGTCCTTCGCTCCACCTTCTTCCATTCATTACTCTACCTGTAAATTCATCCACTATAATTATTTCGTTATTTCTTACTATATAGTCTTTATTTTTTAAAAATAATTCTTTTGCTTTTAGTGCATTAAGTATGTATCTAATCCAAGGACTATTTACGTTATATAAGTTGTCTATCTTTAATATTTTTTCACATTTAAATATACCTTTAGCTGTTAAAATAATACTTTTTGACTTTTCTTCAACATTGTAGTCAATGATTTTTTTCAATACAGTTGCTATTTTTTGAGCGTTCTCATAAAAATTTGCTTCTACTTTTGCTAAGCCTGAAATTATTAATGGTGTTCTTGCTTCATCTATTAATATAGAATCTACTTCATCAATCACTGCATAGTAAAATTCTCTTTGGATTACGTCTTTTTTTCTAATAGCCATATTATCTTTGAGATAATCAAAGCCTAGCTCGCTATTTGTAATGTAGGTAATATCTTTTCTATATTCTTTTTTTCTCAAATTACTCTTAGTTGATTGGGTAATCAAGCCGATTTCTACATTTAGATATGAAAATATTTGTTGTGCTAATGTTGCATCTCTCTTTGCTAGATAATCATTTACTGTAATAATATGTACACCTTTATCAAAAAGACTGTTAAGGTAAGCTGGTAATAAAGCTACTAATGTTTTTCCTTCTCCTGTTTTCATTTCTGCTATATTACCATCATTTAAGCTCAGCCCTCCTATTAATTGTACATCGAAAAGTTCTAGGCCAATTGAACGAAAAACAGCTTCTTTTACAGTGGAAAATGCTTCAATAATAATCTCTTTGTTTTTTATTTTGTTTTCTTTTATTTGATTTTTCAATGTTGAAGTACGCTTTTTAAGTGCAAAATCTGAATAATTCTTCAATTCTTGTGTTAATCTATTGATTTTTTTTACTGTGTCTTTATATTTATTAATAGAGTTATATGTGAATAGGTTGATCATTTCTTATGATTGTTATAGATTTCTTTTATTGCTTTTAGTATATAATTTTTTGTGAAAAGAATTCTTGTATTATTGCTTCATATATCTTGTTATTATACATCTTGTATTTTCTTCCCCAAACTACTTTTTTTATTTCTTCTGTTTCATTAAATTGATTACAATAAGAGTAGTATATATCGTATATTTTTCTTGTCATATCTATTTTTTTTTGTATTAATAATAGTCCTATTGGCTTATCTGTGAACACATTTTTTTCAGCTTGATTTTTGCTTTTTATCGTCCATAGTGATCTTGCAAATGTTAAGTTATTGTATAAAGAGTTTTTTAACCAAACATACCTAGTTTTTTGTTTATTCATTTTTATACTGGGTTCCTGAACCTGTAAAATTTGTACTTTTGTTATTAGGTTGAGTTTATAATTAATTAATTTTGAATGAGACCCTTCATTTATCGCAATTAGCTTTACTGGTATTTTTGTTATTAAGTGTAGTTTTCTAGGCTGAAGAATACATATATTTTTAATTTTACTTGTGTAAAAAAACATTACTAAATATTAATGAATATTATTTACGATTAAGAAGTGACTTCCCGTTCATTTCTTCTGGGATATAAATATTCAATATGTCTAATATTGTGGGACTAATATCTGCTAGACTTCCTTTAGATATTAAGTCATATTTATTCTCATTTAATTCTTCAGCAATAATGAAAGGTACCATATTGGTGCTGTGTGATTTACACTCTTTGCCGTTTTTATCTATCATATATTCTGCATTACCATGATCTGCTGTTATAATTAATATCCCTTTCTTTTTATTAATTTCATTTGATATCACTCCTATGCATTCATCTACAACTTCTATTGCTTTTATTGTTGGTTTTAGTTTACCTGTATGCCCTACCATGTCTGGGTTTGAGTAGTTCACTATTATTACTTGATATAAGTCTTTATTTAAAGCTTTTATTAGGCTATTTGTAATTTTATAAGCTGACATTTCTGGTTGTAGGTCGTAAGTACTGACTTTAGGGCTTGGTATTAATTCTCTGTCTTCACCAGGAAATGGTTCTTCTCTTCCTCCATTTAAAAAATATGTTACATGTGCATACTTTTCTGTCTCAGCTAATCTTAGTTGTTTAATATTATTTTTTGATATTATTTCACCTAAGAAATTTGTATAATTTGTTGGTTTGAACATGACAGGTATTTCTATAGATGAGTCGTATTCAGTAAATGTTGCAAATGACAGATTTTTTATTTCTTTTATTGCAAAACCTTTGAATAGTGGTTTTGCTAGTGATTGTATTAGTTGTCTCATTCTATCAGGTCTAAAGTTAAAAAATAGTATTCCATCATTACTTTCAATGCTGGAGTTATTTATTTGTGTTGGAGGTATAAACTCATCAAATATACCTTTCGAGTAAAAATTTGTTATTACTGAATTGTAATCTTGTGTTATAAAATCTTTTTTCTTTTGTGTTAGCATATTATAAGTTTTCTCTGTTCTCGACCATCTACAATCTCTATCCATACTATAATATCTACCGCTAATACTTGAAATATTTATATTTTTATCATTTTCAATATTCTCTTCTAGTATATTTAGGAATTTTAAAGCAATCGCTGCTTCAGTGTCTCGACCATCTGTTATGAGGTGTAGATTTACAGGTATTTTATTTTTCTGTTTTTGAATCATAGTAATAATTGCTATTAAATGATTAATATGAGAGTGTACTCCTCCATCTGAACATAATCCGATTACATGTAATTTAGATTTTTCTTTATAAACTTTTTGATATAGTTCTTCAAGCACTCGATTAGTAAAAAAAGCTTTTGTTTTAATGGATTTCTCTATACGAACTAGTTCTTGATTTATTATTCTACCTGCTCCTATAGTAGTATGCCCAACTTCCGAATTTCCCATCTGATTTTTTGGTAGACCTACGTGTTTACCTGATGCATTTAGAAGTGATAGATTGTGTTTTCTTAGTATTTTATCTATGTTAGGAGTACTAGCAAGTTTTATAGCATTTCCTTCTATTTTTTCTGAATATCCCCAGCCATCTAATATCACTAATACAAGAGGTTTAGTATTTTGATTTTTCATAAAACGTTGTTCTTTATAAGTTTTTTATTTCTTAATAGGATAGATGAGTTTGTAATTAAAATTTCTCATTCAAAAATTTTATTGAATATGAAATAATTAAGTTTTAAGTCTTAATTACTTCTGTTACTAACTTAAAAAAATATGTATTTTTTCATGGATAATGTGATATCTGAATTAGCTTAAAACATTAATCGCATAATCAAGATAAGTGTTTGCTTCATTAGCTGACTGTCCTGACAAGCCATGAGTACTTTTAATATATTCTAAAGCTTCTATGTACCAGCTAGGTGATAATTCAAAGCTTCTGTTTATTTCTTCTAAACCTGCAACTAAATACTCATCCATTGGACCAGTTGCTCCTACTACTAGGCAATAAGTTGTCATTCGTAAGTAGTATCCTATATCTCTTGCGCATTTTGCTTTACCAATAGCGCTAGAAGCATATGTTGGTCCTGGCATTTGTGTTACGTAAGGAAATTTTGTGTATACTGCCTGCGCAGCGCCTGTGATTAGTCTTTGTGCATTAGATGTCAGAGATTTTGCAGCTTCTAGACTTTCTGATGCTCTTTGGTAACGTCCATTAATTGATTGTAATTCTGCGTTGCTTAAAAATCTACCCTGGTTATCTGCAGATGCTATTGCTTCTGTTATTGGTGTTTTCATAATTAACTTTTCCTTTCTTATTTATATTTTTTAACTTCTTAATATACTCTAGAAGCTATACTACAGCTGTAGCAGCACGATCAAAATATATGCTTAATTCTGATATTAAAGAGCTGCAGTCACCATTTGTAATTCCACTTGAGTCATTGACTAAGCTAATAGATGCTTCTTTCATTTTTTGTATAGCAACTGCTACAGAAGATCCTGGAGTTCCTAGTGCTTGATAAGTCTCACGTAAGCCATTTAGACATCTATCGTCTAAAACACTTGAGTCGCCTGCAATCATTGCGTAGCTAACGTATCTTAAAACAATTTCCATATCTCTTAGACAGGCAGCCATCCGTCTACTTGTATATGCATTACCACCTGGTTGAATTAATTGTGGTTGTTCTGCAAATAATACTCTAGCAGAGTTAGTAACTATGGAAGAAGCATTAGAGTTAATTTTATTTACTGCGTCAAGTCTTTTATTGCCTTCTTGAATGATACTTTCCAGAGCTTCAATTTGTTTGCTACTTAAAAACTCGCCTCTTGCATCAGCTTGAGCAACAACTTTGGCAAATGCATCTAACATATGTTTCTCCTATTTTTTTTATTTATAAAAGGTTATTCTATCTATTTATTAAATTAATATTATAATAAGAATAGAGGTTTTTTATTAAAAAATATTACTTTTTTTTTTTTCTGTATATTGCTAATCCTCTAATATTTCAGGTTCTGTTATTTCATCCACCATTTCAATTATTGCTTTCACAATTGGTTTATTTAAAGGGTCATCAACTATATCTATATCTTCGTACTTTCTTCTTTTTGCTCTATTGGCAACCTGTACTGTTATTTTATATCTATTATCAACTACTTCTAGTAGTTCTTCTGTTTTATATGTTATTACTCTTAAATCAATTTTGTTTTTGTAGTAGTTTTTGTGCATTGTTATCATTTTCTAGTTAATATTTTTTCTGGTCTTGTACATTTCATATAAATTTATGCAATACTATAAAAATAATGTTTTAAGCTTGAGTTGTCTGAATTATTTTTTGTATCCCAATTTTTTTTATTAATTGTGTCTATTAAAATTTATTCAGCAATGTTAGTTGTTTTTCATTAACAAATTTTAATTTTTTATTCTTGGATTATAATATATGCAAATATCAAAAAAGTTTACTTCTAAGCTGACTAGTTTCTCAGGCCTTCCCTCTTATATTGATGAAAGAGACGCGTGTGGAGTTGGCTTTATAGCACAAATCAAAAAAGTTCCTTCACGTTCGATAGTATCGAATGCTTTAAAAGCTCTTGAGTGTATGGAACACAGAGGTGGTTGTAGCTTTGATGGTAAATCTGGTGATGGTTCAGGTATTACTACACAAATACCTTGGGACTTATTATTATCTACTGATTTTAAGGTATCTGAATATAATAAAGAAATGCTTGCGGTTGCAATGATTTTTGTTTCTAATGACCATCTCCGTAAATTAAAGTCTGTTTTCGAGTGGTCCTTAGGTCAATATGGTTTTACAGTAATTGAATGGCGTAAAGTACCTGTTAATTCTAGCACTTTAGGTTCTAGTTCTGCTAATACAGAACCTCTTGTTATTCAATGTTTAATTTCTTGCGAATCATTCGGGGGTGATAATTTAGATACTCTACTATACATTATTCGTAAAAAAATAGAAAAACTTATTAGTAATACAGAACCTGAAATATACAAAGATTTTTATATATGTTCTTTTTCATCACGTACTTTAACTTATAAGGGTATGGTACGTGCAGAAACTTTATCAGAATATTATATTGATTTGCAGAATGATAAATATATCAGTAATTTTGCTTTGTATCATAGAAGGTTTAGTACTAACACAATGCCTAAATGGTCTTTAGCTCAACCTATGAGGTGTATAGCTCATAACGGTGAGATTAATACTTTGTTAGGTAATTTGAATTGGACTAAGTCTCGTGAACCTTTATTCCAGGAAGGATTTTGGGAAAATTACTCAGATGAGCTAGTTCCAATAACAAATTTGTTTGATAGTGATTCTGCTAATTTAGATTCTATGGTTGAACTATTAATTCGATCAGGTAAAGACCCTGAAGAAAGTTTAATGATTCTTATACCAGAGGCATATAATAATCAGCCATTACTATCTTCTTGTCCAGAAGTAAATGAATTTTATAATTTTTATAGTAATTTACAAGAACCATGGGATGGTCCTGCACTTGTTGCATTTACTGATGGTAAAAAGATTGGTGCAACTTTGGACAGAAATGGGCTGAGGCCTGCTAGGTATTTAATTACTAATGATGGTTTGATTACTCTTTCCTCGGAAGCTGGTATTTTGAGTGTTGATCCAGATAAAATACTTCATAAAGGTAGATTAGGACCTGGTCAAATGATATCTGTAGATTTAATAAATAATCTAGTTTTAGAGAATTTGGTAATTAAAAAGTCTATTGCTAATAAATTACCATATAGCAAGTGGTTATCTAAAAAACAAAGGTTTATTGATTATCAGCCTTATGAATCTAGTCTTAATGATGAGAATATAACTAAAATTGCTCGTTTGCATACTGCTTATGGATATTCTAATGAGGATGTTGAGTTAGTTATAGAACATATGGCTAGTTCTGCAAAAGAACCCACTTTTTGCATGGGTGATGATATACCTTTAGCTGTTTTATCTAGCAAGCATCACCTTTTATATGATTATTTTAAACAAAGATTTGCTCAAGTAACAAATCCTGCTATTGACCCTTTACGTGAAAGTTTGGTTATGTCATTAGTAACGTACTTAGGTCCTAAGGGAAATTACTTAAATCCAACTGAAGAAATCGCTAAATCTATTAAGCTTAATTCACCTATAATTAATGAAAAAGAATTAGGTTTGATTGCTAATGATGTTTTTAATGTAGCTTATATTAGTACTTTTATAGAGTTAAGTTCATCTACAATAAATTTTAATGATCAAATAAACATTATTTGTAATAGTTGTGTTAATGAAGTTAACAACGGAAAAAGTATAATTATTCTTACAGATCGTTTAGATATATTAAGTGAAAATTCTGTTTTTATACCTCCACTTTTAGTTATTGGTGCTGTACATCATTATTTAATTTCAAAAGGCTTGAGGTATAGAGTTTCTTTGATTCTTGAAACTGGGCAATGTTGGAATACTCATCACTTTGCGTGTTTAATTGGTTATGGTGCTAGTGCTGTATGTCCTTATCTTGCTTTTTCAACTGTTCGTCATTGGTGGCACAATACTAAAACACAGAAGCTAATGGCTAATGGAAGATTGCCAAAAATTACTGTTGAAGATGCACAGAATAACTATAGGAATGCAATAGAAAAAGGAATTCTTAAAATTTTGTCTAAGATGGGTATTTGTTTAATTTCGAGTTATCATGGTGCTCAGATATTTGAAATTTTAGGTTTAGGCAACGATATTGTCAATAAATCTTTCTTAAACACTACTTCTAGATTAGCTGGAATTAATTCTAATGATTTATTTAATCAATCATTGGTAATTTATAAATCTTCATTTATTAATGAATTACCTAAGAAGCTTATTAATTTAGGTTATGTTCAATATAGACCTGGTGCAGAGTATCATGTTAATAATCCTGAAATGTCAAAAACTTTACATAAAGCAGTACGCAACTCAGATTATACGTTATATGAAAAGTATAAATCTTTACTGCATGACAGAGACCCTGTGAATTTAAGAGATTTATTGTCTATTATCAGTGATAAAGATCCTGTAGATATTAATATTGTTGATCCTCTTGAAGATATTTTAGAAAGCTTCTGTACTGGTGGTATGTCTTTAGGTGCTTTATCTCGTGAGACTCATGAAACTCTAGCAATAGCAATGAATAGAATTGGTGGTAAGTCGAATTCTGGTGAGGGTGGCGAAGATCCTATTCGTTTTAATTTAATTAATGATATTAATTCTAAAGGTATTTCTAATGATTTTTCTCATCTCAAAGGTTTAAAAGATGGTGATATTGCAAGTTCAGCAATTAAACAAATAGCTTCTGGGCGTTTTGGTGTTACTCCTGAATATTTAGTTAATGCCAAACAGTTGGAGATTAAAGTAGCTCAGGGTGCAAAACCTGGTGAAGGTGGTCAGTTGCCAGGTAAAAAAGTTAGTCCTTATATTGCTACTTTAAGGAATTGTAAACCTGGTGTTACTTTAATTTCTCCACCACCACATCACGATATTTATTCAATAGAAGATTTAGCTCAGTTAATATTTGACTTACACCAAATTAATCCAAAAGCAAAAGTTTCTGTTAAACTAGTTGCTTCTGTAGGGATAGGTACGATAGCTGCTGGTGTTGCTAAGGGTAATGCTGATATAATACAAGTATCAGGGCATGATGGTGGTACTGGCGCTTCTCCTTTAAGTTCTATTAAACATGCTGGAGTACCATGGGAATTAGGTTTAACAGAAGTACATCAAACATTAGTTGATAATAATCTTAGAAATAGAGTTATATTAAGAGTGGATGGTGGTTTAAGAACAGGTAAAGATATTGTTTTAGCTGCTATAATGGGTGCACAAGAATTTGGTTTTGGGACAATTGCTATGATTGCTACTGGCTGTGTAATGGCTAGGATATGTCATACTAATAATTGTCCTGTTGGTGTTGCAACCCAAAGACAAGATTTAAGGAATAGATATCCTGGTATACCAGCTGATTTAGTAAATTTCTTTACTTATATGGGAGAAGAAGTAAGATCAACTCTTGCTAGTTTGGGTTATAGAAGTTTGAAAGATATTACTGGTTTAACTAGTTTATTACATTTTAGAAATAAGTCAATAGTAAAAACTAATAATTTAGATCTAGGTGTTATAGTAAATTATCAAGATTCTAATCAATTATTACAATTACATGATACAGTTCATACTAATGGTAATGTATTGGATAATCAAATATTGAATGATAGTAATTTTTTAAGTGCTATCAATGCACAATTTGATTATACAAAAAGTTTGGATATTTTGAATACAGATAGATCAGTTGGAGCAAGAATCTCTGGTGTAATAACTAAGAAATATGGTGAAAAAAATTTTAAAGGAAGCTTACAACTTAATTTCAATGGTGCTGCTGGACAAAGTTTTGGGGCTTTTATTTGTAATGGTATGTACATGAATTTGATTGGAGAAGCTAATGACTATGTTGGCAAAGGTATGAATGGTGGTGAGATTGTAGTTTCTCCTTATTCACATTATAAAAAACGTTCTTCCAATTTTGTGATAATTGGTAATACCTGTCTGTATGGTGCAACTGGTGGTTACTTATTTGTTAATGGTCAGGCTGGTGAAAGGTTTGCTGTTCGTAATTCTTCTGCATCAGCAGTGATTGAAGGAGTTGGTGATCATGCCTGTGAATATATGACAGGAGGTTTAATTGTTGTTTTAGGATGTGCTGGCCGTAATATTGCTGCAGGTATGACAGGAGGTTTAGCATATTTTCTCGATGAAGAAGGTGATTTTATGTCAAAAGTAAACCCAGAAATTGTGGAAGTTCAAAAAATTTGTACTAAAGAAGCAGAAGATCAAGTATTACATTTAATAGAACTTTATGAAATAAAAACTAAGAGTCTCAAGGCACGTAATATTCTAAGTAATTGGGAAAACTATATTAACTCTTTCTGGCAAATAGTACCACCTTCTGAAAAAGGTACACCTTTTACCAGTGTCGAGTCTTCTGCCTTTTCAAGTATTGCTAATTAATTGTATAGATTTTTTTGTAACATATTATAATTATTTATGTATGTAAGTATTATTTTATGTTAGTATTTATTTTGTTTATATAAATATTTTATATTTTAAAGGAATAGTTAATACCATATGGCTCATAGTGTAAAAGTGTATGATACTTGTATTGGATGTACACAATGTGTACGCGCATGTCCTTGTGATGTTTTAGAAATGGTTCCTTGGGATGGTTGTAAAGCTGGACAAATTGCTTCAGCTCCAAGAACAGAAGATTGTATTGGTTGTAAAAGATGTGAAACAGCATGTCCTACAGATTTCTTAAGTGTACGTGTATATTTAGGTTCTGAAACAACACGTAGTATGGGTTTAACTTATTAATTTTTGTCATGTAGTTATGTATAGATAAGTAAAATATATTTTTACTTATCTTTAAATATTAAATATAAATTTTATTTACATGAAATTATATAGCAGTCAATTGCAAGAATCATTTTGTGCGAAATCAGTACTAAAAGTTATTAGCAGAATAAACAATACAAATTTTAATAGTGTTATTCGTGTGGCGCAATCGGCATATTTATCTAATGCAACTTATTTAGATGTTGCTGCTAACCCAAAATTAATCAAAACTATTAAATCTGAGTTTGATATTCCAGTTTGTATATCCTCAATAAGTCCAATAGACATATATAATTGCTTATCTTCTGGAGCAGATATTATAGAATTGGGTAATTATGATTCCTTTTATAAACAAGGTATTTACATAGGTAGTGATCAATTATATCGTCTTGTTGAAGAAATAAGATTATTAGTTGGCAAAGTTGATATCTGTGTTACTATACCATATCATCTTAGTATCCATGATCAAATAGAATTATCTAAAAATCTTGAGCAAATTGGCGTTAATATCTTGCAAACAGAAGGAATTGCTAAGTTGAACAAAATTGAGTCTCAAAAAATAAATAAGCATGATCTTAGCTTTTACAATATTAATAAGACTTTTCTTCCATCATTATTATCTACTCATATTATTTCTAATTCTGTTAATATTCCTGTAATATCTTCATCTGGTTGTAATAATGTTATAGCACCCTTGTCATTACTATATGGTGCATCTGGTGTCGGCATTAGTTCTTGTTTAAATAAGCTCATTACTGTTACCAGCATGGTTCAATACATCAATGAAACTTATAACTCAATGTTAGCAAATACATTAGAAAGAAAAATTAATTCATCTGTTTCTTTCTCTTAGTAATGTATCTTAAACTAACAAATTAACAAAGTTATTTATAAATTATTGTATTCCTTTTATATTATTTAAAAACATACATTAAAATGTTAATTCTTACTAAGTTTTATCGTAGTAAAAAAAAATATTTAAAAATTTCTTTAGGTATTTTAATTTTCTCTTTTTTTATTATGTCATTTGCTCTTTTTTTATTTCCCTTTAAGCAAAAAGGATACTCTTTTTTTCTAGAGTTTAATAATTCATATGGTTTAAAAGAAGGAACAAGTGTAAATTATAAAGGAGTTAAAATAGGATTTGTTAATCGTATTAGTGTACACTTAAATAAGGTTGTTGTTTTATTAAGTATCGATTCTTCTAATGTCCTGATACCATCTAGTTCTATATTTGAAGCTAATCAAATTGGTTTGTTTAATGATATAGTTGTTAGTATAAATTCTTCGGATTATTTAACTGACAATATACTTTGCAACAGTTTATATGATTATGTAAAACCATATTCTTATATAAAAGGATATAAAGGTATAAATTATAATGACTTAATAAGATCTACGACTAGAATATCTCAGCGATTTGATGATCCACGGTTTTTTAGTTTGTTTTATTTGTTATTAAAAAATGGTATCTATCTATCTGATGAAATATTAACTTTAACCTATAATATGTCTAACTGTTTTTATTTGTTTTTTGATTTTACTACCTTAATGTTATATCAATATATATTTTAAAGTTGTCGTATCGATTATTAGAAAGCTTAATAATCCTAATTTAATTTAAAAAAATTTATTTTTACTATGTATGGCTAACAGGAACGTATTAACTCTTAATTTTTTAAAACCTATTGTAGAATTTGAGGTTCAATTAGATCAATTACAAAAAACTATTAAATCATTTAATAATGGTCGTAGTTTTTCTATTCTACAGCAAGAAGTTGATAATTTATATTTAGAAATTAATCAACTAAAATCTTGTTTGTTTGCATCCCTTACACCTCTACAGAGATTGCATCTAGTAAGACAATCAGATAGACCTACTACTTTAGACTACATATCAAATATGATGGATAATTGGATAGAGCTCCACGGAGATAGAGGTGGTACCGATGATTCTGCGATCGTCAGCGGTATTGGTTCGCTAAACTCTATACCGGTTGCTTTTATTGGTCATCAAAGAGGAAGGGACACTAAAGAAAATGTTGTAAGAAATTTTGGCATGGCATCTCCAGGAGGATATAGAAAAGCACTTAGGGTTATGAAGCATGCTAATAAATTCAATTTTCCAGTCTTAACTTTTATTGATACTCCTGGTGCTTGGGCAGGTATTAAAGCAGAAGAGCTAGGTCAAGGTGAAGCAATAGCGCTCAATTTAAAAGAAATGTTTTCTTTTGATATTCCTATCATTTGTACTGTTATTGGTGAAGGCGGATCAGGTGGTGCTTTAGGTATAGGAGTTGGTGATAGTATATTGATGCTTGAATATGCTGTATATACAGTCGCTACTCCAGAAGCATGTGCCGCCATTCTTTGGAAAGATAGTACAAAATCTACGATAGCAGCAGAATCATTAAAAATTACCTCATATGATCTAAAATTACTTGGCATCATTGATCATGTTATTGAAGAACCAGTTGGAGGTGCACAGTCAAATCCTACTCATGTTTATGATTCTTTGAAATGTTATTTAACATCAGAAATAAACAGGTTAACTGTTATATCAAATTTAGAAAGAAAACAAAGAAGATATGAAAAATTCCGTAAAATAGGTAAGTTTTATGAATCTTCTGTGCCTATAATTTAATTACATTTCATTAAACATATTGATTTACAGATATTCAATACTTCTTAGGCCTAAAATTGCTCCCGCACCTATCACGTGTCCTAAACTTGTTGTAGCTAAAAGTTCAGGTAATCCTAGTCCTTCTAGGCCTAATAATGGTATAGAAGGACCTAATCCTCTAACTTTTATTGAATATCTTCCAATTCCTATACTTAATAAATTACATATTATCATTACTGCTGCAATTTTAGCTGACCACATATTTTCCATGATTATTCTCCCAAAGTCTAGTTTATTTTTTTCCCAATAAGTATTATAATTCAATGGAATAATTTATTCTGTTTTGATAAGATATATTAAGTAATAAGCCAACCATAGCTATGCAGACCTTTGCCTAAAAAGTTAACTCCTAAGTAACATATCCAAATTACTATAAATCCTAAAGATGCTATAATGGCTGGTCTCCTACTTTTTGATTTAGAATTAATTCTAGAATGTAAGTATATTGCAAATGTAATCCATGTAATTAAAGCCCATGTCTCTTTAGGATCCCAGCTCCAATAAGTACCCCATGCAGCATTAGCCCAAACTGCACCTGATATAATACCTATTGTAAGTAAAGGAAAACCAAAACCAATGATCCGATAGCTTAAGTTATCTATGATTTGTACTAAGCTTAGTCTTGTACAAGTATTTTCTTGTGTTATAGTATCTTGTTTTTCTATTTGATACTTAAACAGTATTTTCTTTATATTATTATTAGAATTACCTTCTAATTTTATTGTTTCATTATTGGATATTATTAACATTAAGAAAGATAACAGTGAACCAATCATAAGAGTACTATAACTTAAAATCATAACTGTTACGTGCATCATTAGCCAATTAGATTTAAGTGCTGGGACTAATGGGGAAGCTTCTTTTAATTGATTAGGTAAATATAATGTAGTAAATCCTATTATAAATAATACAGTTGGCATTGTTATTGATCCAATAAACTTATTTTTTACTTTTTGCTCTATAAAGATTTGTATGAAGTTCATGGACCATGCTAAAAATATTAAGGATTCGTAGAGATTACTTAAAGGGAAATACTTATTTTCAATCCACCTAATTATTAATGAAGAGGCTATTGTCATATTTAGTACTATACTTAAAGCTCTACTCGTGTAGTCTAAATAGTTATTACTTGAACTTACTGTAAGTGTCCACCAGTATAAAATTAATCCAAGTAATGATAATCCAAATGATATATTAATTAAATTATTTTCTATTGAATATATATTCATTCTCTCATAATTTATTTTATTTTTATTCAATTATAAGATACATTATAAGCTATCTGTATTAATTATAGTACAATTTTTTTCATAAAAAAATGAAGTACTAGATTATATTTAATCTAATACTTCATTTTTACTCATATTTTTTTGTTTTTAGCTTAATGAATTAATTAAGTAATCTAATGCTGAGCTGAATTCAACTCCTGCTTGTGCACTCATGTCTCTAGGTACACATAGTCTATCTCTTGTGAAAACAAATGCTGCTATGTAAGCTGCGCTTGGAAGGTTTAAAGTTCTGTAAACTTCACGTGCTCCAGCAATACCCCATTCATCTAGAGGTCCAGTACCACCAACAACTAGAGTATAGTTAATCAGACGCATGTAATGATCAATATCTCTATAGCACTTATTAATTTTTTCTTGGTTTTCTCCAGCTTCACCTGGATTTTTTAAGTATCCATATTTGCTAAAGCAAGCATCTCCAGCTTCCTTAACAACAGCTTCATGATTTGATCCTAATTTTTCTGCTGCTTCTAGTCTTGCTGCTGCTCTTTGTATATTACCTTGTACTGATTGTAAGTCAGAAGTAGATGGATATCTTCCTGCAGCATCTGCAGCACTAATTGTAGTAGTGATAACTGATTTCATTATTTTCTCCTCAGTTTATGTTTGTAGTATAATTTTTGATATTTGCTATATGGTAATGCTATTATTATTAGCTAATTGATGCAGCAACTCTATCACAGTAGCTTGCAACTTCAGATGCTAGTGCTGAACAGTCTCCTTCAATAACGTCTGCTTTTCTTTGAGAAGCAGTATTGCTAACAAATGCAACTGCAGCAGCTTTCATTATAGATACTGCTCTAACTGTAGAGTTAGTTGGTACACCTAAAGCAATGTAAGTTTCTTTTAGCCCGTTTAAACAACGATCTTCTAATACTGAAGCATCTCCTGCTAATAGTGCATACGATACGTAGCGTAGTATAATTTCTCCATCTCTTAAACAAGCAGCCATGCGACGATTTGTGTAACAATTGCCACCTGGAGTGATTAATCCTGGGTTTTCGCATATCATTCCAGAAATGGCATCTGAAACGATACAACTAGAATTAGAAACAATATAGTTAACAGAATCTAGTCTTTTGTTACCATCGCTAATAAATGTTTTTAGTGCTTGTAAGTCACTACCGCTTACATAAGCTGCTTTTGAATCTGAATTTACTACAACTCTAGAAAATGCATCAAGCATTGAGCTCTCCTTAATTTGTTATTTTCTTTTTTTTCTTTAATAAAAGAATTTTGATGTTTCAGCTACTTTCTTTTTTAGCTGTTTTATTGGCATCGAATATAATATATAGGATATAAGTTATGAATTTATAACAAATTAATATTAATTAATATTTAATTAATTGACTTTTTCACGAAGTATTTAATGAGATTATCTTTTATAACCATTCTCTCTAATGTTTTTAAAAGATATTTTTTCACCTGACTTTTACTAAATTTTTTTATTTTATTGTCGTATATAATTATTCGGAATTCTTGCTCTAAATTTAATTGTTTCATCATCTTTTAAAAAATTTTTTACTATATTTTTTTAATTATATATTTTAGTACTATATCTTTTCATATAAATTTATTATGTTACTCTAAATTTAAGTATAATATGATTATAAAATTCGTTGCACGAATTATTGTAATAAATAAAGTTTTTACTATAAACCATAATTTATATTATTTATAATTATTCGCTTTTATAGTAAAGTTAACTATTATTTTTATTAGTTTAGATTTAAGATGGAGATTGGTTTATGTCTATTCCTCTATTGAAGTATTCTTTATCTACCCACAATCATAGAGTAAATAGTTTCGAAATTTTAGCTGGAGAAGAGCAGCCAAAACTGTATACAACAGAGAATTTACCTTCTTATACAGAAATAGATGAGATCATTTGGGCATCTTATCGCCAAGTTTTTAGTGAACATCAAATATTGTCTGTTACTCGTCAAACCTTTCTAGAGTCTCAGTTAAGGTTTAATCAAATCACTGTTAAAGATTTTATTAAGGGGTTAGTTTTATCTTCTCAGTTTCGATACTTAAATTATGATGTAAATAATAATTATCGTTTTGTTGAAATCTGTGTTCAGCGGATTTTAGGAAGAGATGTCTATAATGAAAGAGAAAAATTAGCTTTTTCTATTGTCATAGCTTCGCAAGGTTTAGAAAGTTTTATTGATTTTTTACTTGAAAGTGATGAATATTTAGAAAATTTCGGTGAAAATTCAGTTCCTTTCCAGAGAAGGAGGATTATTTTTCAAAGAAATAAAGGTGAAGTGCCGTTTAATTTAAAAACACCTCGTTTAAATTATACTTTTCTTGCTAAGCAATTCATGCCAACTTTATCTTGGTCTGGTCCAATACGTAGATTTAGACCACAAGAACAACAACCAAAAGCTGGTGATCCAGCTTTATTTTTGAGTATGTTAAATGATATTTCATTTATTTAATTTGTATTTTCTTATTATTTATTAATAGTTATAGCAAATATTTTAGCTCCCTAATTTAAATGCATCTACAAACAAACCATATATAATACCTATTTTTATATTATTAAATAGCTGTACTATATATGGTTTCTTTATTATTTCATTTTTATATATTTTTTTACTAATTATTTCATTTATGCTTACAATTATTGATCCACTCATAATATTCCACTCTCCAGTTTGTGCTGGTATAGTAGATAAGATGTTAGCAAAAAAAAAACCTAGCATGAAGCTCAAAATATTTATGTTTAGAAACATAAACTTATATTTTATTTTTTTTCCAAAAGATTTTTTTATTTGATATAGTATACTCAAATTTCTTTTATAGGTAATTTATTATATATTTTGTTCACTTAAACTTGAATTAATATGGTCAAATGGTAGTGAGATTATTGTTTGATTATCTATATTAATTTTTTCACTTTCAATTAAAATAATATCTTTTAATATTTCTATAACTCTAATAATAGGACCAACAGGTACACTTAGAGATGAATAAGTTTCTTTTAATCCATCTAATAACCTCTCATTTAATATATCATTATTTGCAGCTATTAAGGAGTAGCTTGCATATCTTAAATAGTAATCAATATCTCTTAAACAAGTTGCATATCTTCTAGTTGTATATGAATTTCCTCCTGGTCTTAGTAGTTCAGGTTGTTCAAGATATAATCTTGTAGCTGCTTCTTTTACAATTTTTGATGAATTGCTTATAATTAGTTCTGAGATTTTAATTCTATCTTTAGCTGTTACAAAGTACTCTTCTATTTCTTCAATAGCATTTTTGTCTAAATATTTTCCTGTAGTATCATATTTGTTTAAAATACTGCTTATGGCATCCTGCATTTTTGATTGCTCCAAAACTTTTTTTAATTTATACTATAATAAGATTATAGTATCAAAATCTATTTTTTTCATAGTTTTATGGATAATAATTATTTTATATTGCATGTTGCTAAAACTAAATCTATAGAAATACACTATTTTTCTCATACAAATTCTGTTTCCAGTAGTTTGTATTATCCAATATGTTTTTTAATTAGTCCTATATATATTAGTAAAATCAATTCTCTTCTTAGTATTTTAAGCAAGTTATCTCAATGTTCAACTTCACATAAGCTATACCTAGGTAAAGAGATCTATAAAGCTCAAATTGCTATTAATCTTAACCAATTGTATATTCAGGATTAATTTTTATTTATTTTAATAATATCATCTAAAAAACAAGTTATAATTCTTCGTGTCTATATTAATTACTTAGTTTAAATTTTAGTATTATTCTTTTAATAATAGAAGGCATGTAACTCAGTGGATAGAGTGCCAAATTCCGACTTTGGTTGTCGAAGGTTCAAGTCCTTCCTTGCCTATAAATCATATTATTTATTATTGTATTATTATAATTAAAAAATTATAATAATTATATGGGGTTGATAAGGTTTCTACATGTTTATTTCTACAACTACTAATATAGCTATCATTTTTATTAATGATAATCACATGACTTTTTAATTGCAAAACATAATATAATTACTTTTTCGAGAAACTTCGTAACAGCTTAGAATCTTGATACTATAATTTGTAAATATTCATACTAAATTATAATTTTTTTATTGAATGCCTTGAATACAATCAATACATTAAATATTACTTTAAGTATTGTTTATTTAGCTAAGTTTTAACTATTAGTTCCTAGAATTATATATTTTTGATATTGGCTGTTGATTCTTAAATAAGCATGGACGTGGGTTCGAATCCCACCAGCTCCAAATACTTTTTTTGAATATCATGAACTTGTACTTTAATATTGTATATTATTATATAATTTATGTATATTACACAAAGTTATCATTTATAATTAATGTTCATGATCCTATCGCATGTTATTTTACTTTCAAGTTTGATAAAAAATCAATCAACAAATTATAATACAGGGACGCAAATATATTCCATAAATAAATATTCAGCTCTGCAACAAACCAATCAATATTTATTAGCTAGCTTGAAATTATCCAATTCTAATAACACTGGTAATCAATATCATAAAATTGTATACCGTAGTTTATGGCAAAAATTTCTTAATACCTATTTACAAGAAAAACTTTTCTTGTCTTCTTCTAATGATACTTCTGCTAAATATATTAATAAACTAAAAACGATGGGATTGTCTGTTTATAGTACAAGCCAATATAGAAAGTTCTTGCACAAATTTAATAAAAATTTGGTGCAGAATAGCCTAAAAGTAACATCCAAAAATTCTCTTGATTTTACTAATAATAGTTCAGATATTAATAACAACTTATATTTAGAATATAATTGGCTAAAAATTTTCAGGCCTAATTTAAATAATGCTTTTTTTCCTCTTTTAACTAGAAGTGTATCTCTTCCTACGAATAATTCTCTTCCTCTATTTATTTTAGTTAACGATAATAATGAAGTGGTTATGTCTGAATCTACTAATTTACTTTCTAGCCCAAGGCATTTAAATAATAGATTTTTTAGTATACAGAGTAAAAGATGTTTTTATACGTGCTTAGTTTTTATTAATCATGCTGATGCATTAGAATATAGAGACTACATTAATTATCAGAATATCAATTCTAGTCGTCGCTTGAATGTTAAAATTGTACCTACTAACATGAGTTTATATAATAAATTAATATCTGATGGAAAGGGTGCAGTAGATTTTAGATTAATTCCTGACTTAAAAGAAATTAGTAATCTTTTGCATACTTATAGTAAGTATCACAATGTTTCGTTTAGTACAAATCAATATTATGGTAATAATTTTTTTCAAGGTCAACCATTATATCAAATTAGATTAAATAAAAAAGTAAAGAAATTTAGTAATAATAGTTTCTGTTTTTTGAGAAAAAATAAAGAATACAATTACTCTAACGTTTTATTCCTTAATTACGATACAGCTATACATGCCTGGAATAAGTTGTTGAAAGATAACCCAAAATTTGGCTTACCTAAAAACCCCCAGATCTCTGTTTCTAACTTAGAATTATTTATCTATAATAAGAAGACAGAGGTAGATTTTCAATACTTTATGTTTTTGCCTTCTTTAGAAAACTATAAATTTATCAAAAAGTATTTATTTTTTAATCTTAGTCGGTATTCTAATATATCTTATTGGATTCAACATAATAGTAGTTATCTTAAAACAGTATTCTATAGAGTATTTTGGTCTTTAACAAGCAGACAACCTAGTAGCTGGTAGTCCCATGAAAATTGTAAAAAGTTAATTTACTGAAATAAGTTATTTTGTATTAGTACTATTTTCTTGAGTAGTATTCTACAACAAGTAGTTCATTAAGTTCTAGGCCTACCCAATTTCTTTCAACTACTCCGTTTACTTTTGCAGTTAACTTGTTTTTATCTATTTCTAAATGGCTTGGTAAATTTACTAAACTGGGGCTTTCGCTATATTTTTTAATTACCTTATTTGAAGAACTTTTGCTTTTTATACTTAGTTTATCTCCTGGTTTACACTGATAGCTGCATATTGAAACAATTTGATCATTTACTAAAATATGTTTATGATTAATTAGTTGTCTTGCTGCTGGTATTGTTGGTGCTAAACCTAATCTAAATAAAGTATTGTCTAGTCTCATTTCTAAAATTTGTAGCAAAACTAATCCAGTAGAGCCTTGAACTTTTTTTGCTGCTTTAACGTTTTTAAGAAGTTGTTTTTCACTAAGACCGTAATTGTATCTTATTTTTTGCTTTTCTTCTAAACGTAATGCATATTCTGATGGCTTACGTGCTTGCTGACCATGTTCTCCGGCTGGTAATATTTTTTTACTTTGTTTTCTAGTTAATCCAGGTAGTTCACCTAATCTTCTTATAATTCTCAATCTAGGTCCTCTGTAACGAGACATATTACTTTTCCTTATACTATATTTACACAGATATTTAAGATTATTTTACTATATTTCTTTTCTTAAAATAATACGATTTTTACTTTTTATTTGGATTTAGTATCATAATAATATTTCTACCATCTTTTGTTGGCATTTGCTGTATATTTGATATCTCCTTAAGATCAATTGCCATTTTATTTAGTAACTCAATTGCTAAACTAGCATGTTGTATTTCTCTTCCTTTTAGTATCACTGTAGCTTTTACTTTATCACCTGATTGCAAAAACTTTAAAGCTTGATTAATTCTAACTTTATAATCGTGTTCTTCAATTTTATAGCGCATTTTCACTTCTTTTAATGAAGTTTGATGTTGCTTTTTTTTTGCTTCTTTAGCTTTTTTTTCTTGAGCAAATTTGTATTTTCCGTAATCAATGATTTTACATACTGGTGGATTTGATTTATCACTAATAACAACTAAATCTAACCCTTTCTTTAGAGCAATTTCTAATGCCTCTTTAGATGAATATATTCCTAATTGTTTTCCCGAAAAATCTACTAGGCGTATCTTAGAATAATTAATTGCGTCGTTTACCAATAACTCGTTTTCGTATTTCTTTTTCAACTATTTCTTGATGTCACTTTAATGATAATATTTTATTCTTATTTTAAACTATTGGTAAAACCATGTAAATTGTTATAACATAAAATATATACTCATCTTATTTAATCTAAGAGTTTACTTATGAAACATACATTATCAGTTCTTGTTCAGGATGAATCTGGTGTTTTGTCTAGAATTTCTGGACTATTTGCAAGAAGGGGTTTTAATATTGACAGCTTAGCTGTTGGTCCTGCAGAGAAACAAGGCATTTCTAGAATTACTATGAGTGTCAGAGGTGATAATAGAACAATTGAACAGCTAATTAAGCAATTAGATAAATTAGTTAACATACTTAATGTTGAAAATATAACTAATTTACCTTGTATTGAGCGTGAATTAGTCTTATTAAAGATATTTACAACTAATAATTCTAGATCACATATTTTAGAAATAGCTAATATCTTTAGGGCAAAAGTTGTTGATATATCAACTCAATCTTTAACTTTAGAAGTTACAGGAGACCCTGGCAAAATTTTTGCTATATATCAGCTCTTATCTCAATATAAAATTCTGCAAATTGCTAGAACTGGAAAAATAGCATTACTGCGTGAATCTAATGTTGATACTGAATTTCTAAAAAATACATTGAATTACCATAATTTGTCTTTCTGAATAATCTTATAAATTTTCTTGAAACCAGTTACCTGGTTTTTCTATAAATGATGAGCACTCTTTCAAATCCCAATCTAGTAATGCTTTTGTTGTATAAAGACTAACCGAAATTGTTGTATCTATCGGATTAAAATAAATTCTACTATTTTTTTCAATTCCATTTTTATTATAATTATGTTGTTTTTGTATGAAATGATATATGTTACATATTTTCATATGTCTACAGTTTATACATATGCACATGAGTTTATATTGATTTATGTTAGCTTTCTATTTATTTGATGTAATAAGAAGTAGATAATTTATTGGGGATGGAGGGACTTGAACCCTCACGATCAATAAAAGATCAACAGATTTTAAGTCTGTTGTGTCTACCATTCCACCACATCCCCTTCTTGTTATATATGATCAGGCGGTACCCAGATTCGAACTGGGGATAAAGGATTTGCAATCCTCTGCCTTACCACTTGGCCATACCGCCTACCTAAAATATCAACACAAGGATAATTTAGCTAATTTTAATAGTTATTGTCAACAATAAGTTAACATCATTTACGATATACTAAAAAGTCTACTTTTTAGTATATCTTCTGCTTTAATAGTAGTAAGATCAGCTTTAGTTAAAATTTTATCACCACTAGAAAAAACTCTGTTTGCTTGTCTCATTCTTGCTCTATCTATTGCATTCCTAATACTGCGAGCATTTGCAAAATGTGGTTGTTTCATTCGTCTATCTGCGTAATCTAATAGAACTTTATCTGCATCATCAGCAAATCTGTACTGTTGTTCCTCTAGCATTAATTTTGCTATTTGCAGAAGTTCTTCTGAAGTATAGTCTGGGAAGTCAACATGGTTCGTTACTCTCGAAGAAAGACCAGGATTTGATTCATAAAATTTGTCCATTTTGTCTTTGTATCCGGCAAAAATTACTACTAAGTCATCTCTTTGGTTCTCCATTACTTGTAATAAAATTTCAATTGCCTCGGCCCCATAGTCTCTTTCGTTATCTGGCTTATATAGGTAATACGCTTCGTCAATAAATAATACGCCTCCCATAGCTTGTTTTAATACTTCTTTAGTTTTGGGTGCTGTATGTCCTATATATTGTCCAACTAAATCGTCACGTGTAACAGTTAATAAATGTCCTTTTCTTATATAATTTAATCTATGTAAAATATCTGCCATTTTCATAGCAACTGTTGTTTTGCCTGTACCAGGACTTCCAGTAAAAGACATATGTAGTCCAGGACTGCCAGCAACTAGATTTAGCTGATTTCTTAGTCTATCTATTAATAAGAGTGCAGCTATTTCTTTAATCCGAGTTTTTACTGGTCTGAGTCCTATAAGTTCTTGTTCTAATTCATCAATGATATCTTGTATTTTAGTTTTATCATATTCTTCTTTTAGATTTAGTAAAGTGTCTTCTGTATACTTTGTAGTCATGATTTGATTTAGTAAAATTTTTAATAAAAGAACATTATACATTTAATGTAAAATATTCTTTTATTATTTATTAATATATATGTTTCAGTTTATTAGTATCTAGAACCTTCTGGCTTGCTTGTAGCGTAGCTACGGAAGCAGTATTTTTGGTTTCTACTAATATCTTCACTTCTGATCAACTCAAATCCAGGTTCAACTGATGGTCTTTTAATTATGAAAGAAAGTACACAACTTTCAACACCTCTTGTATTATCAAAAGCATTTACTTTTACGTAATAGTTAGGACATTGTTGACGACAACTATTGATTTCATACATAATTGTTGCTGGATCTTTTACATCAAATAAAGGTAAACCCCAAAGTTCCCAGTAGTTATTTCTTGGATGCGGATCATCCGTATATTCAATATTGATTGCCCAGCTTTGAGAAATAGCATACTGAAGTTGATTTGTAATCTGTTCGTCAGTCAGGTCAGGTAAAAAGGAAAAAGTTCCTTGTGTTAATCTCACTTTTTATACTCCTTATAATTATCAATCTTTTTTAGCAGATCTTGTTAACTGCTCGTAATAAACGCGTTTGATATGGTTTTTTAATCTTAGCTATTTATTTGATTTAAACATTAGCTGTTGGAGTTTCTACAAAGTCAGCTGTATCTGTAGAAGTATAGTTAAATGTAATATCTTTCCATAGATCTAATGCTGTTTGTAGTGGGCCACATGTTTTTGCTGCATCAAGTAGAATTTGTGGTCCTTCTGCTACATAGTCGCGACCTTCATTACGTGCAATTACCATAGATTCTAAAGCTACACGATTCGCTGTTGCTCCTGCTTGGATACCATCTGGATGTCCAATAGTACCGCCACCGAACTGTAGTACTACGTCATTACCTAAATAATCTAATAACTGGTGCATTTGACCACAATGTATACCACCTGAAGCTACAGGAGTTACTTTACGTAAAGATGCCCAATCTTGTTCAAAGAAAATACCTTGTGGTAAGTTAACGCTTAGATACGGTTCAAGTAATGTATCATAGAAACCTTTAATCATTAAAGGATCACCTTCTAATTTACCTACTACAGTTCCTGCATGAATATGATCTACTCCTGCCATTCTCATCCATTTACAGATTACTCTGAAGTTCATGCCATGAATTTTTTGACGAGAATAAGTTGAGTTACCAGCACGGTGTAAATGTAGAATCATGTCATTTTTACGAGACCAGATTGCCATTGTTTGAATAGCAGTATAACCGATTACTAAATCGATCATGATGATTACTGTTCCTAACTGTTTAGCAAACTCAGCTCTTTCGTACATGTCTTCCATTGTAGCTGCTGTAATATTCATGTAGTGACCTTTTACTTCACCTGTTGCTGCAATCGAACGGTTAACAGCTTCCATTGAGTAAAGGAATCTTTCTTTCCAGCGCATGAAAGGTTGTGAATTAATATTTTCATCATCTTTTAGGAAGTCTAATCCACCTCTTAAACCTTCATAAACAACTCTTCCGTAGTTCTTACCAGAAAGACCTAGTTTAGGTTTTACAGTTGCTCCTAAGAATGGACGACCAAACTTATCCATACGCTCACGTTCTACTACTAGACCAGTTGCGGGTCCTTGGAAAGTTTTTAAGTATGCTACTGGTAGTCGCATATCTTCTAATCTTAGGGCTTTAACAGCTTTAAATCCAAATACATTACCAATTATCGATGCTGTTAAGTTTGCAATAGAACCTTCTTCAAATAAATCAATATCGTACGCTATGTATGCGAAGTATTGATCAGAAGTATTAGGTACAGCATCAACTTTATAAGCTTTTGCTCTGTACAGGTCACATGCAGTTAATAAGTCTGTCCATACAACAGTCCATGTTGCTGTAGAAGACTCACCTGCAACTGCTGCAGATGCTTCTACTGGATCTACTCCTGGTTGTGGAGTAACTCTGAATAATGCTAGTACATCTGTATCTTTAACTACATAGTTAGGATCCCAATAACCCATTTTTGCATATGGAATTACACCAGATTCATAACGTTCATTTTTAATTCTTGTCCGTTGTTCTACAGAGTTAGACATTTGCTCCTCCTTGAATTTAAGGCAGTATCATAATATATAAAGTTAACCATTTAAAAATTATGCAATAATGCTTAAGATTATTTTTAAATCGATAAACATCTTAATTTATTTGGTTATCTTTAGATATAAATTTATCATTATATTATGATTAAATATTTCAAATTTTGTTTATTCAGGTAATAAGAATTTTTAATGTTTTTGTGTATAATGTTAGTATAAGTAGTTAATTTACAATTTTTATGCTAGGATTAAGTTACGAATTAAATAACATTGGAGAAATATATTTTGTCTATAATACAAGTGATGGATTCAAATTTTGAATCAGAAGTGATAAAATCAACACAAATTGTTCTAGTCGATTTTGGAGCCCCCTGGTGTGGTCCATGTAGGATGATAGCTCCTGTTATAAATGAAATAGCACATGAATATGAAAATACAGTAAAAGTTGTAAAGATTAATACAGATTTGAGTCCTAGTGTAGCTGCTGAATACGGGATAAGAAGCATTCCTACTTTAATGTTGTTTAAGAATGGCATGAGGATTGACATGGTTGTTGGTGCTGTTCCAAGGTCTACTTTGCTTAATACTTTAAAAAAGCACTTATGAATTTAAAAATATGTAAACTAAATAAATAATTAATTAAGATAATATGACTAAAATTTGTCAAATTTCTGGTAAAAAATCTAATAATGGTTACAGTATATCCCACTCTCATATAAGAAATAAAAAAATTCAGCAAGTTAATTTGCATAAAAAAAGAATTTGGTCAGTAAAAAATAATTGCTGGATTAGATTAAAAATATCTACTAAGTCACTAAAATCTTTATATAAAATAAAATTCTAGTTATCATTAATTCAAGAGAAGATTTATTCTACATAGTGACAATACAAAAAAAATGTGTTATCATGTTTTGGTGTAAAGGTAAGAGCAGTCGCTTTTACCTATGCTTGGCAGATAAATTTTCAACATAAAGGATTAAAATTACTTAGTGAGGGCTAATATAAATGATTTCAGAAATAAAAAGTATTTACTACGAAAAAAATAGTGAAATAAATTACTACTACTTCTATGATAACAAGCAAGATATAGACGAAAGTATAGATATGTCTACAGGTTGGTCTTTTGTTTGTTTAGATGAAATGATTAATTATTATACAGATAATTTAAATAAAAGCAAATAAAATGAGAAAGCCATAGAGTATTATAAAAAAATAGAAATGTAATGAAAAGTAAAATTATATGAGTACATTAATATACTTATTTATTAATACAAAACATTTCATTTTTTCAATACAAATATATTCAAATTACGCTAGTATAGCTCAATTGGTAGAGCAGCTGATTTGTAATCAGCAGGTTATGGGTTCAAGTCCCTTTACTAGCTTATTAACAAGTGCTTTAAAATTGTTATTTTTTATCTTATTTGTAAGATTAATTTAGCTAAGACCTAAGTTTTGTACAGTTGGCAAGTTAGCTAGAAGTAAATAAGCAAAGCCAGCACCACCAACTGCACCAACTAAGAAACCAGCTGTGAATTGGCTCCAGCCGTTTGATGTTTGTAAAACATCCTTGTTATCATCTTTAATATTACTAAAAGAAACTGATCCATACATAGATAAACAAGTTGTTAAAATAACAATTAATCCCACTGCTGATAAAAAACCAGATAAAAGTGCGATATCTGTGTTACGCAAAGGTCCAAGTTTGTCAAAAGGACCTATTAAAAAATAACCATGAGCCATACCAATTTCTAATCCTCTAAGTAATGGTGACAATCCTCGTCTGTATGCCGGTAGATTACTTAAAAAATTTTTTGTAAAACTTGATGTACTAATTGGAGTTGATAAATTTCCAACAAAAGGGTCATCGTTATAGGGCTGAATAAAATTTGTCATGTTGTTCTTGTTTCTATGATTTTGCTAATCTTATTGTATAATTTATTGTAGTATATTTCGATCTTAGCAAAAAAAAATAAACTAAGGCTCAAATATTAACAAATTTATAATAAAAATGACAAAATGTTATATATGATGTATATTAATAGAGTTTTTTGGGGGGAGGTAAATTATTTATGTCAATTTTATTTAGTTATATAATTTTTATTGTATTATTTATGAGTTTAGCTTTAGGGCTGTATTTCGGTTTACAATTTATTAAGTTAATTTAAAAGAAATAATTATGCTTTAAATAAAGAAATTTTTGATGATCTTTTAGTCATTAATATTTCTTTGAAAAATGTGCTTTCGAATTTTAAGCAAACAAATAACTTAAATAATGACAATTAAAACTTACAAAATTAAAGGATCTCGTAGATTCAGCAACTACTGGTGGGCCTCTATTATTTTAATAGGAGGAACAGGCTTTTTTTTAGTTGGTATAACGAGCTACAAAAGCTTTAGCTTGTATATAAATGCTAGTATTCAAAATATTAGCTTTATACCACAAGGAGCTATTATGACATTTTATGGGCTAACAGCTATCCTAATTAGTTGTTTTTTATGGTACACTATATTTTTTGACGTAGGAAGTGGTTATAATGAATTTAATAAAATTACAGGAGTAATCACAATATTTAGATTCGGTTTTCCTGGTAAAAACCGTATACTAAAACTTAAGTATAAGTTACAAGATATAATAGCAATAAAAATAAGCATACAAGAAGGATTGTCGCCAAAAAGAGAAATATATTTAAAAATGATAGATAAAAGGCAAATACCCTTAACTAAAGTGGGAGAGCCAATGTCTCTTAGTGATATTGAACAGCAAGCAAAAGATATAGCAGTTTTTTTAAATGTAAATGTTGAAGGTAAATATTAAATTATAAATACATTTGTAAAATTTTAAGCATTGTGGTAAAATGTAGTCCATAAGTATAATGTTCTTATACGTGGGCAGCTTTAAAAATAGTTAGAAAACTTATACAGTTATAGTGATGCGGGTATAGTTTAGTGGTAAAACCTTAGCCTTCCAAGCTAATGATGCGGGTCCGATTCCCGCTACCCGCTTAATATTGATAAAAAGCTTATCTTAATATAGATAATAAATACTTGTCATTTTAGATATACTAACAGCCTATATATTCTATTTAAAATATAGCTATATTATTTATTATTCACTTTTTTTTATACAAAATTTAATTATGATTTATATATACATGCATCTGGCTGGAGTCGAACCAGCGGTGTCCCTAAGGGATGGCGGATTATTAGAGTAGACTTTTTTGAGTTTTAAAGTCCCTCATTCAAAACCGTACTTGAAACTTTCATTTCATACGGCTACCACTTATTAATATTTTTTACTTTAACATTTCAATTTATTGAAATAACGGATGCACTTTTTTCAAATTATTGATGTAGATCATTTTATTTAGATTATGATTTAATTTAAATCTACTTTTTAATAAAGTATTCGATTTTCTTTTAATATATCCAATCATTTGATTAATAGATTTATGATATCTTTTTAATACATCAATATTAAGAAATGAATTTAGTAAATTTAGGTAATATATATGTATTATTTTATTTAGCAATTGTTTGTACTGATTTGATATTTTTAGATTATTATGACTTGTTTTTTGTAACCTTCGTGTAATCTGCAACCAGAATAATTTCAAGTGATCATCAATTATATTATAATTAGATGTATTTTCTGTTTTTAAATAATTTTCTTGTTTTACGCTAAAAAAATTGTACCATTTGATATCATTTTCTATAACTTTTCTATTTAAGATGTTTACAAAATTTGAGTTTTGTTGGTATAACGTAAGTTTTGTATTAAATTCTGGTAAATATATTTTGTTTATATCTAAACAATTTATTTCATCTAGGAGCTTATTGATAGATTTTTTAAAATATAGACATACAGTAATTTTATTCAAAAAGAAACTATTTTTTATACAGTGAAAATAATTTTCATATTGTTTTAGGGTATCTAAATAGTTATAGAGACCTGAACAATTAATCAGTTTTGCTTCAAAAATAGGCTTAATACATATCACGATAATCTGCTCTCTCAAATATCTTGTAAGTATATTGGTTATTCTTTTATCGTAAATTTTCTTATTCAACTCTCCTAGTACTATAGAAGTTTTTAATTTGTCTACTCCATAGGATAGGTCTTTTTTACATTTATAAAATAAAAAATAAATTTGCGATAAAATTCTGTCTATAACTAAAACTTTTAATTCACTTGAGTTAAGTAAATAATTCTGTAATATATGTACGTAACTTAAGTTATATTTCTTGATTTCTAAGAAGATTTGTTTGGTTAACATAGATATACGTAAGCTAATTTTGTTCCAGGGAAGGTTTAACCATTTACTATTAGCTTTAAAGACTAAATTTTTTTTTTTCATTCTTTTTATAAAGAAATATTACTTAATTTTTTGTATTAAGTTATTAATAAGCGCAATATGTTTGCATCTAAATTTTGAATTTAGTATTTAGCTTTTTATTGCTTCTTTATAAATAGCTATTCTAATGCCTCTATCCTTTAAAATCGTTAAATAAAAAAGGTATAACTATTTATTTACTCCGTTCCGTATCTCTTAACATAATTGACTTAAACTCCTTTCTATACACTAATAACCTCTGTAAATAATCATGCCAATATTAACTCATAGTAATTAGGCTTAAGGGTTAACTCTTTACACATCTATTTATGTAAGCTTATGTAGGGAGTTTTGAAATTAGTATTTTTAACGAAGGTTAGTTTTACTAGTTTTATCAATTTAATATATGATCTGCTTTATTTAATCTTATTTAAGGCTGAAATATGATTAAATTAACCATTATATCGTATTTATGATTTAAAATAATTAGTCTAAACTAATCTATGAAATACAGTTAATTAAACTATTTTGTTTAATCTTCAGTTAGCTAAGTTAAAATTTAATTTAACCTCTAACACCTGAAAACGGGTCACACATGAGTCCGCTGCCTTCGGCCTCTCGGCCACAGATGCTTGTTTTTCGTATAATTCCATTATAATAAAATACTTATTAAAAGTAAATTAATATTACTCATTCATATTATGATATGTAGCAACCGCTGAAGGAGATATTTTATTTAAATATCTAAATATCCAATACTTAAAAATGGTGTCTAAAACTACTGGAAAAGTTGAAATAAAAATAAAAATAAAGTCTCTGCTTTCAGGCAAGCCAAAATGTCTAAGAATAGCTTCAATTATAATCTCCCAACCATGAGGTGAATGAAATCCAACAAATATATCTGTAAACAGAATAATAAGGAATGCTTTAGCTGTATCACTCAAACCATATATGGATTCATTAATAAATGACTTTAAAATAGAAAATTGTCTTTTATTAATTATTAAAATAGACAGAAAAATTATAATAGAAGCAAAATCAGCAATGATATTTTTTATTGCATTCGCACTTTCCTTTGAATAATCTAATGCAATTTCTAAGGCTTTAGCAGACATTTGTTTTTGTACTGTCTCAGTTGATAAGGGATCTAATTTACCTATAAGGATTTCAAAATGTAGTTTCTCTTCAAACCTTTGTAAATCAGCAAAAGCTCGTTCTTCTTGAGAAAGGTTTAAAAAAATTCCTGAACTGTTTTTATTCCACAACTGATTCACGAGTGGATCTAATATTATTATTTTAGATAACTGATTAATTAATATCGGTGTTACAAATAAAAAAATAATATATTTTACTGAAGTAGATGTTTGGTACTTAGCTGCCTTAAAATCTTCCAATGCTTCTAATTCTGCATTTGGATTCAGTTCCTGCTTGAAACGATTGAAGAGCTTACTCATAGATCTTGGGACTATACCAGTCTTTTCAAAAGCATATTGATTAATTTTCTTAAGGTTCCAGTATTTCATGATTTATTTAAAATATAATTATAGGTAGATGAATTAATATTAAATCTAATGTAATTCAGTTATATTAATTTACTTATTTTTTCATAAATTTGAATAAGGTTTTTATATTTTTTATAAACATATTGATAAAATCATATGAAAAACAGTTATATTTTTCTTAAACATCTGAGTGGAAATTGGATTATACAAAATAGTATTCTTTCATTTGGGAGTAGAAGGCAAAACAAAAGTAGAAATAGCATCCTGATTTATAAAAATGTCTTAGAATATTATAATATCTATACTGAAGTAGAAAAATTTGATAGTACAAATAAAATATCAAGATATAGGATTATTCACTTGCAAAAAAAAGACCTTTATAAGTTCTACCTAAAATATATGATTGTACCTAAAAAACAAAGGTTTGTTATGTGCTTAAAATATATAAGAAAAGGTTTTTTTGAAATCATACACATCAATCTATTTAATAAGATCAAAAAAAAAGAATACATTTATGTAGTTACTAGCAAAATAGTTGTCATTATTACAATAATTCAAGACTTAGAAAATAAATATCTAGGTGCAAGAGTATCATCTTGTATTAAGTTAAAGAATAAAAATAATATTAGAAAATAAATTCATAATTATAGTAACATATCATTTTTTGTCACTATAATTATTATTTGAATAATACTATTCTAAATCCTTTCTATTAGGATTACGCGAAGGATCATTAGATAGGAAACCAAAGAAAAATAAAGAGATAAAAAATATTATCGTAGTATAAACAAAGATCTTTAAAGTTAACATTTTGAATAACCTTTTTAATATTTAAATAAGAATTATTTAAGGATAAATATATAATATATAGTACATAAAAAATTTTGATTTACAAATTAAGTTTCCTTCATATTAGCTAAACTAAATACAAATTAAGAAAAAAGATATTAAAAATCTAATTCACTAAAATTCTTATCATTATTAAAATTTTGATAATTTAACTCTCTAATTTTTTTTGTAACACGTTCAAAATATTCCTGTAGATATATTTCCAAGGGTTCTATACAATGAGGACTTAATTGTAAAATATATAAAATTTCTTTCATTTCTGCAGTAGCATTATATCCCCTTAATAATACTCCTGTAAAAGCTAGTCTTTCTGCAATATTTTGACTCCATTGAAACAAGTTTACGAAATTTTGTAGAATTTTGAGTGTATAAATAGAAACCTGATTAGTATTAGCACGACGACCTGATATTAATTCACACATTTCAATTATATCTAAAGATTTCCAAGACTTACTTCCTGCTAGAGGTAAATAAATATTTTTAAACTGACTTACTGATAGGCTTTTTATAGCTATAGCTGCCACATCCTCTGTGCTAACATAACATATTTGTGAAGACTCACTTGTTATCCATACAGTTTTCTTATCTAAAATTGGTAATGCATATTGTGAAATTAATCCTTGAAAAAAACCAGGAACACAAAAGATGGTAAAACTCAGTCCTGAAACTTTGATACGCTTTTCAACCATCATTTTAAGCATTATTAACTTAACATCTATGTAAGATGATGAATTCAATATAGAAAAAAAGATGAAATGTTTTATTTTTGCTATAATTGCAGATTCAATAACAATATATTTAGCTACAAGATCTACTAAAGTTAAATCATAATCCTCATCGGGTCTTCCAGTAGAGCAATCAATAATAGCAGTAACTCCAATTAAAGATAATGGTATTGTTTCTGGTAATATTAAATCCCCATATACTAATTCTACTCCCCATTCTTTTAAAAAAGCTGCTTTACGAAAATTTCTAACTAAACATTTAACATTGAATCCCTCATTTAGAGATTTTCTAACGACTTGTCTACCTAAAGTACCACTACCACCAAGAATTAGTAAAGTCATGCATTTGATCCTTTATATCTTCATTTACAATGATTAGTGTAACATATTAATGAAATAATAAAGAAAATTTATATCTTATACTATTATTAGAAATAGGTAAGGAGGGATTCGAACCCTCAAAACAATGTTGTCAAATTTTGAATATGATGCGTTTACCAAATTTCGCCACTTACCCAGTTAACACAAGCTTATCTGATTTTAACATTAATTACAAACATTAGAATAGAAAAGTAGCTTACTTTATATATTATAGGAAAAATGAGATGTTATTACCTTACATAATATTAATTACTTTACCCTATCTATTTCCTGTATTATTAATATTTCTAGTTATAACATTAATTATATGTGAACATAGATCAGTATATATTTTTAGGTTAATAAAATATACAAGGAAGTATTTAAGTTTATTTTTATACTTAATCTTAATAAGTTATTCATCTGATGGGCAGTATCATAATAACAATGAACTTAATAGAAAAAACTTATACATACCAATAATATTAAAAAAAATCATAAATCAGAACTTAGTTTATAGTATTAATATATATTATATAGTAATAAATATAGCTTTATATATTATCACTACTTTTATTCTAAATTTGTCTCATTTAATGATTGTAGAAAATTTATCTATATTTACTAAAAATGAGATTACTTTAAATAAAATATTACATTATTTAAAAAATAAGTGCTTTTGGAAAGCATATAAGACAAGGAGTCAACAAATTTGTTTATCAATAAGTTATAACATTTCAAAGAGATTTTCTAATGAAACTTTTAATTTGTATTTAGCAATGAAGTTAAAAAAAAAGGTTGAAAAATTTCAATGGTTAAACTACTTTAAATATTTTAGTAATCGTAGTATAAATTATACTATACATGATAGATATTTAATAAGCTTGCTACTCTGGCTTAGATATAAATAAAATAAGTTATATAAAAAATGATAAATGTTATAATGAAGTAAGTTATATAATAAACATTAAGTTACAAATTAAAGTAATGTGTTCAAACATTGAAAAAAATCAATCAAATAATTACTTACATTCAGTAATTAATAAGCCTTATAAATATGGTTTTCATACAAAGATTGAATCAGCTTATTTCCCAAAAGGCATAAGTACTAAAATTATTAAATTAATTTCTAAAACTAAAGAAGAACCTAAATACTTAACGGACTTTAGATTAAAAGCTTATGAGAAATGGATAAGAATGAATGAGCCAACGTGGAGTAATTTATTCTATAATTCTATAAATTATAATAAAATTCTATACTACTCTATACCTAAAAATAAAAAAAAGCTTAAAAGTTTAGACGAAGTAGATCCAGACATATTAGAAACATTTAAAAAACTTGGTATTTCACTAGATGAACAAAAAAGAATAAGTAATGTAGCTATAGATGCAGTTTTTGACAGTGTGTCAATAGCTACAACATTTAAGAAAGAACTAGCTAGTTATGGTATAATTTTTTGCTCTATTACAGAGGCTATAAATTTGTATCCAAATCTTGTAAAAAAATATTTAGGTTCTGTTGTTCCAAATGGGGATAATTTTTATTCATCATTAAATTCTTCAGCATTTAGTGATGGATCATTTTGCTATATTCCACCTAACACTAAGTGTCCACTAGAATTATCTACATATTTTAGAATTAATAATAAAGAGTCAGGTCAATTTGAAAGAACCCTAATTATTGCTGATAGTAACAGTTATGTTAGTTATCTAGAAGGATGTACAGCGCCACAGTTTGATAATAATCAACTACACGCAGCAGTTGTAGAATTAGTAGCATTAGATAATGCAACAATCAAATATTCTACGGTTCAAAATTGGTATTCGGGAAATTCAGCAGGAGAAGGTGGTATATACAATTTTGTAACAAAGAGAGGTATATGTGCTGGTAAGAATTCAAAAATACTATGGACACAGGTAGAAACTGGTTCATCTATAACATGGAAATACCCAAGTTGTATATTATTAGGAAATAATTCAATAGGTGAATTTTCTTCAATTGCTCTAACAAATAATTACCAGCAAGCAGATACAGGAAGCAAAATGATACATATAGGTTATAATACAAGAAGTAGAATCATATCAAAAGGTATTTCTGCTGGCAATTCAATCAATAATTATCGTGGTTTAGTGAAAATTAGTCCAAAGGCAAACTGTTCTAGAAATTATTCTCAATGTGACTCTTTAATATTAAATAAAAAATCTCAAGCTAATACATTTCCTTACATACAAGTAAAAAATCCAAACTGTCAAGTTGAACATGAAGCTTCTACCTCTAGAATAGGCGAGGAACAAATCTTTTACTTTATGCAGAGAGGTATCAACTTAGAAGAAGCAATTAGTTTAATGATCAACGGATTTTGTAAGGATATACTTAACGATCTACCTATGGAATTTGCTATGGAAGCAGATCGTTTACTCAATTTAAAATTAGAAGGAACTATTGGATAAATGTGTAAAAGTGAAGAAATTCTTAGAATTGATAATCTACATGTTAGTATTAAAAATGAATGTATACTTAAAGGATTAAACTTATCGATTAATAAAGGAGAAATACATGTAATTATGGGAAAAAATGGTTCAGGTAAAAGCACTTTGGCAAAAGTTATATCTGGACATCCTTTATATAATGTAACACATGGTAAAATTTTATTAAAAAATGAAGATATTACTCATGCAGATCCAGATTATAGAGCACATCAGGGAATATTTTTAGGATTTCAATATCCAGTAGAAGTGCCAGGAGTCAGTAATATCGATTTCTTGCGCATGGCGTATAATTCTAGAAAAAAAATATTAAATGAAGATGAAATTGATCCTTTAAGTTTTTTTGAATTAGTAAATCAAAAAATCAAGAACATTAATATGAGTCCTTTGTTTTTAGAAAGATCTCTAAATGAAGGCTTTTCTGGAGGAGAAAAAAAGAAGAATGAAATTTTACAGATGTCATTGTTAGATACCGAGCTTTCAGTATTAGATGAAATTGATTCTGGTTTAGATGTTGATGCTCTTAGGGACATAGCAGATAGTATAAAAAACTTTCATAAATCACATAATTCACTAATTATGATAACACATTATCAAAAACTAATAGAATATATTAATCCTGATTATGTACATATTATGGATAATGGTTCTATTAAACTAAGCGGTAATAAGAGTTTAGCAATACAAATAGACCAATATGGATATGAGAATCTTATGTAGAACATGATATTTTAAATTTTCTCAAACAAGCTTAGGATAGATTGGAAAAATTAGTATCCTAAGTTTAGAAAACCTTATATTAAAAAAATTAATTTACTAAACAGAAAAAGTTTGTTGAACATCTTGTATTGACTGTTTTAATAGATCTTCTGATTCTGGTGTTAATTTTTTACTTTGGCGGATATTTTCTCCAAATTCAGGTTTAGAATTTCTAAGATCTTGCCTTAAAGCAAAAACGAAATCACTTACTTGAGATAGTTCAACGTTATCTAAATAACCGTTAACACCAGCATATATAATAGCTACTTGATCTTCAACAACCAGAGGAGAATTTTGAGCTTGCTTCAAAATTTCTCTTAACCTTTGTCCACGAGCAAGCTGATTTTGTGTTGCTTTATCTAGATCAGATGCAAATTGAGAAAATGCTTCTAATTCAGCAAACTGTGCTAATTCTAATTTAAGTTTCCCAGCAACTTGTTTCATTGCTTTAATTTGAGCAGCTGAACCTACACGTGAAACTGAAATTCCTACATTAATAGCTGGTCTAATACCAGAATTAAATAAATCACCAGAAAGGAAAATTTGCCCATCTGTAATAGAAATTACGTTTGTAGGTATATAAGCAGATACATCACCAGCCTGTGTCTCAATAATAGGCAAAGCGGTCATACTACCTGATCCTAATTCATTACTTAATTTAGCAGCCCTCTCAAGTAACCTTGAATGCAAGTAAAAAACATCTCCGGGATATGCTTCTCTACCAGGTGGTCTACGTAATAATAAAGACATTTGACGATAAGCCTGTGCTTGTTTAGTTAAATCATCATAAATAACTAAAGTCGCTTTACCTCGATACATAAAATATTCAGCAAGTGTAGCTCCAGTATAAGGAGCTATATACTGTAATGTAGCAGGATCATCAGCATTAGCAGCAACTATGATAGTATATTCTAGTGCTCCTTTTTCCTCCAAAGTAGAAACAACTTGTGCTACAGATGAAGCTTTTTGACCAATAGCTACATAAACACAAATAACATCCTGTCCTTTTTGATTTATTATTGTATCTAAAGCAACAGATGTTTTACCTGTTTGTCTATCTCCAATAATAAGTTCACGTTGCCCTCTACCAATAGGAATCATTGCATCTATAGCAGTAATACCTGTTTGTAATGGTTCACAAACAGATTGACGTCCAATTATACCAGGAGCATAAGATTCTATTAACCTTGTATCATTCGTAGCAGGATTTCCTTTAGCATCAATAGGTTTTGCAAGCGCATTAACTACTCTCCCTAAAAAATTGTCACCTACAGGTATTTGTGCTATTTGACCAGTTGATTTTACAGAACTTCCTTCCAAAATATTACGACCATCACCCATAAGAACAACACCAACATTATCACTTTCTAAGTTTAATGCAATACCTACAGTTTGATCTTGATCTTCAAATTGAAGTAATTCTCCGGCCATTACCTCATCTAAACCATATACACGAGCTATACCATCACTTACTTGTAATACGGTACCAACATTAGTAATTTGTAAATCTTGATCATATTGATCAATTTGTTGTTTTATTATATTACTAATTTCATCCGGTCGAATATTTAACATATAATTTTATAATTTATAAATTTCTATTTGTAAAAATCAAAACTAAATTTAATTAGTACTTAAATGCAAAGATATTTTATTTAGATTACCAATTAAACTGGCATCTATAACTTTAGATCCAATTTTAATAATAAAACCTCCTATTAAGCTTGGATCTTTGTGAGCAATTAGTTTAATTTGATTGCTTTTTGTTATTAGTTTCACTTTATCTATTAAGTTACATTGTTGAACCTCATCGAGTGGAACAGCTGAATATAACTCTACAATTGTCACTGATTCTAATAAATAGTTAAGTTGTAAATATTTTTGAATAATAGTTTCAAGAAAAGATATTCTTCGTCTGTCTACTAAAACGAGTAAAAAGTTCATGACAAATTGATTTATTTGGTCTTCAAATAATTTCTTCAGAACTTTTTTCTTTATAAATTTACTCGTTACAGGATTTAAAAGGAATAGTTTAAGATCTTGAGAACCTGACAAGACAGATAAAATTGCAGACAAATCTTTTTTATATTCATCCAATAAGTCTTGGCTTTTTGCATTTACTATTATTGCTTCTGCATAAGGAACTGCAATTCTTTCCTCCAAATTCTGACTACTCATAGCTTAGCTTTTCCTTCTAATTGCATGATATTTTTATCTATTATTTTACTATGCATAATAGGATTCATTTTATTTACTAATTCAGAACTTACCTTTTTAAGAGCTAGAGAGGTAATCTTTTGTTGTATTTGTAACCTAACCTGGCTTTCAGCAAACTTAACACTACTCTTACTAGATTCTGTTAGTTTTTCTATATCAGACTTACCTTGTTCTAAAATTGATTCTCGAACTTTTTTTGCAGTAGTCTCTGCTTCGTTAATTATTTGGTTGATAATAACTTGTGTTTGGGCTAACTGCTTTTCTGCTTCATTTAGCCTAATATTTGCTTGTTGTAATCTTTCTTCAGATTCATTAATTGCAAAAAGTACTTTACTTTGCCTATCACTTAAGATAGAACCTAAAAAGTTTTTTAAAACATATATTAAACCACCTAATAATAGGAAAATATTTAATACATTTGCCTCTAAAAAATTAGAATTAAAACTAATTGAAAAATATAATGTACTTTGTGCTATAATCTCAAAAATTTTCATGTATCTAGTATAAAATTGAAATTTAATTAATCATTTAGCAACTTATTTTGTATTTGATCACTTAAAATATCCACTTGAACCTCTAAGCTTTTAAGAGCTTGTTGTTTTTGTATATTTAGTTGATCATAAGCATCTAAAAGTAACTTTTCTGCATTTTTTTGAGCTTCCTTGATTTTCTCTGAGACAATTAGCTGAGCCTCTTCCTGAGCATTTTTTATGATTTTCTGAGCACTCTTGCGTGATTCTGCTAATTCAAGCTCATATGTTTTAGTCAGCTCATTAGCTTTAATTAAAGATGCAGAAGCACTAGTTAAACTATTACGAATATATTCTTCTCTATCATCAAGTATACTAGTTACAGGTTTGTAGTAAATAATATTTAATAACAAAGTTAATGCTAAAAATTGTAAAGCCATTAAAGGGAGCGTAGCATTGAAGTCAAATAAGCCTCCTTTAGAACTAATTTCAGAGGCTTCACTTAAAAGTGAGATAACTATGTCCATTATAATAAATTTTAGATATTTTTATTAGTCAGAGAATAAACAATTATAGTATTTAACATCTTAAAAACACCCAGTTTAACAATAAACTAAGTGTTTTCATAAAATTAACCAGTATAAGGATTAGCAAATAATAACGAAAGAGCCACAACTAAGCCATAAATTGTTAAAGATTCCATAAATGCTAAACTTAGTAATAAAGTTCCTCTTATTTTACCTTCTACTTCTGGTTGTCTAGCTATTCCTTCTACAGCATTTGCTGCTGCACTTCCTTGACCAATACCAGGACCAATAGCAGCTAAACCAACAGCTAAACCTGCAGCTACAACAGAAGCTGCTGAAATAATAGAATCCATAATTATTTATTGTTACATAAAAACTTAGAAAATTAACATATTTCATTTGACTTAAAATTTAGATAAAATCTAAATTCATTGTAAAAAATTAATGATCACCATGACCTTCAAGAGCTTCACCTATATAAGCTGCTGATAATGTAGAGAAGATTAATGCTTGTATTGAACTTGCAAATAATCCTAATATCATAACTGGTAAAGGAATTAGTATAGGAACTAGTAACGTGAATACAGATACTACTAATTCATCAGCAAGAATATTACCAAATAATCTAAAACTTAGAGATAATGGCTTAGTAAAGTCTTCAAGTATATTTATAGGTAACAAGACAGGTGTTGGTTCAATATAACGCAGAAAATAAGATATTCCATTCTTACTCAAACCAGCATAAAAATATGCCATAGAAGTTAATAAAGATAAAGCAACAGTAGTATTAATATCATTCGTAGGTGCGGCAAGCTCACCTTCAGGCAACACTAATAACTTCCATGGAATTAAAGCACCAGCCCAGTTACTACCTAAAATAAATAAGAAAATTGTTGCAATATAAGGTAACCAAACACGATACTCATGTTCACCTATTTGATTTTTGGCAATATCTTGCAGAAACTCTAGGATGAATTCCATAAAGTTTTGAAATTTACTAGGAATTCTATTTAAGTTTCTCGTTCCAATGAAAGCCAAAGATATGAGCACAAATATCACAATCCATGAAACAATAAATACTTGACCGTGTACATCATAGTTACCAATATTCCAATATAAATGTTTACCAACTTCTACTGAAGATAAAGTAGAAAAATATACCGAGTTAAAATTATTTTGTTGAAACATATTTTTTTAATTAACTTATAGAAAAAACATTTTTGACGATTTTAGCTCATAAAATTAATTTTAATACTTAAAATCTTTTACTTTAATCATATCATTATAATTGACTATATTTTTATATAATTATCTGTTATTAATCATTTGGTATTAATCATATCTGATACTTCATCAACAAAATTATTGCTTTTTGATTCTAATCCTTCTCCAAGCAAAAACCGTTGAAAACGTCTCACTCTAATATTTTCACCTAAGAGTGATATATGTTGCTTTATAAGTTCCCCTACAGTAATACTTTGTTCTTTAATAAAAGATTGATCCAATAAAGATAATTCTTTTAATCTTTTTTCTAATCTACCTTTAGCTATTTTAGACTTTATTTCATCTGATTTATTAACTAAATCATCTTTTTGTAGTTCTAATCTTTCTTCATATTTAACAGTTGTTTCTGGTATATCAACTTGTGATACGTATTTCACATCTTGACAAGCAGCAATTTGCATTGCAATGTCTTTTGCTAATTGTTGAAACTTAGGTTGCCTAGCAACAAAATCAGTTTCACAATTAATTTCTACTAAAACTCCTAATCTATAGCCAGCATGTATATAACTTTCTACTAAACCTTCTATTGCTATTCGATTAGACTTTTTATCTGCTGTAGCTAAACCTTTCTTCCTTAAAATCTCAATTGCACCAGCAACATCACCACTTGAAGCTTCTAAAGCTCTTTTGCAGTCTGTCATACCTGCACCTGTTTTGCTTCTCAAATCTTTAATATTCTCTGAAGGAATTTTTTTCTGCATAAATATTATAATATAAAAAAGGTAAAAATATATGAATTTTGAATGTGATAAATTCTAAATCCAAATAATCTAAAATCAAGAACTTCTCCCCTCGAGGATAGCATCAGATATTTTAGATAAAACTAACTTAATAGACCTAATGGCGTCATCATTAGCTGGTATAGGAACATCAATTATTTCAGGGTTACAATTTGTATCTAAGATACAAACTGTAGGAACACCTAGTTTGATACATTCTTGTATTGCAGTAGTTTCTTTTTTTTGATCAACAACAATAACAAGATCAGGTAAATCTTTCATATTTTTTATACCATTAAGGTGTTTTCTTAATCTTTCTAATTCTTTACGCACTACAGATGCTTCTTTTTTTGGCAAAGCATCAATCGTACCGTCATTATCTTCTTGTTCTAATTGATTTAACCTATCCACTCTTGATTTTATAGTAATCCAATTAGTTAACATACCACCTAGCCATCTCTGATTTACATAAAATGAATTAGACCTCAAGGCTTCTTGTTCGATGATACCAGCAGCTTGACGTTTCGTGCCTAAAAACAAAAAAGTTTTACCTTCTCGTGCGTATTTTTTAACAAAATCACATGCATCATTAAGTAAATGAGCAGTTTGAACAAGGTCAATAATATGTATACCGTTACGCTCAGTATAAATATATGGAAACATCTTAGGATTCCATCTTCTAGACTGATGGCCAAAATGAACACCTGCTTCTAACAAATCTTCTAAGGATACTATGGACATAAAAAATATATTTCCGGTAAATTAAATAAAAATTTTATAAAAAATTAAGTTGTTATTTTGAAACAAATAATAACATAAAATAAAAAATCTAGTTTATGTGAAAAGCGAATATTTCATGAAAATACTTTTAATGATTATTTGTGCGTGCTATTCTATCATCAATAATAATATCATCAAATTCTTTAGTTTTATTTGCTGAAAGATATTTATTTTCATTAGATTGGTATTCTTCAGAATTACGTAATTTTGAATAAACATCATGATCAATCTTATTAAAGTCATATGTACTAAAACCTGTGCCTGCAGGAATTAGCCTACCAATTATAACATTCTCTTTTAATCCCCTTAACTGATCGATTTTACCATGAATTGCAGCTTCTGTTAAAACTTTAGTTGTCTCCTGAAAACTAGCCGCTGAGATAAAGCTTTCAGTATTTAATGAAGCTTTAGTTATTCCGAGTAAAACAGGATAATAAGACGCTTCTTGTTTAAGCTGAAGTTTTAGTGAATTATTTACAAATTCAACTTTTTGTAAATCAATTAATTCTCCAGGTAGATAATTTGTATTTCCTCCATTTTCTATTTTAACTTTAGATGTCATTTGTTTTACAATAACTTCTATATGCTTGTCAGAAATATATACACCTTGGGATTGATAAACGCTTTGAACTTCTTTGACTAAAAGTAATTGTATTTCTAAAATACTTAGCCTAGAAGCATTATAGATACTAAGACCTTGAGACAAATATGAACGGAACTTATGTTCTAAAATAAAATGCGGATTAAACGCAGTATCCACTTTTTTTCTTGCCTCTAAAATTTCTTCTATACGAGGTAAACCTTGTACAATATCTCCTGTCTTCAAACGTTCAAATATTAAGGTAGCAATATTTTCTCCTTTTTGTATTAAACCAGTATCGGTAACATGTATTAAAGAACCAACAGAGATTAAGTAAGGTTGACCAATTCTTATAACTATTTCTTCCTTATCAACTGATAAAACAAGCCCAGAAATACTAGAATTAATACCTTCTGCTATTTTATCACCAGAATAAATATAAGAATTAGGTATTACTGTAGATACGCAGGTAGGACTAAATTTAATTTTTGCAATATTAGAGTCACCTATAAGCATAATTCTACGATTAGTACTACTAGTCTCTTCTACGTACGCAACTTCTCCACTAATCTTAGAAAATATATTAGTTTGACATATTACTGAATTAGATTCTACATGCTGACCATTTTTTACTAATATTGATGTTTTAGAATATAAACCATAGTTTTTACTAAAAAAGGATTCTTTTATAGATAGAAAGTCAGCTGTAATAAACTTTATTAAAAATGACGAGCTATTTAATATTGAATTATTAGATTGTAATTGCATATAACATTTCATGTTATGAATGGTTTTTTTGATTTCTAAGATTAAATGAGTAAAAACTAAATTAACTCCAGATACAGATTTAATTCTTTCACCATCTTTGAAAAAAGTTCTACGTACCATCTTGAGATCAACAAAATCGGTTGCAAAAGAATTATCAGAAAATTTTAATAGAATATTTTTGCTAGGGAGAGAATATATTATAACAGGTCTTAACAAAATAAAATGATTTTGAGAAATTTTTAGGTATTCCCAGTATACTAGTTTATCACTAGTAATAAAATTAAATAACTTCTCCCCTGGTCTCAAAAATCCTCTATACTTATCTAGTTCTATATTATTGCTATTTAGTTTAATCAACCGGCCAGGTTTGATAACTAACTCTCTTATAATTCCATCTTTTTCACTTATTTCTAAAAAACCTGTATTACTAGCGAAGATATTTTGTATAATCTCAGTACCAACATCTATAAAACTTAAATTTTTAACTAATAAAAGTGATATATCTTTATTAACAACATGGGTTTCCTCAGGAATCCACAATATATAACCAGAATTCTCAATGTTATATGTATCTTGATCTAATATTTTAGATATAGATAAATCAAGATATTTTATAATACCTCCTGTTTTTGTTTTGTAAGCATTCGAAACTAAATCTGCTATAACTTGTTGGTCTAATATTTTTTTATTGAGAGGAAATTTTAGAAGAAATTTATCATTATTTTCTGTTTTTAAAAAATATCTTTTGTAATCATTAACGACTTCTGAAACAGCTATTAAATTTGTATAAATTTTACAAGATGTAATGAGAAGTACTTTAGGAGACACAAGTTTATTATTCATATTATTAATAATATGAATTTTACCTTCTATATCATTACATAAATTCGTGCGAGCTAGTAACTCATTTTTCTGAATAAACTGTCCCTTAGATATAAGTAAATTTGATATTTTAGGTAAATTATATACTTCTCCTGATAATATCCAAACTACTGAATGTGAATTGGAATTATTAGACTTGTAAAAACTAGTATCTTTTAAGATGTGTATACTACCAGCAAAATCAGCAACAACAGATTTTTGAGCTTTTTCTGTAGAAAGCTTATTATTTAATGGGTACTCAGAAATAGCTTGTCCTTTTTCTATATATTCAGAATTTTTTACTAAGAGAAGTGACTCTTTTAATATAAAAACTTGTTTCTTTAAATTATTTTCTGTCACAATAGAAATAAAGGTATCGTTCTTGACTAATTGTACATTATCACCGTACATATTGCGTGAATAGATAAGATTAATATTTTCAGGATAACAAACAAAACCACTATATTCACTAACAAGATGACGTGATAATTCTCCAGTAAATACACCACCTGTATGAAAAGTACGCATAGTTAATTGAGTTCCAGGCTCTCCAATAGACTGAGCTGCAATTATGCCGACAGCTTCACCTAAATCAACCATTTTACCATGAGCTAAATTCCATCCATAGCATAATTGACAAATAGAACGAGTAGATGAGCAAGTTAAAGGAGACCTAATTAAAATATTGGATAAATTTAATTTTTCGATTTTTTCCAGTAAGTTAGTATCTATACATTGATTCACTTTAGCAATAATTTTTTGTGAGAAAAAGTCAATGATGTCTTCTGCTAGAACTCGACCTAATAATGACTGACCTAATGATATTAAAACTTTTTCATTATCTATCATCTCTTCAATAAGTATACCTCTCGAAGTTTTGCAGTCATAATCACGTACAATTATATCCTGGGCTACATCAACTAAGCGACGAGTTAAATAACCAGAATCAGCTGTTCTTAAAGCAGTATCAACTAAACCCTTTCTAGCACCGTAAGATGATATAAAATAATCGGTAATTGTTAAACCTTCACGAAAATTATGAAATATAGGAAGATCAATAATTTGACCTTGAGGATCAGACATCAAGCCTCTCATACCAACTAATTGCTTTACTTGCGAAATGTTAGCTCTAGCACCAGAAAATGCCATCATATATATTGAATTCAATGGGTCTGTATGCTTAAAATAAGCAATTACTTCTCTTTTAAGCGTATCACTGGCATAATTCCATGTATCTATAACTTTTTGAAATCTTTCAACAGCAGTAATTTCACCTCTTTTATAACGCCTATCTGTTTCTTCAATTGACTTAAATGTAGATTTTAATAAACTTTGCTTACTTGGAGGAATACGTAAATCTTCTAAACTTAAGGAAATACCTGCTTTTGTAGCATAGTGAAAACCAAGGTCTTTCAAACGATCAGCCATGTTAGATGCTCGAGCTATACCATAAGTTCTAAATGCCCATGTTATTAAGTTTTTCAGTTCAGATTTATCAATTACTTTATTAAAAAAATGAATTTTAGACGAATTTTCTTTCATTTATAAAATTCCTATATTGATATTAAAATTTGTTGTTATCTAACTAAAGAATCTTCTACAACATTATTAAACAAAATTCTGCCTACTGTTGTCCTAATGTACTGAACTAATGGAATATCTTTAGAATCTAATTTAGTTATTAAATTATCTTGATAAATAAAAGTATTACCATGAATATTAATAACCTGCTTTTTTTTAGATAAATCATAGCTAATGTTATCACTACAAGTGTAACCAGAACGTATCCAAATAAAAGAATGTAAATCTATTCTGTCATTATTATAAGCAATCATTGCATCTTCTAAACTAGAAAAAAAATGACCTTTACCTTTTTGGGAAGAAGGATTACTGGTAGTAAGATAATAACAACCTAAAACCATATCTTGGCTTGGCATAAGAATAGGAAATCCTGTAGCAGGTGATAAAAAGTTATGAGGTGCCAGCATTAATAATCTAGCTTCTGCTTGAGCTTCTAAAGATAATGGTATATGAACAGCCATTTGATCTCCATCAAAATCAGCATTAAAAGCAGGACATACTAATGGATGCAATTTAATTGCTCTTCCATCAACTAAAATAGGTTCAAAAGCCTGTATACCTAGCCTATGCAATGTTGGAGCTCTATTTAAAAGAACAGGATGTCCATAAATAACTTCTTCCAAAACATCCCATACAATAGGATTATTTTTTTGTATGAGTTTTTTAGCAGCTTTAATATTATTTACTAATCCTTGCAAAATTAACCTGTGTATAACGAATGGCTGAAATAATTCTAATGCCATTTCTCTTGGCAAACCACATTGGTGCAACTTAAGTTGAGGGCCAACTACTATCACAGATCTTCCTGAATAATCTACACGTTTACCTAATAGATTTTGGCGAAACCGACCTTGTTTTCCTTCAATAATATCAGATAAAGATTTTAATGGTCTATTGTTTGAACCAACAACTGTTCTTCCTCTCCTGCCATTATCCATTAAAGAATCTACTGCTTCTTGCAACATTCTTTTTTCATTTCTAATAATAATTTCTGGTGCCAAGATTGCTTTCAAACGAGATAGACGATTATTACGATTAATAATTCTTCTATAAAACTCGTTTAAATCAGCTGTAGCAAATCTTCCACCATCTAGTTGTACCATAGGTCTTAGATCTGGAGGTATTACAGGAATAACAAAAAAAATCATCCAAGTTAATTCAGCACCAGTAGAAATAAAATTTTCTAATAAACGCAACCTTTTCATTTTTTTATTAAATTTTGTAGAAAATTTTTTATTCAAAGGTGGAGGCTTAAGTGATTCTTCTCTTAATGAAAATACTGTATTTGCTAAATCTATATCTTTTAGTAATTTATAAATAGCTTCTGCGCCTATGCCTACTTCAATATCTGAGGAATCATTATAATTATTATACAAGTTATCTTCAAGAGTTCTCCATTCATACCCTTCTAAAAGCTGTTTATATTCTAAGTTAGTATTATTACCAGGCTTAATAACAATATAGGAATGGAAGTACACAATTTTTTCTACTTCTTTTACAGTTAAATCAAGGGCTAAAGCTATATAGCTAGTACTACCTTTTAAATACCAAACATGTGTTACTGGAGCAGCTAACTCAATGTAAGCCATTCTATTTCTTCTAACTTTAGATTCTGTTATTTCAACACCACATCTTTCACAAACAATGCCCTTATATCGAAATCTCTTATACTTACCACAATGACACTCCCAATCCTTAACTGGGCCAAATATACGTTCACAAAATAAACCGTCCATCTCAGGCTTTAATGTTCGATAATTTATAGTTTCAGGTTTTGTTACTTCACCAACTACCTGCCCATTAGGCAATGTTCTTTCTCCCCACGAACGTATTTTATCTGGTGAAGCCAGACTAATTTTGATATAATCAAAATAATTTTCTAACTGAGCCATAAGTTTATTTCCTTAGTATAAAAAAATATCTTTTACTAAAAAAGGATCTCTATTTAATTTATTATTATCCTCAGAATAAATTCCATTTTTACTTTTATCAAAATCGATTTTATGTATAGAAATATCTAGGCCCAATGACTGTAATTCTCTAATAAGAACTTTAAATGATTCAGGTGTTCCAGGCTTAGGAATAGGTTTACCTTTAACAATAGCATTTAAAGCTTCATTACGACCTTGCATATCATCAGATTTAACAGTCAAAAGCTCTTGTAGAGTATAAGCAGCACCAAATGCTTCTAATGCCCAAACTTCCATTTCACCTAGTCTTTGACCACCGTGCTGTGCACGCCCACCTAATGGCTGTTGAGTTACTAATGAGTAAGGTCCAGTAGAGCGGGCATGTATTTTATCATCTACTAAATGCACTAACTTTAACATGTAAGCTTTACCAACTGTAATAGGATTATCAAAAGGCTGACCACTTCTACCATCAAAAAGTACTACCTTACCAGGATGATTTTTATTAAAAATCCAATTATTGCTTTTTATCATACTTGCCTCTTTAAGCTTATTATTGACCAAAGCCCGAGAAGCTTCTTGACCATACATCTCATCAAAAGGAACAATTTTGAATCTTTTATCAAGATATTGACCAGCTAAGCCTAACAAACACTCAAATAATTGTCCAACATTCATTCGTGATGGTACACCTAGCGGATTTAATATTATATCAATAGAAGTACCATCAGGCAGAAAAGGCATATCTTGCCGAGGTAATATCCTTGAAATAATACCTTTATTTCCATGTCTACCAGCCATTTTATCACCAACTTGAATTTTACGTTTTTGAGCGACATATATCCTAACAATCATATTAGTACCTGGAGGCAAGTCATCGCCATTTTGCCTTTTAAATATTTTTACATTAACTACCCTACCTTTGGCAGCATTAGGTAATCTTAAAGAAGTATCTTTTACATCTCTAGCTTTCTCACCAAATATAGCTCTCAGCAGCTTACCTTCTGGCAATTGATCAGATTCTCCCTTAGGAGTAATTTTACCTACTAAAATATCTCCCGAATCAACCCAAGAACCTATAGATATAATTCCATTCTTGTCTAACATAGATATAGAATTATCACTTACATTCGGTATAGAACGGGTAATTTCTTCAGCTCCTAACTTTGTTTGACGACATTCAATTTCATACCTTTCAATATGTATGGATGTATACAAATCATCGTAAATAAGTCTTTCACTTATTAAAAATGCATCTTCATAATTGTAGCCTTCCCAAGGCATGTATGCAACTAAGATATTTTGACCTAATGATATTTCCCCTGATTCTGTTGATGCACCATCTGCAATGACTTGTCCTCTTAGAATCTTTTCACCAGGCCAAATAATTGGCCTTTGATTAATACATGTATCCTGATTAGAACGATAAAACTTTTTTAGACGATAATGAACTATTTTACTAGCGGAGTCTTGAATACCTATCTTTGTACCAGAAACATAGTTAACAATACCATCTGTCTGACTAACAATAGTAACACCTGAATCTCTAGCAATTTTAGATTCTAAACCAGTTCCAACAATAGGTTTTTGTGGATATAGCAAAGGTACAGCTTGTCTTTGCATATTTGATCCCATCAAAGCTCTATTTGCATCATCATGTTCTAAGAAAGGAATCAATGAAGTAGCAGCAGATATAACTTGTATTGGTGAAACCGCAATATAATCAATTTGCTTAGCAGAAGAAGTTGTAAATTCTTGTCTATATCTAACTGGTATACTTCTGTTATTTGTAAACATGTCATTAGATATAAGTATATCTGCGGGTGCAACTTTCAGCTCATCTTCTTGATCAGCTGTTATATATGATATAGATTCTGATCTCAAAACCTTGGAGTTTATAACAGAATAACAAGGTGTTTCTATAAAACCGTATTTATTTACTTTAGCATAAATACTTAAAGAACCTATTAATCCTGCATTAGGTCCTTCAGGAGTTTCTATTGGACATATCCTACCATAATGACTAGGATGTAAATCTCTTACAGCAAATCCTGCACGATCTTTATTTAAACCTCCAGGACCTAATGCACTTATTCTTCTTTTATGAGTTAACTCAGACAAAGGATTAGTTTGATCCATAAATTGAGATAATTGACTAGAACCGAAAAATTCACGTATAGAAGCTACTAATGGCTTAGGATTAACTAAATTAGATAAACTTAGTGAATCAACATCACATATCATCATACGCTCACGTATAATTCTTTCTAAGCGACTAATACCAATGCGTATCTGATTTTGCAACAATTCACCAACAGATCTAACTCTCCTGTTTCCCAAATGATCAATATCATCAAATGTACCAATATTTTGTTCTTTGATATTTATTAAATAATCAATAGCAATAACTATATCCTGGGGAGATAAAACACGAAAATTTTTAGGAATTTTCAAACCAAGCTTCTGGTTAATTTTGTGTCTACCAACTTCACCTAAATCATATCTTCTAGGATCAAAAAAACGAGTATATAGCATTTGTTTAGCTATTATCAAAGTAGAAGGTTCATTAGGTCTTAATTTACTATACACAATTAGAACTGCCTCTTCATCTGTAATATTTTCTACTGAATATTTACCTATTTCCTTAAAAAGCTCTTTCTGTTGATAAACATGAGATCCACTAAGTATAAAATGATATTTATTTAAGCGAGACACTATATCATTACTGCTTAAACCTATTGCTCTTAGAAACACGTAAGCATTAACTTTATGAGTTTTATCAATTTTAACCCATATTTGATCTTTAGCATCTATCTCAAATTTTAACCAAGAACCACGGTTAGAAATTAAACTCGCACTATATATATATTTATTATTTTTATCCAATTCTTTTTTATAATAGATACCTGGACTTCTAACTATTTGATTAATTATAACTCTTTCAGTACCAGAGATTATAAAGGTCCCTCTGTTAGTCATCAATGGCACATCACCAATAAAAACTTGCCTTTTTCTATATTTTTTTTGTTTTTCTATCTGATTTGGATTATAACTATAGTCAAAATTTTTCTGTTTTTTAATAACCTCAGTATCTTTTCTTGTAAGCTTAGATGGTATGTAAATTTGCACACTGTATGTTTTGTCTCTACTTTTAGCTTTACGTATACTATAGCGAGGAAATTTTAGCTTATAATATTGGCCAAAAAACTTAAGTTCAAGCTTACCTGTTGGGTCTGTAATTACAGGAAAAGAATCTAAAACTTCTACTAAACCTTTATCTAAAAAAAGTCTAAAACTCTTTATTTGTATTTCAGCTAGATCAGGTATTATAGATGCAGAAATTTTTTTTCTTAACATAAAAAACTCCGAAGATGTAGTAAAACAAAATAGTAATTATAAAAAAAAAGAATAAATTAAATTACTTGTCATAACTATTGTAGTACAAGTCATTAATATTTATTCTTGGGAATAACGTAAAATTAAATATTATTTAATAAAATTAGCTATCTAAGCAATTTAACTAATCTTGACTTTTTGCGTGCAGCTTTGTTTTTATGCAACACATTTTTATTTACAGCCTTATCTAATACTTTATATACATCCGATAACATATTGTTACAGATATTTAAGTTTTGATCATTCAGATCTATTTTTATTTTTTTTAAACTTATTAAATATTTTTTAATAGCTTGCTTTACAGCAAACTTATATTTTTTATTAGTATTACGGTTTCTTAATGTTATTTTTATATTTTTAATGTGAGATTTAGTTTGAGGCATATCTTAGAGATATAATTATAGTTTATTTAAATAAGAAAAAAGCTTAACATTTAAAGTATTATACATTATAGTAAGAATATATACAATTATTATTAAATAACTTGATAAAATTACTGCCTCATGTGATAATAATTGGGTAAAACAATCGATAATTTTAAATCAGAAAATAAATGGGTAAAAACAAAGGATCTAGAATAATAATAACCTTAGAATGTGATTGCAAAGATAAAGATAACAATCAAATAAGAAAAAATGGCGTAATGCGTTACACCAGTTCTAAAAATAAAAGAAATACTCCAAATAGAATACAACTGCAAAAGTTCTGTCGATATTGTAACAAACATTGCATGTTTAAAGAAATCAAATAGAAGTATAATTAAAATTATGTATAGTAAAGAAAATTTCAAAAGTTTAATAGACTACAAAGACATAGATCTACTTAGAAAGTTTATTAATGAACAAGGAAAAATTATGTCACGTAGATCAACAGGACTTAATACTAAACAACAAAAAAGAATTACAAAATCGATTAAAAGAGCAAGAACATTATCATTACTACCATTTCTAAAGAAAGACTAATTTAATAAAAAGATTCATGAAAAAAAGATCGATAATTACAAAACTTTTTCAGTAAGAATCATTTCATAAGCTTCTATTAAGTCGGATTCTTGCCACTCTTGAAAATCTGACATTAAGCCACATTCACCAGGAGCAAGAACCTCACCTATATCATTTTTCATATATTTTAAAGAAGTTACATAGCCATCATAAACAATGTTATTATCACGATATACTTTTATGTAAGATTTAGAACTTATTTTACCATCAGTAACAGTACAACCAGCAACGAGTCCTTTGCTCATCTTGAAAATAGTTTGAACTAAAACATTACCAGTTAATACTTCTTTATATTCAGGCTTAACTAACGTTAACATTAAAGATTTAACATATTCAAATAAATCATAAATAATATCAAAGCCTTTAAATTTAATTTGATGCTGTTTGATTAAATTACTAATTTGAGGTAGATCAATAACATTAAAAGCTAAAATATATGCCTGGGTTGCTATAGATAAATTCACATCACTATTAGTAATATTTCCAAAACTAGCAGAAATTAAGTTAAGTTGAACTTTGATTTGAGAAATGCTAGAAAGTAATTTGACAATAGCTTCTAATGATCCTTGAGTGTCAGCTTTAATAATTAAATTAACTTGTTTTTTAGCCTTTTTATTATCAAAACTAATTCTAGTATTAAGAGACTGCAATAAAGAATTAGATATGTCAGTACCAGAATAATTTAAGCAATATTTTTTTGCTTCTTTTTCATTAGAAAAAACGATAAAAGACGAACCTGCATTAGGTATTGAAGAAAAACATAAAATCTTAACAATAGAAGAAGGAGTCGATGATTTTATAATATTACCATCAGTAGTTTCAATGCTTTTAACTTTTCCTAATAAAGATTCAGATACAATAATATCACCTATTTTTAAAGTACCACTTTGAATCAGAACTGTACTTATAAGACCTTTTTTTGTATCAATAAAAGCATCTATGATAGTACCATAAGCTAACTCATTAGGATTAGCATGCAAATTTTTAGATTTAGCTAATAAGCAAACTTGTGAGAGTAAACTATCAATATTATCTCCCTTTATAGCGCTTACTATAACAATTGGAACATTACCACCCCACTCTTCACAGATTAAATCATTTTCAGCAAGATCTTCCTTAATTTTCTGTAAGTTATCAGATTTTTTATCGCATTTAGTAATAACTACTATACAAGATAAAGACATCTCTTTAATATACCTAATAGACTCAACGGTTTGAGGTTTTAATGTATCATCAATTGCAATTACCAATAAGGCAATATCAGTTATCTTTGCACCTCTTAAACGCATTGAAGTAAATGATTCATGTCCAGGAGTATCTAAAAAAACCAAGTTAAACCTACTATCATCATAATCATGACTTATTTGATAAGCTGCTATAGACTGAGTTATACCTCCTCTTTCTTTCGTAGCAATACTAGTTTTCAGTATTGAATCTAGTAAAGTAGTCTTACCATGATCTACATGCCCTAAAATAGTTACTATGGGTGATCTTGTAATCGAAAAAGAAGACAATTCAGATTCATGAACAATTTTGGTTACTGAAGTATTTAATAAATTAGACTTTGAAACATTAAAACCATAATTACTAGCTATAGTACTACAAGTGCTAAAATCTAAAGCCTCATTTACTGTAGCAGAAATACCTTTCTTTAAAAAAAGGTATGTGATAATCTCTGCTTCAGGAATTCTAATTTTTAATGAAAGTTCTGCAATAGATAAAGGTTTATTAATAATTATGTCATTAAGTACTTTATCACTAGAATTAACAGTCACAATCTGCTGTGATAATGAAGAAAGTGTCTCCACAGTTAAATTCTGATTTTTAATTTTACGTTTTTTAGATTTTGATGTAGATTTGCGAGCTTTTAAATTAGATCTTATACTACTATCATTCTCAAATAGATCATCTCCACTATTTATGATTTTTTTTACTACATCATTTCTATTCCTAGTTTTATTTGATTTTATTTTATTTTTTTTGCTTTTTATTAATTCTTGATCTGCAAGAGATGGTAGAGACTTATTTTTCTTATCAAACTTGTTTAATATACCAACTTTACTCTCACCTTCAGTGTCTATAGCCTGATCTACAATATTAAAAATACCAGAATTATCTTGCTGCGAAGCAATAACTTTTGGTTTGTCTAATAATAGGATGCTATCGTAGTATTGTAAATCAAGAATGTAAAAAGGTACTTTTTCAAAAATATATTCATGATAGAAGTATTGATAATAATCACATTTTATATATAACATATTAATTAACTAATCAAATTGTAGATTTTAAAACTTTATAAAATATTAAAATTATATTATTAACTTATATAAATATTCAAAAAATTAAATAAATTTATAAATGCCCAGATTACAAAAAAATGATAATTTCATTGATAAAACATTTACTATATTAGCAGATATAATACTAAAGATATTACCAACAAGTAAAGAAGAAAAGAAAGCATTTTATTATTATAGAGATGGTATGTCCGCTCAATCAGAAGGTGAATATGCAGAAGCTTTAGAAAATTATTACGAAGCATTACAGCTTGAAGAAGATCCTTACGATAGATCATATATACTTTATAATATAGCGCTTATATATAGTAGTAACGGAGAACAGACAAAAGCATTAGAATATTATCATCAAGCATTGGAATTAAATAATAATTTACCACAAGCACTAAATAACGTAGCAGTAATATATCATTACCAAGGACTAAAAGCAATTGATAACAAACAGAACAAAAAATCAAAAAAAATGTTTACCAAAGCCGCACAATATTGGAAACAAGCAGTAACACTAGCACCAAATAACTATATAGAAGCACAAAATTGGCTCAAAACTACAGGACGCGAATATAGTTTAGAAGAATAACTGTAAGATAAGAATAAACTAAAAATTTGTGGTATATAATCTTATTGTATACAGATAAAGAAACATTGTTAATTAACTAGATATTAATAAAAAATTTTACAATTTATGGTTCAATCACTAACTCAAGGATCAATCACACAAATTATCGGACCTGTTTTAGATATAGAATTTCCAAAAGGAAAATTACCTAAAGTATTTAATGCACTAAAAATTAAAGGACCTAATAGTACTATTACATGTGAAGTACAACAATTACTTGGAGATAATAAAGTTAGGGCAGTAGCTATGAGTTCTACAGAAGGACTAAAAAGGGGATCTAAAGTTATTGATACAGAACAACCAATTACAGTCCCTGTTGGAATACCTACTCTAGGTAGAATTTTCAATGTACTTGGTGAACCTGTAGATGAACTAGGAGATGTTACTTCAGATGATTCACTACCGATACATAGATCTGCACCTTTATTTACACAACTAGAAACAAAACCATCTATATTTGAAACAGGGATTAAAGTAGTAGATCTTTTAGCACCGTACAGAAGAGGAGGCAAAATAGGTCTCTTTGGAGGTGCAGGAGTTGGAAAAACTGTATTAATAATGGAGCTAATTAACAATATAGCCAAGGCACATGGAGGTGTATCAGTTTTTGGGGGAGTTGGTGAAAGAACAAGAGAAGGAAATGATCTTTACGAAGAAATGAAAGAATCTAAGGTAATTAACGCAGAAAACTTAACAGAATCTAAAGTTGCACTTGTTTACGGACAAATGAATGAACCTCCTGGAGCTAGAATGAGAGTTGGATTAACAGCTCTTACTATGGCAGAATACTTTAGAGATATTAATAAACAAGATGTTTTACTATTTATAGATAACATTTTTAGGTTTGTACAGGCAGGCTCAGAAGTTTCTGCTCTACTAGGAAGAATGCCATCAGCCGTTGGATATCAACCAACACTAGCAACTGAAATGGGTGCTTTACAAGAAAGAATTACATCAACAACAGATGGATCAATCACATCAATTCAAGCTGTTTATGTTCCTGCAGATGACTTAACTGATCCTGCACCAGCCACAACATTTGCCCACCTAGACGCAACAACTGTTTTATCAAGAGGATTAGCTGCAAAAGGAATATATCCAGCAGTAGATCCTTTAGGATCTACATCAACAATGCTACAACCAGACATTGTTGGTTTAGAACACTATTCAACAGCTCAACAAATTAAATCAACTTTACAAAGATATAAAGAATTACAAGATATTATAGCAATCCTAGGACTAGATGAATTGTCTGAAGATGATCGCTTAACAGTAGCAAGAGCAAGAAAAATTGAGAGATTCTTATCACAGCCATTTTTTGTAGCAGAAGTATTTACAGGTTCTCCTGGTAAGTATGTATCTCTAGAAGAATCAATCAAAGGATTTCAAATGATTCTCAAAGGAGAATTAGATGAATTACCAGAACAATCTTTTTATCTAGTAGGAAATATAGAAGAGGCCGTAACAAAAGCAGAAACTTTAAAATAAAATTATTTATAATATGACACTAAAAATACGTGTAATTGCACCAGACAAAGTGGTTTGGGATGCCGAAGCAGAAGAGATTATTTTACCAAGCAGTACAGGGCAACTAGGTATACTAACTGGTCATATACCTTTGCTGACTGCATTAGATATTGGAGTGATGCGTGTTAGAATAGAAAAAGAATGGAAACCAATAATACTTCTTGGAGGATTTGCTGAGGTTAAAAATAATAAAATTACTATACTAGTCAATGGAGCTGAAGAAATAAATAATCCAAATATCGATGAAGCAAAAAATGATTTAGAAAACGCAAGTAAAACATTAGAAGATGCTGAAACAAATAAAGAAAAAATAGAGGCTACACAAACATTAAGAAAAGCAAAAGCAAGACTACAAGCTGCAATTATAAGTAATAATTAATAAACAGCCTGAAGATAAAACTTCAGGCTAACATAAATTTAGAACATAATAATCACGTACTTAACTCAGACCAGAACATATATAATCAAAATATAGCCCCATTTCTTTACCAGCATCACTACCTACCAAAGATGATGTAACTTCTTTCATTGCTTGAATAGCTTGAATTGTAGCTCCAATTGGTACACCTAAAGAATTATATGTTTCTTTCAAACCATTTAAAACTCTTTCATCTAAAATTGAAGGGTCGCCAGCAAGCATGCCATAAGTTGAATATCTTAGATAGTAATCTAAGTCACGAATACAAGCTGCATATCTTCTTGTGGTATACATATTGCCGCCTGGGCGAGTAATATCAGAATACAATAAAGCTTTTGCAACAGATTCTTTAATAATAATTGCAGCATTGGCAGCAATTGTAGCAGCAGCTCTAACTCTTAATTCACCTGTTTGAAAATATCCTCTAAGCTTATCTAGAGAACTATCATCTAAATATTTTCCTTGAACATCTGCTGTATTAATTACAGAAGTAATTGCATCTTGCATAAGTAAACAACCTTATTAATTATGATATTTTATTGTTAAATATGACTATCAAAAAGCGATAAGTCAAGCTTTATATATATTTTGTGGACTATTGCATAGCACCTAAAGTATAATCAAAATAAAAACCTGCCTCTGCAGAATCTTCACCTGAAAGTAGGGAACAAGCTATACTTTTCATACAACGAACACCTTCAGCAACACCTGAAATAGGAGTTCCTAATGAATTATACATCTCTTTTACACCAACTAAGCCAATTTCTTCTATTGGTGTTACATCTCCAGCTACTATACCATAAGTAACTAATCTTAAATAATAATCCAAATCTCTTAAACAAGTAGCTGTCATTTCTTCACCATATGCATTACCACCAGGAGAGACTACATCTGTCCTTTTTTGAAATAATTGTTGTCCTCCTTGCTTAACAATCAATTCACGATTATCAGTCAAAATTTGTGCTATTCTTAGACGTCTTTGACCAGACAAAACAAAACTTTTAATTCGATCTAGTTCTCCTGGACTAAGGTATCTAGCTTCTGCATCTGCATTTACAATGGATTTAGTAACAATACTCACTAATTACAGTCCTTATATATAAATTAAATTTAAAAAATTATTACAAGATAATCAAAAGATTTATGAATAAAATAAGCCTTTCAAATTCTTTAACTATACTACATTTAGCATATCTAAAATTCACTATTATAAACAAAATATGTACATTACTCAATATATTTTAAGAAAAAGTACTAAAACAAGAAAGTTATAATAATCACAAGAAGATTATTTATAATTTTTAGAAATCACCTTTTAAATTAAAACTAGGTACAACAACATTAATATTTTGTTTCGTTAAAGAATTATAAAGTTTTTGTGTATTTGGGAAATTAGCAGCTGGCAATGTAGGAAAACGACGATAAGGAACTACACTTAAACCAAAAACCTGATTATATTCTTTAGTATTAATGATAACCGAAATAAAGTATTTTATACCTTTAGAAGCTAAAATTTGATTGTAATATCTTATTTCAGCTTGATTATTAGGTGCTCTACCTAAAAAATGTTTTGTACCTAACTCAATGACTTTAATGTTGGGATAATGATCATGAAATTCTTTACGATACAAAACAGAAGAACCTAATTTAAGCATTAGATCTTTAATATTAATTTCTGCATTTATAAAAGAATTTTCTAAATCAATAAATTCTTGACCAATATTAAATGCATTAATGTCTCTTTCAAAAACTTGTCTATATGCAGCTCTCAGTGCTTGTAACCTCGAAGAAGGATCAGATGAATCATCTATAATGAATTTTTTAAATTGATCTCTTTTTTTACTAACACCTTGTTCTATTTTTAAAGTTAAAGATTTAGAATTCCATTCTAAAATTGGATTATCAACTCTGTCATTCAGCCTATTAGCGCTTACATCTGATATAGCAATCCTAAATAGAATACCTCGTGATGCAACAGCAGATGGAATAATATATCGCTCATATGGTACAGTAAAATTATCAAAACACTCTAAGTATTCTAAACTATCTAGCATAACATCAACCATGTTATAGTAACCTTTTTTATAGGCAATATCAAAATATTTATTTATTTCTTGCCTACTATAAGTAGGGCGACCTATTAATTTAATATGTAAATACTCAATCGCCTTACAAATATATACTTTATCCCAGTACAGTGACCTAAAAATAGAAGATTTAACTAATAAACGAATAAATTCTCGTACGTTTATTGCTTTACTTTTAAACTGTTTTTCATACTTTATAACAGAAGATAACTCTTCTAAGTAAATAAATCGACCAAAGACTCTTAGATAGATAGCAGATACAACTTGATTAATATTCAAACTTTTATCTTTAGTACTAAAAACAGAATTTGATATTGAATAAGGCTGAATATTTCTTGCACTTGGATTACTAATTTGGTTGTATATACCTGGTCCATTTCTTATTAAGATACGTCTAGCATCACGTGTAAAGAAAGAAGATTTTGTTTTTAAACCAACAGAATTACTAGTAAAAATAGCACCAAATTGTATTGATAAAGGATCATTACTGAGACCATAAGGGTGCTGGTTAGTTAACTTAGATTTATAATCAGCAAATAAAGTTAAAAAGTCGGGTACTTTTTTAAAAGGACTACTATAATTAAATAAACGTAGCTGAGGTCCCCAGTTTCTAGACTGCTGAGCTTCTTCACCTAAGGATCTTAAATATGGTACAGTTTCTTCACCAAAATAATCAGAATATTCTTGAGAATTTATTAAAACATCAACTAAACCACTAATTCCAGTTTTAGATATAATATCAAAATGTTTTTGAAATTCTTCCAAAGAACTTAAACCTCTACCAAGAAAATTTCTGAAAGATAATTCTACAACACGAGTATCTACAAAACCTTGACTAAATTGATTTATATAAACTGATGATTTCCCTAAATAGCGAATAAATTCTTTAATAGATAATTGACCAATAACAAGCTGAGATTCCAAATCGGTAAATTTTAAACTATATGCTTTAGCAATATCTCTTTGAAAAATTTGCCTATAACACGAACGAATTACCATTTGCTTTTCACTATTAGATAAGCTACTTTTCATAACAAATTTTTGTGTAAACGTACCAGCTTTACTATAAATTTGCGGTAGCCTCAGGCCCTGTAGATCCTTAAAAGATCTTTTATAAATTTTATCTCCTAACTTAGCAGACTCGAACTCTGAAATGAGAATATTAAAGTAATCTGCAACTAGCTTTTGACTATCTAAATTATCATTGAATAAAGATATACATGCTTTACGCATCTCACGTAGTGCAACTATTGCTGCTGCACTAGAGCAAGCATTATCTATTAATTCTCTTAAACCTCTTATATTTACAGAAAGTATATTAGTATCTCCTGCAATAATTGAATATGTTAAATACCTTAAAAACCAATCTAGATCACGTAAAGACTTTTTCATGCGATTGGATCCATATTTAACAACATTTATGGGCTTGAAGCCTGGTGGTAATGACTCACCACTATCAAACAAAGACGAGGAAACGTTTTCAAGGAAATTAGTTGATGCACTGCCAGAAATACTTTGAATATTTAAGTTTTTATCAATGATATCATTATCTAAAAATGAGGCCTGAGGTCTTTCAAGGTAAGATATAGTAGAACCACCAACAAAAATCTTACTAGCTGCTTGAGATATCAAAAAGTCAGCATTAGCTGATATTAGTTCAGCAACTTCAAGACGTCTATTACCAGAACTAAAGAATGCTGTTAACTGACTTAATTCACCTAACTGCAGAAAGCGATCTTGCTGCTCTGCCTGCATAATACTTGACAAAGAAGCTGTTGTATACAACTTTGGCTTTACTATAGTACTACCACCACTAGCTTTAACAATCATAAAAAATATTTCTCCCAAAAAAATTTAAATATTAAATGTGATTTTTATATTATTGTAGATGCGACAATAAAGTTTCAAATTACTAATATAATATAGTTAAATATAAAGACTAGCTTGAATAAAGAAAAAATTTTTAATACTTAACAATCATGACAGATCAAAAAAATGAAGCAAAGTATATGCCACTAATAGATCACATAAAAGAGTTAAGAAATCGTACTTTATTAACGTTTGCAATATTTATAATATCATGTTTTATATGCTTAATATACGTACAAGACATATCTCTTTTCATTGAAAGACCAGCCTTAAATATTAAATTCTTGCAACTAACTCCGGGAGAATATTTATTTGTATCTATTAAGATAGCGATATATTTGGCTGCTGTAGTCAGCAGTCCATTTGGCTTATACCAAGTAATACAATTTATATCACCTGGTTTAACTGAAGAAGAGAATAAATACATAATACCTACAGCAATAGGATCACTAATTCTTTTCTTCATAGGAACTATATTTTCCTATGAAATACTAATTCCAATTACACTAAATTTTTTTATTAAGTATGGATCAGACATAGTAGAACCAATATGGTCATTTAATGAGTATTTTAATTTTATATCCTTAACATTGTTTACTACTGGAATTTGTTTTCAAATCCCTATAATCCAAATTATATTAGGTTTAAATAAGATCCTTGCGTGGGAAAGTATGTTAAAAAACTGGAAATATATTGCATTCACTTCAACAATAGTAAGTGCAGTAATTACACCTTCAACAGATCCTATAACACAATTATTTTTAACAGGAACAATATTATTCCTCTATCTAAGCGGAATTTTTATATTGAAAAATATAGAGAAACCTAAAGGATAATGATTAAAGTATATATTTATAATATTATTTTCAAGAATGAATATAGAATGTTATTATAAATAAAAAATATTAACTACATTTATTATTAAGATATGATAAAAAAGAAATCATTAAGAGAACTCTCAAAAGTGTTATTTGTATTAGTAAGTGTTATAACTTTTAACACGATTATTGTAGACAATATTAACGCTTTTCCTATATATGCGCAACAAGGATATGAAGATCCACGCGAAGCAACTGGCAGGATTGTTTGTGCAAATTGCCACCTTGCACAAAAAGAAGTATCTATAGAAGTACCTAAATCCATACTACCAAATAGTGTATTTGAAGCAAAGGTATACGTACCTTATAACCCTGAAGCAAAACAAATTTTAGGTAATGGAACAGAAGGTAACCTAAATACAGGAGTAGTACTAATACTACCCGAAGGATTTAAACTAGCTCCTAAGAACTTATTAAGTCAGGAATTAGCACAAAAAACAAAAAACTTTTATATACAAAACTATAGTACTTCAAAAGATAATATACTAGTAGTTGGGCCAATAGGTGGAAAAAACAATCAAGAAATAACTTTCCCAATTTTATCACCAGACCCTAGTAAAGATAAAAATAGTTTTTTCTTAAAATACCCAATATATGTAGGAGGCAACAGAGGAAGAGGACAAATTTATCCTACAGGTGATAAGTCAAATAATAACGTACTGACATCTATTTCCAATGGTACAGTAAAACAAATAGAAGAAAATGCTAAAGGTGGATATATAATAAATATAGAAAAATCTGATGGTGAAATGATAAGAGAAGAAGTACCAAAAGGCTTAAAACTAACAATAAGTGAGGGAAATAAAGTTGGAGTAGGACAAAATTTAACTAATGATCCTAATGCTGGCGGATTTGGACAAAATGAGACAGAAATAGTTTTACAAAACCCTACACGTATTAAAAATATGATTCTTTTCTTTGTCAGCGTAACGCTAGCACAAATATTTTTTGTGCTAAAGAAAAAACAATGGGAAAAAGTACAAGCCGCAGAAATGAATTTTTAACTTACATGTATGGAATATTAAAACAAAATAAATAAATTAACTTAGCATTCTGGTTACAGCCTCAACAATTTGTTGTGGTTGTACTACCGTGGCTTTCTCTAAATTTCCATTATAAGGTGTAGGAATATCTTGAGAGGATAGTCGAACTACTGGACCATCTAAAAGATCAAAATAGTTATCATTAACTTGTGCAATTATCTCAGCCGCGATACCACCTGTTTTCATACATTCTTCAACTATTAATAGTTTATGTGTCTTCCGTAAAGAGGAGACAATAGAATGAATGTCTATAGGTTTTAAAGAAATAAGATCTAAAACTTCAGGCTTATATCCTTGCTCAATAAGTATTTCAACAGCTTGAACAACATGATAACGCATTCTTGAATAAGTAACAATAGTAATATCTGTTCCTGCTTTCACTAATTCAGCCTTATCAAGAGGAATTAAATATTCTTCTGAAGGGATATCTTCTTTAATATTATATAACAAAACATGTTCGAAAAAAATTACTGGATTATTATCACGTATTGCAGATTTAAGTAAACCTTTTGCATTATAAGGAGTAGAACAAGCAACTATCTTTAAACCAGGTATAGCTTGAAAGTAAGCTTCTAAACGTTGCGAATGTTCAGCACCTAATTGCTTGCCTACTCCACCGGGTCCACGCACTACTAACGGAATCTTATAATTACCACCAGATGTATATGGTAGCATGCCAGCATTATTAGAAATTTGATTAAAAGCCAAGAGAAGAAAGCTCATATTCATACCTTCAACTATAGGTTTCAGTCCGGTCATAGCAGCACCTACTGCCATACCCATAAAGCTATTTTCAGCAATTGGTGTATCTAGAACACGAATATCACCATATTTTACATGTAAATCTTTTGTTACCTTATAAGATCCACCATAATGTCCTACATCTTCACCTAAGACAAAAACAGACTTATCCTTTTGCATTTCTTCATCAGTAGCTTCTCGCAAAGCATCAAATAAAAAAGTTTTATTCATTATAATAATATAGTTTATTTAATTGGTTTACTAAAAAATAAGTATTAATTATTCTGTAAGTAGATATTTTTTTAATTCTTGTACATCTGGTTCAGGACTAGATAACGCAAAGCTTACAGCATCCTCTATATCTTTTTTGACATTTATTTCGATATTGTTTAGGTCATCTAAATTTGCTAAAGAATTTTGAACTATATAATTTTTGAGATTCTTTATAGGATCACGCATTAACCAAGCATCTTTCTCTTTACGAGATCTTAATTCATCAGGATCTGCCAAAGAGTGTCCTCTAAACCGATAAGTTAGAGCCTCTATTAAAGTAGGACCAGCACCAGATCTTGCCCTGCTAATAGCGACTTCAGCAACTTTTCTAACAGCCAATACATCCATACCATCAACTTCAACACCAGGTAAACCGAAGACTTTAGCTTTCTCATATATTTCAGGAGAAGAAGTTGAACGATGGTGAGCCATTCCAATAGCCCATTGATTATTTTCAACAACAAAAATCACAGGTAACTTCCACAAAACTGACATGTTTAAACACTCAAAAAACTGTCCATTATTAGTAGTACCATCACCAAAAAAACAAACTGTGACATTTAAATCTACAGAAGTGTGGAAAATTTGCTTTCTATAAACACTTTGAAAAGCTGCACCGAGAGCTACAGGTATTCCTTCACCTATAAAAGCAAAACCACCTAAAAAATTATGTTCACGAGAAAAGATATGCATCGAACCTCCGCGTCCTTTGCTACATCCTGTCTCTTTACCAAACAACTCTGACATAACATACTTTGGATGAACACCCTTGCTTATTGCATGGACATGATCTCGATAAGTACTGCAAACATAATCTTCATGCCTTAGTAACTTAATAACACCGGTAGAAACTGCTTCTTGACCATTATATAAATGTACAAAACCGAACATTTTACCTCGGTAGTACATTTGAGCACACATATCTTCAAAATTACGTCCCAGTAACATATCTTCGTAAAGAGATAATAAAATATCTGCTGCAATAGAATTTTTATTGTCAAAAGTCTTTGATAAAAAAGTTAGTGGTGTAGAGGTTATATTTTTTTTTTTACACATTTCAGAAATAATATCTCCTATAAGATTCACATATAAAATGTACGTCTAAGTATATCACAATTAGTAAAATAAGGCACTCCATAATATTTATATTATTGAAACAATATAATATATAATATAAACTATGTTATCTCACACAATTATTAATAAAAAATAATGCGTATCAATTTAAAACTACCGATAAAATCGATTGAGAAAGAAGTAAATCAACTTAATAATAATTTATATAAGATGATTACCACAGATAATGCTATACTACACTCAGCTGCAGAACAACTTTTTAGCGCTGGAGGTAAAAGAATTAGACCAATAGTAATCTTTAATATAGCAAAATTTACATCTTCAAACAATAATATACTAATAGAACAAAAAAGATTAGCAGAAATTACAGAAATAATACACACTGCAAGCCTAGTACATGATGACATCATTGACAACTGTGAAACTAGAAGAGGAGTAAATACTATACATAATACATTTAGTAATAAGATTGCTGTTTTAACGGGAGATTTTTTATTTGCACAGTCTTCATGGTATCTAGCAAACTTAAATAATTTGAATGTCGTCAAGATTATATCAAAAATTATAATAGATTTTGCAGAAGGTGAAATTAAACAAGGAGTTAAATCTTTTAATAGTAATATTTCGATGCAAGAATATATAGAAAAATCTTTCTATAAAACAGCATCATTAATAGCATGTAGCAGCAAAGCTACAGTACTTTTAAACAGTAAATCACAATGTAATGAAAACGATTTTTACTTATATGGCAAACACATTGGTTTAGCTTTTCAAATTATTGACGATATTCTAGACATTACTAGTACATCTAAAGAACTAGGAAAACCTGCTGGACTAGATTTAAAGAACGGAAATTTAACAGCTACATTAATATTTACATTAAATAGCAATAAACAAATATACAAACTTATAAATCAGGAATTTCAATTTAAAAATGATATTAGTACAGCAATGAATATAATAAAAAAAAGCAATTCAATTCAAAAAGCTAAAGATCTAGCTTTAGAACACATTCAACTAGCAATACATATCCTAGAAAAGCAAAAACTAAATAACAAAAACAAAAAAAACTTAATACTATTATGCTATTACATCTTAAATAGATTCAATTAGAGGTTACTTAATAAACGAAATTAAGTGATAAAAAGCATGTTTATCAATTGAAGCTAATTGAGAGAGTACTTTTCTATTTAATGCAATCTTTTTTTTCTTTAGCAAATAAATAAACTCGCTATAACTTATCCCAAATAATCTAGTAGCAGCATTAATACGTACAATCCATAATTTACGATAAAGACGTTTTTTATGCTTTCTGCCAACGTATGAATACTTTAGAGACTTTAATACTTGTTGCTTAGCAGTTCTAAATAACTTAGATTGGGATCCTCGAAAGCCTTTAGCTAACTTTAATATTTTTTTTCTTCTTTTACGAGCAACGTTACCTCTTTTGATACGTGTCATAATGATTATTTAAACATTTAATTAAATTTGATATATGGTAAACTTTTAAGAAAGTTCTTTTGATCACTCATATTTACTAAAGTAACCTTACGCAATTTTCTTTTTCTGTTACTACTCTTTTTCTGTAATAGATGACTCCTAAAAGAATTACGCTTTAATAGCTTATTAGTCCTGGTAATTTTAAAACGCTTGTCTAAAGATTTTTTTGTTTTTAATTTATACATATAAAAGCAGTAGTGATTATTTTGATATTCAATCTTCTAATTAAAAATATATCAAGAAATATAAAAATATAATAGTGGCATCAATTATATTTAAATTTAGCTATTAAAATAGCACTGTATTTTAGTTAAAAAAATTATTTGATACTTAATTAAATCAAGATTATAGCAAATATTATCATAACTTTAAAAATATGCAATAAATTCTTAAGTATTATACTGTAACAGTTACTCATTAATAAAATTAGGAATTTAAATAACAAAAAAATAAATAATTATGATGTTGATATAAATAATTGAACATAAACTTCTTAAATAAGATGAAAAGATAAGTAGCAGTAAAGTTTCATTCAATGAATAAATAATTTATATCATTTATTAAACGTTTTCGTTTAAAATAGATAAATAACACAAATCAATACAGAAGATTAATTAGAATTAATTTTTCTTTGTTTACAATTTTAAAAGTAAAAAATAAATCATCTAACATTTTCATTTATACTCTTTAGTTAAAATAATACTTAGTAAAATTCTTATAATAATTCTGTAATTATTTATATTTTATTAATAATAACAATAATAAATAATATGAATTTAATATTAACTAAAAAACTATGTAACTTATAGTAGTTAAAATTTAATAAATTTACAATAAGATAACATAATCAATTAAACAATTATACCTATATCGACTTAAAGTATTCTTTAGACAAATTCACATTATTCTTAATAGTAGAATCACCAGGTTGCCAATTCGCAGGACATACTTCATCTGGATTATTTTGTACATGTTTTATCGCATTTAATATTCTGATAACTTCATTAACACTTCTTCCAACATCTAAATTATTAACAAGAGAATGTTGGATACGACCATGAGGGTCAATTATAAACAATCCACGTAATGCTTTACCTTCTTGATTTAAAACATTATATGATAAACTAATCTCCTTATTTAAATCTGAAACTAAGGGATACCTTAAGTCGCCTACTCCTCCAGAATCACGATCCATTTGCATCCAGGCGAGATGACAATATTCACTATCTACAGATATTCCTAAAACTTCTGTATTCATAGATTCAAAATTATCATATATATCACTAAAAGCAATAATTTCCGTAGGACAAACAAAAGTAAAATCTAGAGGATAAAATAAAAGAATAAGGTACTTACCTAAATAATCAGATAGGTTTACCTGTTTAAATTCTTGTTCATAAACAGCTGTAGCAGAAAAATTTGGAGCTTTATCTCCTACCTGTAAATAGTTCTTATTTGACATGTTAATTTTAGGTTAATTTACTCTAATACAATGTTATTAATTAAAAATATACAATAATATTATATTACATAGCACATGAAAATTTTTGTAATACAACTTAAAACAGATACGAGGGAGTTAATAGCGGGGAATGGATTTGAACCATTGACCTTCGGGTTATGAGCCCGACGAGCTACCAGACTGCTCTACCCCGCGGCCTACCCATTATACAATAAAAACTTTAATATAGAAATAAAAATAAAATTCAAAAGAACAAATAAAAAAGTATATTTAATACGAACAATAAAAGGCATAATCTCATATAAACCAATTAATCTATCCTGCATTAAGTAATCTGATGTTTTAATCCAAATTTGCCCATCATACCAACCAGATTCTTCATAGAAGACTATAGCACTCAACAATCTTTTTAACACATACGACCAACCCAAGTAAATTCTAATTAATGCAAAAAACAAAAACATATTAGAAATAAAAAAGTTAAAAAGTAAAATAACATAAAAATGCTGAGATATTTTTAAAAGAAAAAACAAGATACTAGTAGAAGGGACAATGAATAAAAATAAAAAGCATAAAACAGATACAAATAGAGTTCTTGAGGATAAAGACCAAGCAAAAAGCCAAGACTGTTTTAATGAGATATACTCATTCAAAGGCTGCTGATCAAAAGGTATAGGGCAACTTTTTTTTGAGCTAATCATATTCAAATATCTATATTATATTATCTAATTAATAGAGATAAAACAATGAATAGAAAGAACATCAGAACAGTAACAGCTGTTAACTTTTGTAGGGGAAGCTGACTGGAACTAAAACTCAAAGTTTTTTTATTACTAGCTGATGCGCTAAGAGTAGTTGATTTAGGACTACTAACTAGTATTAAAATAATAGTGGCTAAACTAAAAAAATAAAAAAATAATTTAATCATACATTAAAAATGTGAAAATAAAAATTAATATTATGAGTCTTATCAACCATAATACTAAACATGTTTTTTTAAACTAGATAAGAAGAAAAATAAGATATCAATACAAACTACTCTCCCTGTATCTTTAGTAAAACAAATCCTAGAATTAAACCTACAAGTATCATTAGAGGACTTATTATTGAAGCTGTTAGGATTTCTGACGCCATGATTAAATAACTCCCAATATAGTATATTTTAATATAATAATCAAAACTATTAATAAAATCTAAAAACCATTTCTACCCCATACAACTAATGCGATAGAAAATGTAAATATTGCTAATAAAGATCCCCAACCTAAACTTATTATGTCTATCATAAAAAAAGTAAAATTGATAATGTTTGTATACCTAATATATTATCTTAAAAAAAACAATAAAAGTCTAAAAAAACATAATATATTAAGTATTTAGTTATACGACAAAATAGATTGTAAATTTTTAAAAATTATGTATACATATAGAATTACTTATAGTTAGTATTAAAAATAAACCAGAATAGATAAAACTTCTAAGATTAAAAATTAAAAAATACATGCAAACTACTATACAAGAAAACGAGACTATCAAAGAAACATTATTAACACCTAGGTTCTATACAACTGATTTTAATGAAATGGCTAAACTAGACATTTCTTTAAATACAGAGGAATTTGAAGCACTATTAAAAGAATTTAAATATGACTATAATAAAAAGCATTTTATTCGTGATGAAGAATTTAATACATCTTGGGAAATATTAGATAATAAAACAAAACTTCTATTCATAGAATTCTTAGAAAGATCATGTACAGCAGAATTTTCAGGTTTTTTATTATATAAAGAACTTTCAAGAAGATTAAATAAAAATAACCCAATACTAGCAGAATGCTTCTTACTTATGTCAAGAGATGAAGCTAGGCATGCAGGCTTTTTAAATAAAGCAATAGGCGATTTTAATATATCATTAGACCTAGGATTTTTGACAAAAAGCAGAAAATACACTTTTTTCTCACCTAAGTTTATTTTTTACGCTACTTATTTATCAGAAAAAATTGGTTACTGGAGGTACATTACTATATATAGACATCTTGAAAAATATCCTGAATATAGACTGTATCCCATTTTCAAGTTCTTCGAAAACTGGTGTCAAGATGAAAATAGACATGGAGACTTTTTCGCGGCACTTTTAAAATCACAGCCACATTTCCTAAATAATAATAAATCAAAACTTTGGTGCAGGTTTTTTCTAGTAAGTGTTTTTGCAACAATGTATCTAAATGATTTTCAAAGAGCAGATTTCTACAAATCAATTGGCTTAGATGCTAGACAATACGATATGCAAGTAATACGAAAAACAAATGAAAGTGCATCGAGGGTATTTCCAATTGCATTAAATGTCGATAACCCAAATTTTTTTAAATACTTAGATACTTGTGCTGCAGAAAATAAAAAGCTTATAGAAATTGATAAAAATACTTGTAGCAAAGTAGAAAAGATTATAAAGAAAACACCAAGATACATAGCTATAGCTTCCAATATCTTAAAAATATATTTCATAAAACCAATAGAATCAAACAAAATGAGTAATATGATTAAATAAATGTAAAGCTTTATTTCTTTTAACCAAATAACTCAATAAAAATAATAAAATATATTCAGGAAAAAATCATAATCTCATTATAACAAATATATGAATAATACTATAGACTTTAAAATCCCTTCACCAACATTTGGAGGCAGTACAGGTGGTTGGTTACGATCAGCTGAAGTAGAAGAAAAATATGCAATCACCTGGAGTAGCAAAAATAAAGATATCTTTGAAATGCCAACAGGAGGATCTGCAATGATGGCTGAAGGAGAAAACCTACTATACTTAGCTAAAAAGGAACAATGCCTAGCATTAGCAAGTCAATTAAAAAGTAAATTCAAAATAAATAATTTTAAAATTTATAGAATTTTTCCAAATGGAGAGGTTCAGTATTTACATCCAAAAGATGGAGTTTTTCCAGAAAAAGTTAATGAAGGAAGAGTTGGAATTGGGAATATAGAACATAGTATCGGAAAAAATACAAATCCAGTTAACAAAAAATTTACAGGACAAGCAACATTTGAATAAAAAATAAAATTACAAAAAAAGATTGTCAGTATAATCTTTTTTTGATAGTATTATTCTATGTGTAACAGTGGAGAGGTGGTAGAGTTGGTTTATTGCGTCTGATTTGAAATCAGATGAACTGCAAGGTTCCGTGGGTTCGAATCCCACCCTCTCCGTATAACTTAATTAGCTAGAACTTACAGCCTGTTCAATAAATTTAACAGCTTGATGCAGTGTTGCTATCTTTTCAGCATCTTCATCTGGTATCTGTATATGAAACTCTTCTTCAATAGCCATAACTAACTCTACGGTATCAAGTGAGTCTGCACCTAAATCATTAGCAAAATTAGCCTCAAATGTAACTAATTTTTTATCTACTCCCAATTGTTGAGCTACAATGTTTCTTACAGTTTCAAAAATCTTTGAATCTTTTTCTTTAACCGACATGAATATTCCTTCCAATAAAAAGTCATTAATAATTACCTGTATCTATAGATATAAAAAAATAAGAATTTAGAATATAACTCTAATGAGGATAAATAACCAGCTCTTGAAAATTATTATGTATAATGACTTCATAGCTTAAATTATATAATTTAAGAAGCTTGAACTGCAAACTTCTGTAATTACTTTGCCTATATAATAATTGAACAGATTGCTTATGAAATAAAACAATCTTTTCTATAGCGTATCTAGTTTCAATAATAGCTTGAAGTTCATTATTTTTACACATCTGACATAAAATATACCAATCTTTTAAAAAAGCTTTTTTGCTACTACTTATCTGCTTTAATGCTTTATTAATACTTTGAATAGTATGATTATTTATTGTGTAAATAACAATTTTTTTTAGCTTTGCAACTTGACGGATTTTACCACTGTATTTTACAGTTGATTTAAGTGCAAGTATATAATCAGCTTTAACAAGGTCTCTAGTAATAGACAAAGGAAGATTTAATTGCTTAATACAAGATTCAACACGCTGAATGTTAATACCATATAAATATAATATCGAAGTACATACATTATTTGTATTCCCATTATGTAAACGAGTTGTGTATTTAAAAACAGATAATGAAGTGAATTTATTAATTAAATTAATTTTACCACCTTCTTTTGGAAGAAAAATGTTATAACTACCTAAAGTCTCTTTAGCAAAATTACTTTTATAAATAAAGTTTGTATCATAAGAACAATCTAACTTTATAGAAATTGATCCATCTGCACAGACTTTGCGGCGCTGTAAAAATGGAGGAGATCCTTGCAGAATTATATCAATAGATTGATCTACATTTTCATGAATAATCCAATTTCCTCTCTCACTTACTTCTATAGCAACTTGAAATGCAGGTAATGCTTTTCTTTCTATTATACTTTTTTGAGAACCACGTTTTTTAGCTTCATCATCACCTAAAGTAACATACTGTACACCTCCAACTAAATCTGAGAGTATTGGATTTTTGATGAGGTTATCTAATGAATTACCATGTGCAGTACCAACAAGTTGTACACCTCTCTCAGCAATAGTACGTGCCGCTAATGCTTCTAGCTCTGTACCAATCTCATCAATAATAATTACCTCAGGCATATGATTTTCAACGGCTTCAATCATCACTTGATGTTGCATTTCAGGTTTAGTTACTTGCATTCTTCTAGCACGTCCTATTGCAGGATGAGGAATATCGCCATCACCAGCAATCTCGTTTGAGGTATCTATAATGACTACTCTTTTCTGCATTTCATCAGACAGTACCCTTGTTATCTCACGTATTGCTGTTGTTTTACCAACTCCGGGCTTACCTAATAAAAGAAGAGACTTTTTTGAGTAAAGTAAATCTCTTATAACACCAATTGTACCAAAAATGGCACGACCAACACGAAATGTTAGACCAATTATATTACCTTTCCTATTCTTGATAGAACTTATTCTATGAAGTGTACATTCAATACCAGATCTATTATCACCACTAAACTGTGGTATCTTTTTTATGCAAAAATCCAAGTCATGCCATGAAATACTATTAGTAGATAAATATTCTGGACCATTAGGAAAACGAGCTTCTGGCCTCCTGCCTAAGTCCATAACAATTTCTATCAAGAATTTTTTATTTTCATGAATAAATAAAGGTTCTTTTACAAAATCAGGTAATATATTTAAAAGATTATCTAAATCATCAGCTATTAACATTATTTTATATTAATTAAGAAAATAATAAAAATACTCACTAATAATCAGTATATATCAAAAAATGATGAAAATATTTTGATTAATATATAATAGATTATTATATAAAAGAATAAGTAGATAAAAAAAAATGCCTCATGCGAATAAAACTTATACCAAATAGAATAAGAAAACTAATAAGAAGAAACAAAAAATCTTTATTAGAAATAAAAGGCTACAAAAAAGTCTCGAACTGTAAAAAAATTTTATTAATAGAAGTTATTAATAAAAATAGAATATGGTTACTAGAAAAAGAAATGAAGAATTAACAAATTATCTTATAAAAATTAAAAGTAATATTGATAATGAAAACAACTAAAAATATTAAAAAAATCATCGACTCTATATCAAAAAATGCAGTAAGCAATATAGCAATAAAAACAAGTAAGACTAAAATACTGTTTAGTAAAGAAAAAAATCAGACTAGAAACCTTAAAAAGTCTATGCCATTACACAAAACAGACAAAAGTAAATTAATTAACTACAAAAATAAAATTCAGGAATTAATACCAAATCAAATAGATTTAAAATTAGACGAAAAATCAAAAATAAAACCAAAATCAGGATTATATTCAACAATAATTTCTCCTATGGTAGGTACATTTTATAAATCACCAGCACCAAATGAATCTGCTTTTGTAGAAATAGGTGATTCTATTAAACCAAAGCAACTAGTTTGTATCATTGAAGCAATGAAACTAATGAACGAAATAGAGTCAGAAGTAAAAGGTGAGATAGTAGAAATATTAGTCAAGGACGGAGATATAGTAGATTGCGGACAAGCTTTAATAAAAGTAAAAGTAGAATAAAGTATAGATTTTAAGGATTGTTAACAGATAAGACTAAAAAGACAAAGTATAAATTATAATAAATGGGTAGAATAATAAAAATTCGCAGTCTACAGTGAATTGTAGTTTTATAATAATAATAGCGAATGTTTTATTAATTGTCTCATTTATTAAATACATCAAATAGAGGAGAGTCTCAATGACAAATAGCTCAAAAGAGCAAGAGACAAAAAAAGTACAAGTAACTGTTGATAAAAACCCAGTTACCACGTCTTTCGAAAAATGGGCAAAACCTGGTCATTTTTCAAGAACACTTGCAAAAGGGCCAAGTACAACAACATGGATATGGAATTTACATGCAGATGCGCACGACTTTGATAGTCATACAAGTTCACTAGAAGATATATCTAGAAAAATATTTAGTGCACATTTCGGACAACTATCTATCATCTTTCTATGGCTTAGTGGTATGTACTTCCACGGAGCAAAATTTTCAAACTATGTAGCTTGGTTAAGTAATCCAACAATTATAAAACCAAGTGCACAAGTAGTATGGCCAATAGTTGGACAAGAAATTTTGAATGGAGATGTAGGCGGAGGTTTTGAAGGTGTACAAATAACTTCTGGATTTTTTCAACTATGGAGATCATCAGGTATAACAACAGAGTTTGAACTATACGTGACTGCAATAGGTGGACTTTTTATGTCTTTTCTAATGGTATTTGCTGGATGGTTTCATTACCACAAAGCTGCACCTAAATTAGAATGGTTTCAAAATGTAGAATCTATGATGAATCATCACTTAGCAGGTTTACTAGGACTAGGATGTCTTGGATGGTCTGGCCACCAAATTCATATTGCATTACCAATCAATAAATTACTAGATTCAGGTGTTTCACCACAAGAAATTCCATTACCACATGAATTTATGGTTAACAGGAGCCTAATGAGTGATTTGTATCCTAGCTTTTCAAAAGGTATTGTACCATTTTTCACATTAAACTGGAACGAATACTCTGATTTTTTAACGTTTAAAGGAGGTATTAATCCGGTTAATGGTGGACTATGGTTAAGTGATATAGCTCATCATCACCTAGCTTTATCTGTAATGTTTATAGTTGCAGGCCATATGTACAGAACAAATTGGGGCATTGGTCACAGCATGAAGGAAATATTAGAAGCACATAAAGGACCTTTTACAGGTGAAGGTCATAAAGGGTTATATGAAATTTTAACTACTTCTTGGCATGCACAACTTTCTATCAATCTAGCAATGATGGGATCTCTAAGTATAATAGTAGCGCATCACATGTACGCAATGCCACCTTACCCTTATATAGCAACAGATTATGCAACTCAATTATCTTTATTTACACACCATATGTGGATAGGTGGATTTTGTGTTGTAGGAGCTGGCGCTCATGCATCTATTTTTATGGTCCGAGATTACAATCCTGCAAAAAACTATAATAATATACTTGACAGAGTAATTAGACATAGAGATGCTATTATATCACATCTTAACTGGCTATGTATATTTCTTGGATTTCACTCATTTGGACTATATATTCACAATGATACAATGAGAGCATTAGGTAGATCACAAGATATGTTCTCTGATACAGCTATACAACTACAACCTATATTTGCTCAGTGGATACAGAATATTCATACTCTTGCACCTAGTAATACTAGCCCTAATTTACTTGCAACAACAAGCTATGTATTTGGTGGAGATACAGTAGCAATTGCCAATAAAATAGCAATTGCACCAATTAAACTAGGTACAGCAGACTTTATGGTTCATCATATTCATGCTTTTACTATTCATGTAACAGTATTAATATTAGTGAAAGGATTTTTATTTGCAAGAAACTCTAGACTAATACCAGACAAATCTAACTTAGGTTTTAGATTTCCTTGTGATGGTCCAGGCAGAGGTGGTACTTGTCAGGTATCTGCATGGGATCACGTATTCCTAGGACTTTTCTGGATGTATAACTCTCTTTCAATAGTAATATTTCATTTCAGCTGGAAAATGCAGTCTGATGTTTGGGGAAGCGTTACAGATACAGGAACTATTTCACATATTACAGGAGGAAATTTTAGTCAGAGCGCAATCACAATAAATGGTTGGTTAAGAGACTTTCTATGGGCACAAGCATCACAGGTTATACAATCATATGGGTCGTCATTATCTGCATATGGATTAATTTTCCTAGGAGCACACTTTATATGGGCATTTAGCTTAATGTTCTTATTTAGCGGACGTGGCTATTGGCAAGAGCTAATTGAATCAATTGTATGGGCACATAATAAAGTTAAAGTAGCACCATCTATACAACCAAGAGCATTAAGTATAACACAAGGAAGAGCCGTAGGGTTAGCTCACTACCTACTAGGTGGTATAGGGACAACTTGGGCTTTTTTCTTAGCAAGAATCATATCAGTAGGATAAGGATAAATTAATATGGCAACAAAATTCCCGAAATTTAGCCAAGCGCTAGCACAAGATCCTACAACAAGAAGGATTTGGTACGGTATAGCTACGGCACATGATTTTGAAAGTCATGATGGCATGACAGAAGAAAACCTATATCAAAAAATATTTGCATCTCATTTTGGACACATAGCGATTATTTTTTTATGGACATCTGGCAATTTGTTTCACGTTGCATGGCAAGGTAACTTTGAACAATGGGTTCTAGAACCGCTAAAAACAAAACCAATAGCTCACGCTATATGGGACCCACATTTTGGACAGCCTGCTATAAAAGCATTCACTAGAGGTGGAGTAACATACCCAGTAGATATAGCATTTTCTGGTCTATATCACTGGTGGTATACCATAGGAATGAGAACAAATAACGACCTATACAATGGAGCTTTATTTCTATTAGTACTATCAGCTGTAATGTTATTTGCTGGATGGCTACATCTACAACCCAAGTTTAAGCCAGGCTTATCTTGGTTTAAAAATAATGAATCTAGATTAAACCATCATCTTTCAGGATTATTCGGTGTAAGCTCTCTTGCCTGGACAGGACATCTAGTACACATAGCAATACCTGAATCAAGAGGACAACATATTAGATGGAATAATTTTACAACAACACTACCACACCCTGCTGGATTAACACCTTTTTTCACTGGTAGGTGGTTTGAATATGCTAATGAACCAGATACTTCAAAACATATATTTGGTACAATAGAAGGATCTGGTACAGCCATTCTAACATTTGTAGGAGGATTTCACCCACAAACTCAATCTTTATGGCTAACAGATATGGCACACCATCATCTTGCAATAGGTGTTCTATTTATTATTGCAGGCCATATGTATAAAACAAATTGGGGTATTGGTCATAACTTAAAGGAGATACTAGAAGCTCACAGACCACCAAGTGGTAAACTAGGGAATGGACATTCAGGAATGTACGAAACAATTACTGAATCACTACATATGCAACTAGGATTAGCTCTAGCATCTCTTGGTGTAATTACTTCTTTAGTAGCACAACATATGTATGCACTACCACCTTATGCATTTATGGCTAAAAGCTTTACGACAGAAGCTGCGCTTTATACTCACCATCAATATATAGCAGGCTTTTTAATGGTAGGTGCATTTGCACATGGAGCAATATTTTTCGTTAGAGACTATGATCCAGAACAAAATAAAGATAATGTTTTAAGTAGAATGCTTGAACATAAAGAAGCTATTATATCACATTTAAGTTGGGTATCTTTATTTCTTGGATTCCATACTTTAGGTTTATATATTCATAACGATACAATGTTAGCTTTTGGGACTCCAGAAAAACAAATACTAATTGAACCTGTATTTGCGCAATGGATACAGGCTAGTTCAGGTAAAGCTCTTTATGGATTTAACATATTTCTATCCGAGTCAAGCAGTGTAGCTAGCAAAGCTAGTGGCAGCATTTGGTTACCAGGATGGTTAGAAGCAATTAACAGTAATAAGAATTCACTTTTCTTAACAATTGGGCCTGGTGACTTTCTAGTACATCATGCCATTGCACTAGGTTTACATACTACAACATTAATATTAGTTAAAGGTGCACTTGACGCAAGAGGATCAAAACTAATGCCAGATAAAAAAGATTTTGGATACAGTTTTCCTTGTGATGGTCCAGGCAGAGGTGGTACTTGTGATATTTCAGCTTGGGATGCATTCTATTTATCTGTCTTCTGGATGCTAAATACTATTGGCTGGGTTACATTTTATTGGCACTGGAAACATATTACAATATGGCAAGGTAACACTAGTCAATTCAATGAATCATCAACATACTTAATGGGTTGGCTAAGAGACTATCTATGGCTTAACTCTTCTCCTTTAATTAATGGATATAACCCATATGGAATGAATAATTTATCTGTATGGGCATGGATGTTTTTATTTGGACATTTAATTTGGGCAACAGGTTTCATGTTCTTAATATCTTGGCGTGGATATTGGCAAGAACTAATAGAAACATTAGCATGGGCACATGAAAGAACACCATTAGCAAACTTAATCAGATGGAAGGATAAGCCAGTTGCTTTATCAATTGTTCAAGCTAGATTAGTTGGATTAGCGCACTTCTCGGTTGGTTACATCTTAACTTATGCAGCATTTGTAATTGCTTCAACAAGTTCTAAACTAAACTAAATATATGATAGATAATTAAAAAATGTAAAAATAAAAGACAACACTTTTTGAGATGTTGTCTTTTATTTTTATATGATTTAGAATATTTAATAAATCAAGTAAATAAGATATGGAATAAAAGACAATTATGGCAAAAAAAAGTATGATTGAAAGAGAAAGAAAAAGAAGTAAATTATTCTACAAATATAGAATGAAAAAAGAAAATATAAAAAGATCAATTAAATCAGTAGTAAATTTTGAGGAAAGCCTTGAATTGCAGAAAAAACTACAAAAAATACCAAGAAATAGCATGAACTGTAGAAGAAGAAATAGATGCTGGAAAACGGGAAGAAGCAGAGGTGTTTACAAAGATTTTGGATTATCTAGGCATGTATTAAGAGAAATGGCACATGAATGTCTATTACCAGGAGTGAAAAAATCTAGCTGGTAAATATAATATAGTTCTCCAAATCTATAAATTATAGCATAGAGAACTACTTTGTAAAATAAATTTTTAGTAAAAACATTATATACCTAATTGATTACCCCTACGATACTGTAGGTAAGCAGCAACTAAAAGACCAGATAAAGTAACAGGAATCAAGCCGAGAACTATTCCTGATAAAAGAGGTTCTACCATAAGATGAGATGAATATTTAAATATAATAAAATAATAGGTTATTACCTAAAACCAATAGCAGCCTGCCAAACAAAAGCTAAAAGTAAAAAAAATACAGGTATTACAGGAAGTATATCAACCAAAGGACGGAATAAGATATAAGCATCTGGTAATTTAGTTAAAAATATTGTTGTTAACATAATGCCTCTTGAAATATATTAATTAATAGCTAATCTTTATATAAAAGATTACAATAAATATAGTTTTTTATACTACTAATATACAAATACGCAATATATGTACACAATAATATAGGTTCGTATGATTAATTAATAGTATTATACACTAATAAAGTATAATATATATTCAAAGAGTAGAATAAATCATCAATTCTAAAGGAAAAATACATGACTATCGTTATTCAATTACTAGTATTAGCACTTGTTGTACTATCAGTTATATTAGTTATCGGAATACCCGTAACATTAGCATCACCAGGACAATGGGAAAAATCAAAAAACCTAGTTTATACAAGCATAGGTATATGGGTTGGCCTAGTAATAGTAACAGGTGTGCTTAACTCATTTATAATATAATAAAACGTAGAATAGATTTAGTATCTATTCTACTAAAATTGACAAAAACAGTGTTATATAGTAAGATTTTGTGGCTAATAAGAGTAAGTTACCGGGAAGCGGGTATAGCTCAGTGGTAGAGCGCAACCTTGCCAAGGTTGATGTCGCGCGTTCGAATCGCGTTACCCGCTTATGTATAAAGAACTAAAGCTATTATTTCGTCTGCTTTAGACATTATTAGACATTAGATTAGGTAACTATGCCTCTTTTGAATTAGTATCTATTACTGTATCTTGAGATTCAGAAGAGATATCAGAATCGTTTCCATATTCTTGTTTACCTAAATCCATTACAGATTTTTGGAGATCAGCTTGAATAGATTCAATATCACTATAATTCTCATTTTTAATAGCATCTCTAAGAAGCCCCATTTTAGTTTCTATATTATTTTTTAGATTAGTATCAACCTTATCACCCATTTCTTTTAACTGTTTTTCTGCTTGATAACACAAAGTATCAGCATTATTTTTTAGATCTATTTGTTGACGCTTTTGCTTATCTAAATCAGCATTTTCTTGAGCTTCTTTCACTAACTGCTCAACTTCTTCTTTAGGCAACGTAGAAGCACCAGTAATGGTAATCGATTGTTCTTTACCGGTCCCTTTGTCTTTAGCAGTAACTGATAAAATACCATTTGCATCTATATCAAAAGTAACTTCAATCTGAGGAACTCCTCTAGGGGCTGACATAATACCATCTAATCTAAATGTACCTAAACTTTTATTGTCTTTGGTAAATTCTCTTTCTCCCTGTAAAACATGTATTTCTACATTAGGTTGGTTATCAACTGCTGTAGAAAAAACCTCTGACTTTTTAGTTGGAACAGTAGTATTGCGTGAAATAATTTTAGTCATCACACCACCTAAAGTTTCAACGCCAAGAGATAGAGGTGTAACATCTAGCAACAAAATATCTTTAACTTCACCAGCTAATACTCCTGCTTGTACAGCTGCACCAATAGCAACAACTTCGTCAGGATTTACACTTTGATTAGGATCTTTACCTATATAGTTCCTTACTAAATTTTGTATTGCAGGTATTCTAGTCGATCCACCTACTAAAACAACTTCATCAATGTCACTAGCACTTAATTGAGCATCCTTCAATGCATTATCCACAGGAATCTTACAACGTGATATTAAATCAGAACATAATTCTTCAAATTTCGCACGAGTTATATGCTTTTCTAGATGTTTTGGACCAGTATCTGTAGATGTAATAAATGGTAAATTAATATCAGTTTGCAATAAAGTAGATAACTCCATCTTTGCTTTCTCAGATGCTTCTGTAAGCCTTTGAAGAGACTGCCTATCTTTACTTAAATCTATACCTTCATCATTCTTAAATTCATTAACTAACCAATTGACTATCTTATAATCAAAGTCATCTCCACCTAGATTAGTATCACCAGAAGTAGATAAGACTTCAAATACTCCATCACCTACTTCTAGAACAGATACATCAAAAGTTCCTCCACCTAAATCAAAAACTAATATTGTTTCATTGTTCTTTTTATCTAATCCATAAGATAGTGATGCAGCTGTCGGTTCATTAATAATTCTCAAAACATCTAAGCCAGCTATTTGACCAGCATCTTTAGTAGCTTGCCTCTGCGAATCATTAAAATAAGCAGGTACAGTAATAACTGCCTGAGTAACAGACTGCCCTAGATATGTACTAGCATCTTCTGCTAATTTTCTTAATACCTGAGCAGAGATTTCTTCTGGAGCAAAATTCTTATCTAAAGCAGGACAATCTAATTTGATATTCACTTGATTATCAGTATTTACAGAATAAGACAACTGATAAGTATCGTTTTTAATTTCCTCATACTTACGACCAATAAATCTTTTTACGGAATAAAATGTATTTTCTGGATTCATTACTGCTTGTCTTTTAGCAATATTACCAACTAATTTATCCTGTTTTTTTGTGTACGCAACTACTGAAGGTGTTGTTCTTAAGCCTTCTTTATTAGAAATAACTACTGGCTTCCCACCTTCCATTACAGCTATTACAGAATTTGTTGTACCTAAATCAATTCCTACTACTTTAGTCATTGAAAAACTCCTTTTCATAAATAAAATTTAAAACTATTTTCGAACAGATAGTAACGTTAGTAAAGTAATAATTACCGAACAAAATATATAAATTAAAATATAAACTTGAAAATTAACGAAAATTACCAGATAATATACTAAATAAAAAATCAATAGATTTAAGGAAAAAGCCAATGTCAATTCAAATGATAGGCAAAAAAATTGGTATGACACGGGTATTTGATGAAAAAGGTTTTGCTGTACCTGTAACTTTACTAGAAATAGGACCATGTACAATTACCATGATATGTAATGAAAAAGTACAAATAGGATATCAAATAATTAGTCCTACAAAAATAAGTAAGCCACTACTAGGCTACTATCAGAAATACCATTTACCATGTTTTAAATATACTAAGGAATATAAAAGCACAGAGTATACGAAAAAAGATCTTGGAACAATAATAACAACAAAAAAGATAAGAGAAGATAAGAATATTAACATATCTGCTATTAGCATTGGTAAAGGTTTTAGTGGATACCAAAAAAGACACAAATTTAGTAGAGGACCAATGTCGCATGGTTCAAAAAATCATAGAGAACCAGGTTCAATTGGAGCTGGTACTACTCCAGGTAGAGTATTTCCTGGAAAAAGGATGGCAGGAAGGATGGGACACAACAAAGTTACCATAAAAAACCTGAAAATTATCAGAATAGACCATAATAACAATGTTCTAATAATTAAAGGTTCTGTACCAGGCAAGAAAGGCAACATAGTATACATTAACCAAAAGTAATATGAGTAAAGTCAAAATTTTAAACTACAAAATTAAAGATAGAAATACTGAAAACAGCTCAATTCAACTAAGAATTAGCGAAAATGAAGAAGGACAAATGTATATAATTCACAAAGCTTTAAAACAGCAGCTGAATAATAAAAGAACTAGAAATGCTAATTCTAAAACTAGAAGTGAAGTACAGGGTGGGGGAAGAAAACCTTGGAAACAGAAAGGTACAGGACGTGCAAGAGCTGGTTCTAGCAGGTCTCCTTTATGGAGAGGTGGAGGAGTTATATTTGGTCCAAGAACACAAACTTATAGATCAAAAATAAATAAAAAGGAAAGAAGATTAGCAATTAATACATTGCTTTATAATAAATTCAAGAAAACAATCGTTGTAGAAGAATTACTACAACATATAACAAAACCTAACACAAAAAAAGCAGTTCAAGAAATAGAAAAATTTGGTATTAATGTAAAAAAGAATGAAAAAATATTAATTGCTATTAAAGAAAGTAAACAAAACATCTATTTATCATTACGTAATATCAAAAATATAGAGATCATTGAGGTGAAAAGTATCAATATTTTATCATTACTACAAGCTGATACACTATTAATCACGAATGAAGCCTTGCAGAACTTAAGTAGTACTATCTAATAAGAACAAAAAAGAAAAAGAATATGACTAAATCCAGACCAGAAATAATTAGGTATCCTATCGTAACAGATAAAGCAACAAAATATATAGAAAATAACGTTTATTATTTCAGTGTAAATAAAAAATCGTGTAAAACAGAAATTAAAAAAGCTATAGAAGATATATTTGACGTAAAAGTAAAAAAAATCAATACAATTAATAGCCCCCCTAAAACAAAAACTATTGGACGCTTTAAAGGGAAAAAAAGTGTTTATAAAAAGGCAATTATTAAATTACATGAAAATCATACTATTAACTTATTTAATAACGAAGAATAATTAAAAAAAAGATACATAATTACAATGGCAATTCGTTTATATAAATCATACACTCCAGGAACAAGAAACAGAACAGTATCAACATTCGATGAAATAACAAAACAAAAACCAGAAAAAAGTCTAACAAAAAAAAAGCATTCAGCTAAAGGAAGAAACAATAGAGGAGTTATAACGTGTAGACATAAAGGTGGTGGGCATAAAAAGAAATATAGAATTATAGATTTTAAAAGAGACAAATATGACATTAAAGGAAAAGTAGCTAGTATAGAATATGATCCTTATAGAAATGCTAGAATAGCTTTAATAAATTACGAAGATGGAGAAAAAAGATATATTTTACACCCGAAATCTCTTCTAGTGGGAAAAAAAATTATATCAGGTACTAAGATACCAATTGAAGTAGGTAATGCACTACCATTAGATAAAATACCATTAGGTACAGCTGTACATAACGTAGAATTAAAAGAAAAAAAAGGAGGTCAAATTGTTAGAGCAGCAGGCACCTATGCGCAAATAGTAGCTAAAGAAGGTAACCTAGTAACACTAAAATTACCATCTAGCGAAGTAAGAACTATACATAAAAATTGCTACGCAACAATCGGACAGGTAGGCAACATTGAATCTAATAACATAACTATTGGAAAAGCTGGTAGGAAAAGATGGCTAGGAAAAAGACCTCAAGTTAGAGGAGTAGTAATGAATCCAATTGATCATCCACACGGAGGAGGAGAAGGAAGATCACCAATAGGGAAACCAAGACCAGTAACTCCATGGGGAAAACCAGCATTAGGACAAAAAACTAGAAAGAAAAATAAATATAGCAATCGATATATACTAAGACGCAGAAAATAAAATTAATAAACTATGTCAAGATCAATATTTAAAGGACCATACATAGAATTTAAACTAATCAAAAAAATAAACTACTTAAATAAAAACCGAAAAAAAGAAACAATAAAAACATGGTCAAGAGCGTCTACAATAATTCCAGATATGATAGGACACACAATAGCTGTTTATAATGGTAAACAACATTTTCCAGTCTTTATATCAGAACAAATGATAGGACATAAATTAGGAGAATTTGTACCAACTAGAAATTTCAGAAGTCACATAAAAAACGATAGAAAAAGTAGAAAATAGTAAAGTATATGATTAGATCTCAAGCTCAAGCAAAATATATTAGAACTTCAACATATAAATCGAGAAGAGTACTAAAACAAATTCAAGGGCAAAAATATACAGATGCCAGACTGATGCTCGAATTTATGCCATACAAAGTTTGTAAAATAATTATCAAATTATTAGAATCAGCTTTGAATAATATTGAACAAAAAAGCGATAAAAAAATAGACAAGACAGAAGTAAAAATAGTAGAGGCATTTGCTAATAAAGGCCCCGTACTTAAAAGGTTTCAACCAAGAGCACAAGGACGTGCATTTCCAATACGAAAACCTACATGTCATATTAATATTAAATTAGAATTATAAAAAATGGGACAAAAAACACACCCTTCAGGTTTTAGAATAGGTATTACTGAATCACATAGATCATCATGGTTTTCAAAGATGAGAGATTATCCAAGTATGATAGAACAAGATGATCAAATCAGATCATATATTGAAAAGCAACTAGAAAAAGCAAGTATAGCTAGAATTAATATTAGTAAAAAATTAGACCAGACAGAAATTGATATATACACTGCAAGACCAGGAATTATACTTGGTAAATCAGGCACAGGAATTAATTTGATAAGAGAAGATATAGCAAAGCAACTGAAAATCAATCAAAAGATTAGAATTAATATTGTAGAAATAACAGAACCTGATCGAGAAGCGAAATTATTATCACAATGGATAGCACAACAACTTGAAAAAAGAGTAGCTTTTAGACGAGCTCTAAGACAAGGTATACAAAAAGCGCAAAAAGCTAACATTGATGGAATAAAAATACAAATATCTGGTAGACTAAATGGAGCAGAAATTGCAAGAAAAGAATGGGTTAGAGAAGGAAGAGTACCTTTACAAACACTAAAAGCTAACATTGACTATGCTTACACAAGGGCAAGCACTATATATGGTATATTAGGTATTAAAATTTGGTTATTCAAAAATATGTAAAATCAACAACAAAGTCAATATAAAATAATATGTTAAGTCCTAAAAGAACAAAATTTCGAAAACAACATCGCGGAAGAATGAAAGGATCTGCTAGTAAGGGTAATACTATCATTTTTGGAGAGTATGCTCTACAGGCTATTGAACCTACTTGGTTAACTTCCAGACAAATAGAAGCAACAAGAAGAACAATAACACGGTACGTAAAAAGAGGTGGGAAAATCTGGATAAGAATTTTCCCAGATAAACCGGTAACGGCAAGACCAGCAGAAACAAGAATGGGGTCTGGTAAAGGAGCACCAGAATATTGGGTAGCAGTTATTAAACCAGGACACATATTATTCGAGATAGCAGGAGTACCACAAAATTTAGCTAAGGACGCGATGCGCTTAGCATCATATAAATTACCAATAAAAACAAAATTTTTGATTAGATAAAATTAATAATGAATCTACAAGAAGAACTCCATAATTTGAAAAAAGAATTAGTAATTTTAAGAATAAATAAAATTACAAAACAAAAAACTGAAAATCATAAAATAAAGAAGATACAACACAGAATTGCTCAAATCAATTATTTAGAAAATAAAACTAATGAAAAATAATGCCTAAGAAAGAAACAATCGGAACAGTAATAAATAATAAAATGGATAAAACAGTGACAGTTATTGTAAAAAAACCCATAAAACATAAAAAATATAAAAAAATTTTGAATAGAACAAATAAATATTACGCCGATGATCCTTTAAATATATTTAAGATTGGAGATGTAATTAAAATACAAGAGACGAAGCCAATAAGCAAAAACAAACGTTGGAAAATAATTGAACTAATACAAAAAAAATGATACAAACACAGACATATCTAAACATAGCAGACAATAGCGGAGCACGTAAAATCATGTGTATCAGGATACTAGGAACAAATAGTCCAAGATATGCAAAAATAGGAGACGTGATTGTAGGTGTTGTAAAAGACGCATCACCAAATATGCCAGTAAAAAAATCAGACGTGATTAGAGCAGTAATTGTTAGGACAAAAAAAACATTACATAGAACAGATGGAATGAGTATACGTTTTGATGACAATGCAGCAGTAATTATAAATAAAGATAAAAATCCCAGGGGAACGCGTGTATTTGGACCAATAGCTAAAGAGTTAAGAGACAAAAATTTCGCAAAAATCATATCATTAGCACCTGAAGTAGTATAAAAAAATAAGCATGAAAATAAAAAAAGGATCTATAGTACAGATAATATCAGGGAAGTACAAAAATCAAAGCGGAAAAATATTATCAATATGCAAAGAAAGTAATAAAGTTATAGTAGAAAATATAAATATTAAAATTAAGCACGTAAAACCAAAGCAAGACAATGAAAAAGGAAATATAAAACAAATAGAAGCACCAATACATTTTTCAAATATAAAAATAGAAAAAGATAAAAAATAGACAATAGATATGAATCATTCATTAAAAAAAGACTACGAAGAAAAAATCTTTGGAGAACTATTAAGAGAGTTTCAATACGAAAACATACATCAGGTACCGAAATTAGAAAAAATAACACTAAATAGGGGATTAGGAGAAGCAGCTCAAAATAACAAATTAATAGATAAAAGCATAGAAGAATTAGGATATATTACTGGACAAAAACCAGTAATTACAAAAACAAAGAAATCAATTGCCGGTTTTAAAATTCGCGAAGACATACCTATAGGTATTAAAGTAACCTTAAGAAAAGAAAAAATGTATAATTTTTTAAATAAGCTTATAAACTTATCATTACCAAGAATTAGAGACTTTAGAGGAATTAGTGCTACACAATTTGATGGAAGAGGGAACTATAATTTAGGTTTAAGAGAGCAAATTATATTTCCAGAAATTAACTATGAACAAATCGATAAAGTTATGGGAATAAATATAACGATAGTTACAACAGCACAAAATGATAAAGAAGGCTTAGCGTTATTAAAAAAATTTGGTATGCCTTTTACAGAATAAAAAAATTAACTTACTTAAGTATTTAAATAAAATATGATTAATGACATAATTGCAGATATGCTAACCAAAATAAGAAATGCTAATTTGGCTAAACATCAAATAGTACAAGTACCATCAACCAAAATGAATACTAGTATAATACAAGTACTAAAAGATGAAGGTTTCATATACCAATATCAACAGGTAGAGAAAAACCCAAATAAATATATAGTTATTTCATTGAAATATCATAACATAACAAAAAAACCCATCATAACAGCATTAAAAAGAGTAAGTAAACCTGGTTTGAGAATATATGCTACACGTAAAGAAATACCAAAAGTTTTAGGAGGAATAGGAATAGCTATAATATCAACATCAAAAGGCATAATGACAGATAAACAAGCAAGGCAAATAGGCATAGGTGGTGAAATACTATGCTACATTTGGTAACGAAAATTAGTAAAAACAATACAAGCAATATGTCAAGAATAGGTAAAAAAGAAATTAGCATACCATCAGGTACAACAGTAAAAATAGATAAATCAGAAATTGAAGTAAAAGGGAAAAAAGGAGAACTAAAATACAAAATACCGAATGAAATAGAAGCAAAACAAATAAACAATAAAATTATTATTCAGAAAAAAAATGTAAGCAAAGAAGCACAAGCATTACACGGCTTATCAAGAAGCATTATAAGTAATATGGTAGTGGGAGTTTCTGAAGGCTTTGAAAAAAAATTGGTTATACAAGGTGTTGGCTACAGATCACAAATGAATGGAAAAACATTAATAGTCAATGTAGGATACAGTCATCCAGTAGAAATTAATCCACCCAATGAAATTAATATAAAAGTAGAAAACAATACAAACATTACTGTATCAGGTATCAGTAAAGAAGAAGTTGGTCAAACTGCTGCTACTATTAGGTCCATTAGACCTCCAGAACCTTATAAGGGTAAAGGAATAAGATATGAAAATGAAATAGTAAGAAGAAAAGTTGGCAAAGCAGGCAAATAACAAAAAAAAAACAAAGTATATAACTGTAATGAAAAACACAAAATTCAGACTTTATATTTTTAAGTCAAACAAACATATATATGCAAACCTGATAGATGATAGAAAAAAAAAGATTATTACTAGTAGCTCTACAATATCAAAAGATACTAAACAGGAATCAAAATCCATTAAGAATTGTAGCACAGCCAAAATCGTGGGTAAAAATATAGGAATAAAAATAAAAAAACTTGGTATCACAGAAATAACTTTTGATAGAGGTAAAAATATATACCACGGCCAAGTGAAAGCTTTAGCTGAAGGGACTAGAGAACAAGGAATAATTTTTTAAAATAACAACAGATATGAAGAAAAAAAGTACAAAAAATAAAGAAGAAAAAAATTGGGAAGAAAAAGTTGTACAAGTAAAAAGAGTAACAAAAGTAGTAAAAGGAGGAAAAAAGCTAAGCTTCAGAGCCGTTTTGGTTATTGGAAATGATAACGGAGAAATAGGAGTAGGAGTAGGTAAAGCAAACGATGTAATAGGAGCAGTGAAAAAAGGAGTAGCAGATGCAAAGAAACACATAATAACTATACCATTAACAAAATACCTATCTATACCTCATCCTACTATAGGCGTAGCTGGAGCAGCAAAAATTATGCTGAGGCCTTCGGCAACTGGATCTGGGGTAATTGCTGGAGGCTCTACAAGAACAGTTCTTGAATTAGCAGGAATTAAAAATATATTAGCGAAACAGCTTGGATCAAATAATAGCTTGAACAACGCCAGAGCTGTATTAAATGCATTGGGAAACCTAAAAACATTTGAAAAAACAGCACGAGATAGAAACATAGAAATAAACAAACTATATTAGTTATATGAATAAAAAAAAAACACTTACGCAAAGGATTCTAATAACCCTAACAATCTTGTTTTTTTCAAGAATAGGAATGTTTATACCTATTCCAGGGATTAATCAAACAGAAGTAACTGAAAGTTTAAACCAAAATACTATAATCAATTTTTTAAATATTTTTTCAGGTGGAGGATTTACTACAATAGGTATATTTAGCCTAGGAATTATACCATATATAAACTCATCAATAATAACCCAATTATTAATAAAAATTATACCTACACTAGAAGAAATACAAAAAAATGAAGGAGAAGCAGGCAAACAGAAACTTAATAACATTACTAGGTATCTAACCTTACTATGGGGCATCATACAAAGTATTTCGATAGCTCTTTGGATTAAGCCATATACTTTTAACTGGAACTTCAACTTTTTATTTGATTCAATAATTACACTGACTACTGGATCAATGATAATAATGTGGTTTGCAGAAATAATTACAGAGTACGGAATAGGAAATGGAGCATCTATTTTAATATTCCAGAACATCATATCTAATATACCTAAAAACATCAATAACTATAAAGTTCATAACATTAACAATATCAACACTACACTACTTATAGCAACAGCGTGTATTGTTATTTTAGTTATCAATATCTTAATACAAGATAGCAAAAGGAAGATTGAAATAGTATCGTCAAAACAACTTGGATACAACAACAAATTAATTACTCAAAATTATATTCCAGTAAAACTAAATCAAGGAGGAGTAATGCCTATTATATTTGCGTCTGCGGCAATAGCTTTACCTCAATATACTATAACAAATATAGTTGGTACAAACTCTCTTATTTATCTTATAATATCGAATAATTTTATATATGGAACTATTTACTTGATTCTAATAATAACTTTTAGCTATTTTTATTCATCTATTATATTAAGTACAAATGACATGGCAGAAAACTTACAGAAGGTAGGAGCAAGCATACCAAGTATAAGGCCAGGAAATGAAACTATTAACTATTTAAGAAATATTATAAATAAATTAACATTTATAGGATCAATATTCTTATTCATTATAGCACAATTTCCTCTAATAGCAGCAAAAATAAGTCAGGTAAATATATTACAAGGTCTAGGAACTACATCATTATTAATACTAGTAGGTGTTGCGATAGACACTGCAAAACAAATACAAACGTATATAATTTCAGAACAATATGATAATATTATGGAATAGGAAAGAATATACAAATTATAGAAATAACCAACATGAAAGTAAGACCATCTGTAAAAAAAATGTGCGAGAAGTGTCGTGTAATTCGCAGACATAGAAAAATAATGATTATATGTGAGAATCCTAAACACAAACAAAAACAAGGATAGATTTTATTATATACTCATAAGGCAATAAGAAATGGCTAGAATTGAAGGAGTTGATCTTCCAAAAAACAAGAGAATTGAAATTGGCTTAACATACATATATGGTATTGGTGTATCACGGTCACAAAAACTTTTACAAAAAATTAAACTAGATAAAAACATTAGAGTTAAAGAATTAAGTGATGAACAAATTATTGCAATCAGAAACATATTAACAAAAGAGTACGAACTCGAAGGCAACCTTAAAAGAACAGAAAATATGAATATCAAAAGACTAATGGAAATAGGAGCTTATAGAGGCAGAAGACATAGATTAAACTTACCTTCAAGAGGACAACGAACAAGAACAAATGCTAGAACTGGAAGAGGAATAAAGAAAACTATTGCAGGCAAGAAAAAAGCACCAAGAAAATAAAACCAAACTTTAATAAATAGATATTCATTAAATCAATGGCTAGACAAACAAAAAAGAACCAAAACAAAAAAAAAAGAAACAGTATTAATGGGATTACACACATTCAATCAACTTTCAATAATACTATAATAACTATTACAGATTTACAGGGAGAAACAATCACTTGGTCTTCAGCTGGATCTAGTGGATTCAAAGGCGCCAAGAAAAGCACGCCTTTTGCAGCACAAACTGCTGCTGAAAAAGTAGCGAAAATTGCCATCGATCATGGGATGAAACAAACTGAAATACTTGTAAATGGACCGGGAGCTGGTAGAGAAACAGCAATTAGAGCAATACAAGCCGCTGGTATTGAAATTACATTAATTAAAGATATTACACCTATACCACACAATGGCTGTAGACCACCAAAAAAACGCAGAGTATAAAACATCAAATAGTGATTTAGAAATCTAAAATAAAAAACAATGACTCATTTTCAAATAGAATGCATAGAGTCGAAAATAAAAAGTGCGCGAGAACAATATGGATATTTTGTATTAGAACCACTACAGCAAGGACAAGGTATAACAATAGGAAACTCTTTAAGAAGGACAGTCTTATCTGAGCTAAAAGGTGCAGCAATAGTTGCTGTAAGGATAGCAGGTATTAATCATGAATTTTCTACAATTACTGGAGTTAGAGAAGATGTTTTAGAAATTATATTAAATTTAAAAGAAGTAGTGCTTAAAAGCTACAGCAAAGAAACTCAAATAGGTAGAATAAAAATACAGGGACCAGCAGTAATAACAACAGGACTATTAGATGTTCCTCCAGAAGTTGAAATTGTTGATCCTAAACAATACATCGCAACTATATGTAGTAATACTATCTTTGAAATGGAATTCAAAATAGAACAAGGATATGGATATAGATTAGTCGATAAAGGTGTAGATGACAAGTCAATTGATTTTTTACAAATTGATGCAATTTTCATGCCAACTAAAAAGTTTAACTATAATATAGAAGAAAAAAAAATTAGCTTAAGTAATATACAAGAAAGATTATTCTTAGAAGTTTGGACAAATGGAAGCATTTCACCTCAGGAAGCAATCAGTCAAGGAGCAAGCATCTTAACTCAATTATTTCATCCATTAACAAATATTAACTTTAAATCAAAAAAAGAAATTAATATTAATACAGAAAAGCAGATTCATCAAATCTTAATAGAAGAACTACAACTTTCTGTTAGAGCATATAATTGCTTAAAAAGAGCTCAAATTCATTCCATAGAAGATTTACTTAATTATTCACAGGAAGAACTTTTAGAAATAAAGAATTTTGGCCAAAAATCAGCAGAAGAAGTAATAGAAGCACTAAGCAATAAATTAGATATCCAATTAGAGAAAGAAAAAGTATAAATTAAAGACTTGAAAAACTCCTTTATAAAAAAGATAATTGATGATTATTAATAAAAACAGAACAATAACAAAAAGCTTAGAAAAAAATAATAATTGGTATATCATTAACGCAGCAGACTACACACTAGGAAGGCTTGCTAGTAAGGTAGCATATGTACTAAAAAATAAGAATGAAGTAAAATATCTACCATATAAAACAGATAATCAAAAGATCATTATCATTAATTCTAAGAAAATCAAAGTTACAGGAAAAAAAAAGCAGCAAAAAACCTATAAAAGACACTCTGGAAGACCTGGAGGTTTAAAAATAGAAACATTTGAAGAACTACAAAAAAGAATACCAAACAAAATAATAGAAAAAGCACTAAAAGGAATGTTACCCAAGAATCACTTAGGCAACAAACTCTTTAAAAAAGTGAAAATTTATTCAAGTGATCAACATCCATACGAGTCTAAAAAACCTGTACAACTAAATATCAATTAAAATCACTTCAATATTATGCTAAATTTATATCATAACAAAGCAATATATTCTGGAACAGGAAGAAGAAAAACATCTGTTGCACGTGTCAATCTTGTTCCTGGATCTGGAAAGCTTATAATCAATGGATTACCTGGAGAATCATACTTACAATTTAGCCCCAACTACTTAAGAGTATCTTGCTCACCATTAAATTTGTTAGGATTAGATAAAGAGTATGATATATACGTAAAAACAAGAGGGGGTGGACTTACTGGGCAAGCAGATGCAATAAGACTAGGACTAGCTAGAGCATTATGTACTATTAACTCAGATAATCGAATCATGTTAAAGTCAGAAGGGCTACTAAGAAGGGATGCAAGAAGTAAAGAAAGAAAGAAATATGGACTAAGAAAAGCAAGAAAAGCACCGCAATATTCAAAAAGATAACCTTTATATACGTCTAAAAATTTTATTCATAACTAACAATTACATATGACAAGGAAAAATATACATCCAGAATGGAATGAATCTTCAAAAGTATATTGTGACGGAAAACATATCATGACAGTCGGATCAACAAAAAAAGAACTTCACATAGATATATGGTCTGGCAATCATCCTTTTTTCACAGGTTCTCAAAGAATTATAGATACTGAAGGTAGAGTTGAGAAATTCATGAAGAAGTATAAGCTAAAATAAATTACAAAGAATGTATTATAAATTGTAATATATGCTAGAATTACTTGCATACATTAGTCAAATTTGACAGCAAATAATAGAATTAATATAATCTAATAGAAGGCTCTTGCCTAAATGAATAGATAAAAAGAAATGCCAACAATTCAACAATTAGTAAGATCAGAACGAAAAAAGTATGAGAAAAAAACAAAATCTCCAGCACTAAAAGCATGTCCACAAAGACGAGGAGTATGTACCAGAGTCTATACGACAACACCGAAAAAGCCTAACTCCGCACTACGCAAAGTCGCAAGAGTAAGATTGACTTCTGGCTTTGAAGTAACAGCTTATATCCCTGGGATAGGACATAATATTCAAGAACATTCTGTAGTACTTATACGGGGAGGTAGAGTTAAAGATTTACCAGGCGTTAGATACCATGTAGTAAGAGGTACATTAGATTCTGCAGGAGTAAAAGACAGAAACAATAGCAGGTCAAAGTATGGAACAAAAAAACAGAAAAAATAATCAATAATGTCGAGACGCAACACAGCAAAAAAAAGAAAGATTACTCCAGATCCTATATATAAAAGTAAACTTATTAGTATGTTAACTGTACGTATACTAAAAGACGGAAAAAAAGCCATTGCACAAAAACTAATATATCAAGCAATGGATATCATAGAAAACAAAACAAAAAAAAATGCTCTAGAAATTTTAGAAAAAGCTATCAGAAATGCAACTCCTTTAGTTGAAGTAAAAGCAAGAAGGATAGGAGGGTCTACATACCAAGTACCCATGGAAGTAAGAGCATACAGAGGTACGAACTTAGCATTAAGATGGATCACAAAGTTTGCAAAACAAAGAGCCGGGAAAAGCATGACGATAAAACTAGCCAATGAGATTATCGATGCATCAAACGAAAATGGTAACACAATAAGAAAAAGAGAAGAAACTCATAGAATGGCAGAAGCAAATAAAGCTTTTGCACATTACAGGTATTAAAAAAATATTTAATCAACTTTAATAGGAAAAACATATGGCACGCGAAAAATTTGAAAGAAAAAAACCACACGTGAATATAGGAACAATAGGTCACGTAGATCATGGTAAAACAACATTAACTGCAGCTATATCAGCAACATTAGCCGCAGCAAATCAAGGGCAAGCTAAAAAATTCGATGAAATAGATGCAGCACCAGAAGAAAAAGAAAGGGGTATTACTATTAATACAGCGCACATAGAATATGAAACAGAAAACAGACATTATGCACATGTAGACTGCCCTGGACATGCTGATTATGTAAAAAACATGATTACAGGTGCTGCTCAAATGGATGGAGCTATACTAGTTGTATCAGCAGTAGACGGAGCGATGCCTCAAACAAGAGAACATATTCTATTAGCAAAGCAAGTAGGTGTACCGAATATAGTAGTCTTTCTCAATAAACAAGATCAAGTAGAAGATGAAGAACTAAGCGAACTAGTAGAATTAGAAGTACGAGAATTACTTGAAAAATATGATTTCCCAGGGGATGATATACCATTTGTTGCTGGATCAGCATTATTAGCATTAGAAACAGTAACAGAAAATGGTGAAACAAAACGAGGGGATAATGAATGGGTTGATAAAATTCACTCACTTATGGATGCTGTAGATTCATACATACCAACACCACAAAGAGACACTGAAAAAACATTTTTAATGGCGGTAGAAGATGTTTTTTCAATAACAGGCAGAGGAACAGTAGCAACAGGGAGAATAGAAAGAGGAATAATTAAAGTTGGAGATACAATTGAAATAGTTGGCTTACAAGAAACAAAAACAACTACTATAACTGGACTAGAAATGTTCCAGAAAACTCTAGACGAAGGAATGGCTGGCGACAATATTGGAATTCTTTTAAGAGGTGTGCAGAAACTAGACATACAAAGAGGAATGGTACTAGCTCAACCAGGAACTATTACTCCTCACACACAATTCGAAGCAGAAGTTTACATACTAACAAAAGAGGAAGGCGGAAGACATACACCTTTCTTTTCTGGTTATAGACCACAGTTTTACGTAAGAACAACAGATGTTACAGGAACTATCAATAAATTCACAGCAGATGACGGGTCAACTGCTGAAATGGTTATGCCTGGTGATAGAATTAAAATGAGTGCAGAACTTATACATCCAATAGCAATTGAACAAGGAATGAGATTCGCAATTAGAGAAGGTGGAAGAACTGTAGGAGCTGGAGTAGTTTCAAAAATATTGAAATAAATCTAAATAAAAAAATAATCTCATGAAAAAAAAAGTTCGCATAAAACTAAAAACATATGACACAAAACTACTAAACATATCATGTGAAAGCATAATGGAAAGCGTTAATCGAACAGAAGCACATGCAGTAGGACCTATATCAATGCCAACAAAGCGTAGAATATACTGTGTATTGAGATCTCCACATGTGGATAAAGACTCAAGAGAGCACTTTGAAATTAGAACTCATGCTAAATTGATTGATATATACCAACCATCGACTCAAACAATTGACGCACTAATGAAACTAAGTATACCAGCAGGTGTAGATGTTGAAGTAAGAATATAAAAAATACATTAGTCAGTTTGACAAAAATCGAAAAGCTAATTTTTGTCAAACTTGACAAGCTAATAAATTTTTTATTTATTCACCATACATTTCATTTTCCTGATTAGTTTTAATAACACAATCACTTGTAGGGAAAGCAACACAAGTCAATATATAACCTGAGTTAATCTGGTCATCATCCAGAAAAGATTGATCATCTTGATTAACAGATCCTTCCACTAGAAGCCCAGCGCAACTTGAACAAGCACCAGCACGACAAGAATAAGGTAACTCTAAACCTTCTTCTTCAGCTACATCAAGTATAAGTGCATCATCAGAACAAACAAATTCTTTTTCTTCATTATCTTCAAGCATTAATTTAACGTTATAATCAGCCATATTTTACTTTACCTATTTCATTAATAAAAATCAATTTTAGACCCCAAAATAATATATATACAAACCGTATGATATATGAAAATAAAGTCACAAACTAAATATATTTAATCATAACATAACCTAAAATAATAAAAAAGAAATTAAAATATAAGATATTACTTATCCAACATCAAAAGAATAAAAAAATAGGAAAAATTAAGAAGTTTACAAATAAATTCATATGATTAACATACTTTTTAGAAGAAAGCAAAATAATGACAATAAAAAATAACAAATTCACTCCGAAAGAAAAAATCATATCCCAAAAACAAAATAAGACAATATACAGAGAAACAAAAGAAATTGTAAAAAGATTATTCACTCAAACAACTAGACGTCCCTCTACCTTACTCATTAATGTAATTCAACCCATTTTGTGGCTATTTATGTTTGGAGCACTATTTCAAAACGCACCAATATACTTGTTTGAAGAATATAAATTAGAATATAAAGGATTTTTAAACTCCGGGATATTAGTTTTCACCGCATTTAGTAATTCTATTAATGCGGGACTCACAATAATATTTGATCGTGAATTTGGATTCCTAAATAGAATTTTAATATCACCCATTAAGAATAAAAACTCTTTAATCTATGCCTGCTTATTGCATACTTGGGTTATTACGACAATACAAATTTTATGCATTGGAGGAATTAATTTAATAGTAAAACAAGATATAGCTAATATAATATTAGAGTTAAAGAATACAATTACAACATTATTAGTCATATCTACTATAATAATCACTATAGCAAACATAAGTATATATAGCGCTTTTATATTGCCGGGTCATATAGAATTTATAGGATTAACAACACTATTTTCAAATTTACCTACACTATTTACAAGTACAGCACTAGCACCATTATCATTCATGCCTAATTGGCTACAATTTATTTGCTGCATTAATCCCTTAACCTATGCAATAGAAATTATCAGACAAACTACTTTATGTGAATTGTTTACATTTGAACAAAATATAATTCAAACTGAATGGATAGCAATAAGTAAACAGCAAAGTTTAATAATATTAATCTTTATCACACTAACAAGTTTTACATTAGTTCAGAATATCATTAAGTATAAATATGATAAAACTTAACCAGAGCTCAAAAGAAATGTTATAATACTTATAAGATGATATAAAAAATGTAAGAAAAGCAAAAAAAATTAAAACAAACACTCGAGGAGTGATATCTAAATATGGCACTACCATGGTATCGCGTACATACAGTAGTTTTAAATGATCCAGGAAGATTAATCTCTGTTCACTTAATGCATACTGCATTAGTAGCTGGATGGGCAGGCTCAATGGCACTATACGAACTAGCAGTTTTCGACCCTTCAGACCCTGTACTGAATCCTATGTGGAGACAGGGTATGTTTGTAATGCCATTTATGACAAGAATTGGTGTAACAGACTCTTGGGGAGGGTGGAGTGTAACTGGAGAAAGTGTATCAAATCCTGGATTATGGAGCTTTGAAGGTGTAGCAATAACACATATCGTACTATCTGGAATGTTGTTTCTAGCATCTATATGGCATTGGGTATATTGGGATTTAGAACTTTTTAGAGACCCTAGAACAGGAGAACCAGCGCTAGATTTACCAAAAATATTTGGAATACATTTACTATTATCTAGCTTACTATGCTTTGGTTTTGGTGCATTTCATACAACAGGACTATTCGGTCCTGGAATATGGATATCAGATGGATACGGTATAACAGGTAAAGTACAACCAGTAGCACCAGCATGGGGACCAGACGGATTTAATCCTTTTAACCCAAGCGGTATAGCATCCCACCACATAGCAGCAGGTACAGTAGGTATACTAGCAGGTCTTTTCCATCTTACAGTAAGACCACCTCAAAGGCTATATAGAGCGCTCCGAATGGGTAATATAGAAACTGTATTATCAAGTAGCATATCTGCTGTCTTTTTTAGTGCATTTGTAACTTGCGGAACAATGTGGTATGGCTCTGCTACAACACCTATAGAACTTTTTGGACCAACAAGATATCAATGGGATAGTGGATATTTTCAGCAAGAAATTGAGAGAAGAGTAGAAAACTCACTAAACGAAGGTTCAACTCCAGAAGAAGCATGGTCTAAGATTCCAGATAAATTAGCATTTTACGATTACATAGGAAATAATCCAGCAAAAGGAGGGCTATTTAGAGCTGGTCCTATGGATAAAGGTGATGGCATTGCAGAAGCATGGCTAGGTCACCCTATTTTTCAAGACAAAGAAGGTAGAGAATTAGCAGTTAGAAGAATGCCAGCATTCTTCGAAACATTCCCAGTGATATTAGTAGATAAAGATGGCATAATTAGAGCAGATATACCATTCAGAAGAGCAGAATCCAAATATAGTATAGAACAAGTTGGAGTTAGCGTAAATTTTTATGGTGGAAAATTAAATGGAAAATCATTTAGCGATGCACCAAGTGTAAAAAAATACGCAAGAAAAGCACAACTAGGAGAAGTGTTTGAATTTGATAGAACAACTTTAGAATCAGACGGAGTATTTCGTAGTAGTCCAAGAGGATGGTTTACATTTGGACATGCTAACTTTGCATTAATATTTTTCTTTGGTCATCTATGGCATGGATCTAGAACAATTTTCAGAGATGTATTTGCTGGTATAGGTGCAGAAGTAACAGAACAAGTAGAATTTGGTGCTTTCCAAAAACTTGGTGACAGAAGTAGTAAGAAACAGGGAGCAGTATAAAACAAGAATATGACAAAAATATCATATTCAGAATTTGTAAATTCTTATATTTAAGAGGGTGAAAAAATGGAAGCATTAGTATATGTATTTCTATTAGTTGGAACATTAATGGTGATCTTTTTTGCAATCTTTTTTAGAGATCCACCAAGAATAGCAAAATAAAAATTAAACAAGTTAAATAATGGCAAAAGAATAAATAGATAAAAAAAAATTTCATCTATTTTATTACTTATCAAAATTAATATTATTGAATATTACTCTTCATGCTCCTCAAAAGGATCCCTAAGATTTTTTGACATGGGACCAAAGGACGTATATATAGAGTAGCCAGTAACACCAAATAATAAACTTAAAATAAAAATGCTAAGAACTGTTGCAGTTTCCATAATTTAAAATAAAATAAAATTAAGTTATTTTTATAATGTTATTATAAATAGTATAAGATAAACAAATGAAATAATCATGGCTTTAAGAACTAGACTCGGAGAAATATTAAGACCACTAAATTCTGAATACGGCAAAGTTGCACCAGGTTGGGGTACAACCCCAATAATGGCAATCTTCATGTTGCTATTTTTCCTATTTTTACTGATCATTTTACAAATATACAATTCATCTTTAATTCTAGAGAATGTAGACGTTGATTGGGCAAGCTTAGGGAGCTAAAATTTATAGACAAGCATTATTTAAAATCATCAAATTTGTTGTTTAATGCTTGTCTATAAAATTTTAATAAAAAATCATTAAATTTCTACTAATTCAGACTGGGCAAAACTATTAGTATTTACACCACTATACGTAGTTTTTACAAATCTAACTAAAACTGGGTATCTAACACCTTTGTCAACTTTAACAACAGTACCAACATCATGGAACCAGTAAGATTCTTTTCTTAAAATTTTAACCTTAGAGCCTTTATTCATTATGTAACCTTCAAAGAAATAAATAAAATATTAATTATAAACATATATTAATTGAAAGATAAAAATAGTGATAAAAAGTATTAACTTTAATAAACCTTAAACAAAGTTAAAAATATAGTTGCCTATAGAAAACTAAAGATGTTACATTCATATAAAAAAGGAAAAGCAATTAATAATAAAGGTAAAAACTATGAAATTCTCATGGAAAAATATACTACTATGGTCATTACCTATACTAGTAATATCTTTTTTTCTCTGGCAAGGTGTATTCGGACCTATAAACACTGAAAACAATAACAGCATAGCAAATTCTAGAATGACTTATGGTAGATTTTTAGAATACATAGATATGGGATGGGTTAAAAAAGTAGACATATATGAAAATGGACACACAGCAATAATAGAAGCAATTGGACCAGAACTTGGTAATAGAATACAAAAAATCAGAGTTGAATTACCAGCAAATGCAACAGAACTTGTTGTCAAGCTGAAAGATAATAACATTGATCTAGATGCACATCCTACAAAAAATAATAATGCTTTATGGACACTAATTGGAAATCTATTTTTTCCACTTCTACTAATAGGTAGTTTAGCTATTTTCTTCAGAAGATCTAGCAATAATACAAGTGGTCCAGGACAAGCCATGTCATTTGGGAAGTCAAAAGCACTTTTTCAAATAGAGGCAAAAACAGGAATCGTTTTTGAAGATGTAGCAGGTATAGATGAAGCAAAAGAAGAATTTGAAGAAATAGTAACATTTCTAAAAAAACCAGAATATTTCACAGCAGTTGGTGCAAAAATACCTAAAGGTGTCTTGTTAGTAGGACCACCAGGTACAGGAAAAACTTTATTAGCAAAAGCTATAGCAGGAGAAGCAAATGTACCATTTTTTAGTATATCTGGATCAGAATTTGTAGAAATGTTTGTTGGAGTTGGCGCATCAAGAGTAAGAGACTTATTTAAAAAAGCTAAAGAAAATGCACCATGTATAGTCTTCATAGATGAAATAGATGCAGTAGGCAGACAAAGAGGAACGGGTATAGGTGGAGGCAATGATGAACGAGAACAAACATTAAATCAATTACTAACAGAAATGGATGGCTTTGAAGGGAATACAGGGATTATTGTTGTAGCAGCAACGAATAGAGCAGACATATTAGATTCTGCACTATTAAGACCTGGAAGATTTGATCGGCAAGTTAACGTTAGCATGCCTGACTTCAAAGGGCGTTTAGAGATTTTAAATGTACACGCCAAAAACAAAAAAATTGATCCGAATGTATCTTTATCAATTATAGCAAGACGTACACCAGGATTTTCAGGTGCAGACTTAGCTAATTTACTAAACGAAGCAGCTATACTAACAGCAAGAGAAAGAAAAAATCAAATTACATTAGTAGAAATAGACAAAGCTATAGATAGAATAATAGCAGGCATGGAAGGAACACCACTAATAGATAGTAAAAGTAAAAGACTAATAGCATACCATGAAGTAGGGCATGCGATAGTAGGAACTTTGCTAGAAGATCATGAAAATGTACAAAAAGTTACACTAATTCCTAGAGGACAAGCTAGAGGCTTAACATGGTTTACTCCATCAGAAGATCAAAGCTTAATTTCTAGATCTCAAATCAAATCACGAATAATGGGAGCACTAGGTGGAAGAGCAGCAGAAGAAATTGTATTTGGCGAGTCAGAAATTACTACAGGAGCCAGTAACGATTTACAGCAAGTCACATCAATGGCAAGACAAATGGTAACAAGATTTGGAATGTCTAACATTGGTCCACTTTCCTTGGAAAGCGAAGACTCCAATCCATTCTTAGGAAGAAGCATGGGAAATAGCAATGATTACTCTGATGAAATAGCAATAAAAATAGATAAACAAATACAGTCCATAGTGAAAGAATGTCATAAAAATACGAGAGAGATAATTAAGAATAATCGTGTAATAATCGATAAGCTAGTCGACATATTAATAGAAAAAGAAACTATAAACGGAGATGAATTTAGAAAAATCATTAAACATTATACAGAAATCCCAGAAAAGATAAAATAGGTTATACAAGGACGAGACTGACGGGATTCGAACCCGCAACTTCCGCCGTGACAGGGCGGTGCTCTAACCAATTGAACTACAGTCCCTAGAAATATAGTATATAGTAAAATAATAGATATATGGTTGTCAAATAATTAGATAAGGAGAAGAAGGGATTCGAACCCTCGGTATAATTAATATTATACAACAGATTAGCAATCTGCCGCTTTCAACCACTCAGCCACTTCTCCTACTAGTAAATTTTTGTATAAAACAATTTGGCTCAGGCGGGACTTGAACCTGCGACCTTGGGCTTATGAGTCCCCTGCTCTAACCAACTGAGCTACTGAGCCTTAACTGCTTATACTGAAATATAACATGTACAAATAAAATAAACAAATAAAGTAATATTTATAAAACTACCATAGAGCCTACTCTTTTATAACTAAATAACTCATATAGCAACGAGTGCTTTAAAGTACCATCTATAATATGGGCTGACTTTACATTATTTTTAACAGCATTTACACAGGAATCTAATTTCGGAATCATACCACCACTAATATTACCATCTATTTTCAATCTGTCTATTTGATCTATGTTTATTTTTTTTATCAGAGTATTCGGATTAGTAATATCCATAAGAATACCTGGAGTATCTGTGACTAATATATACTTATCAGCATTTATAGCTACTGCAAGAGAACTAGCAAATGTATCTGCATTAATATTATAAGTTTCTCCATTTTCACCAAGCCCAAGACTAGATATAATAGGTAAAAAACCATCTTTAAGCAATGTATGTATAATTTGAGGATTTACATTATCAATTTGACCTGTCAAATTAGTAGTTGTTTGGGAAATAGATGATGCAATAACTAAATTACCATCTTTACCTGAAATACCAGTAGCAGATATATCATTTTTACTAAATAATGATACAAGCTTTTTATTAATTTTGCCACTTAAAACCATTTCAATAACTTCTATAGATGCAGAATCTGTCATGCGTAAACCATCTTGAAAACAAATATCAATATTTAACTTCTCTAACCAAGTATCAATAATATGACCACCACCATGAACTAAAACAATATTAACACCTAATGAATATAACAAAGAGATATCTTGTATTAAATTATACTGAAAAGTCTCATTTTTCATTGCTGAACCACCATACTTAATTATAAAAGTAGAACCAACATAATTTTTGATTAAAGAAGTAGCCTCAGAAGAAAAATAAAAAGTATTATCTGACATAGTATTTGACATTTATATTATGATTTATTATTAATAAATTATTATACAAAAATTCAACAAATAATAAAGTGAAGGAATATGTCAAATTTTTGGATAAATTTATATAAGTTTCCAAGATTTTTAATTGGCGTAATGGTAGGGTTTTTCTTGACAACTTTTCAACCAATTTTTAAGTTATTAAATGATAAAAATAAAATTAGCTTATTTACATTCATCATAGCTATATTAATAGGAATATGCTATAAAATTATAATAAAAATGTTAAATATTGAATAAAATTGAACATATATAATATATATAATACTATTTGTCTTTGGAGGTTTTATGTGTTCTCTCTCTTTTCATAGTGGTGCTTTCTCTTTAATTGATACTCTTGTTCGTAATGGTGCATACTATATTTTTGGTTATCCCGGTGGTGCTATATTACCTATATATGATGAGTTATTTCAATGGGAACAAAGAAATTTAATTAAACATATTTTATGTAGACATGAACAAGGTGCTATTCATGCTGCTGATGGTTATGCTAGATCTTCTGGTAAAGTTGGTATTTGTTTTGCTACCTCTGGTCCTGGTGCTACTAATCTTGTTACTGGTATTGCTACTGCTCAAATGGATTCTGTTCCTATTTTAGTAATAACTGGTCAAGTAGCACGTCCTTTTATTGGTACTGACGCTTTTCAAGAGGTTGATATTTTCGGTATCACTTTACCTATTGTAAAACATTCTTATGTTGTTAGGGATCCAAGAGATATGAGTCGTATTGTATCAGAAGCTTTTCTTATTGCATCAAATGGTAGACCTGGACCTGTATTGATTGATATTCCTAAAGATGTAGGTCTCGAGAAGTTTAGTTATAATTATATACCTCAGTCTAAGATAATATTACCTGGCTTCAAAATTATAAAAGATATCAAACAGAAACACTTTGAGAAATTCTTAGACTTAATTAAGGAATCTAGTCAACCTTTATTATATGTTGGTGGTGGCTCTATTATTTCTGGTGCATCTCAGATTATTCTTAAAATAGCTGAAAAATTTCAAATACCTATTACAACTACTTTAATGGGAAAAGGAATAGTAAGAGCTGATCATAGTTTATATTTAGGTATGTTAGGCATGCATGGTACGGCCTATGCTAATTTTGCTGTTAGTGAGTGTGATTTGCTGATTGCTTTAGGAGCACGTTTTGATGATCGAGTAACAGGAAAACTGGATGAATTTGCTTGTAATGCTAAGGTTGTACATATTGATTTAGATGCAGCAGAATTAGGTAAGAATCGTATACCACAAGTTGCAATCGTTGGAGATGTAAAGAGTGTTTTAGAAAGCTTTTTTTCTTATTGTCTAAGCAATAAGAAAAAGCAATTTAATATACAATCTACTATTTCTTGGAGACAAAGAATATTTGCTTGGAAAAAACAATATCCTTTACTTGTACCTAGAAATGCTCATTTTCTTTCAGCTCAGGAGATTTTAAGTTATATTTCCGAATTACAGCCAGATGCTTATTACACTACTGATGTAGGTCAGCATCAAATGTGGGCTGCTCAATTTTTAGATGTTTTACCTCGGCATTGGATGTCTAGTTCTGGACTAGGTACTATGGGTTATGGTTTACCTGCTGCTGTTGGTGCTCAGTTTGCTTATTTAAATAAGCAAGTAATTTGTATTAGTGGAGATGCTAGTTTTCAAATGAATATACAAGAGTTAGGAACGATCTCACAATATAACCTGCCAATAAAAATTGTTATTATCAATAATAAATGGCAAGGTATGGTTAGGCAATGGCAACAAGCTTTTTATGGTGAGCGCTATTCACACTCTAGTATGGCAAAAGGTGCACCTGATTTAGTGAAGCTTGCAGAATCTTTTAATATATTAGGCTTAGAGGTTAGTTCTAGATATAATATGCGAGAAGTTATTAATTCTTTCTGTCTTCATGACGGACCAGCTCTTTTGAATTGTAATGTTAAGGAAACAGAGAATTGTTATCCAATGGTTGCTCCTGGTAAAAGTAATGCGCAGATGATTGGTTTAGATAGAACTAAAGTTATTTAGTTCTCGTTGTTAAAGTTCAAGTTGCTGTTGAAAATTCATGTATATTATTTTAATTGGGCCGGATTGGATTTGAACCAATGTAGGCTTAGCCAGCGGATTTACAGTCCGCCCCCATTAACCACTCGGGCACCGACCCATGTTCTAATTAATTAATTGATCTTTTTTATCTAGTTACTGGAACAGTATATTAAAGTTTAGTTGAAAAATCAATTCTATTTTTATAATGTTTATATTTTTTATTCTATGTCTTACTTATATTTTTGCTTTAGTCTAGTCGCTTTACCAGATCTTGAGCGTAGGTAGTATAATTTAGCTCTTCGCACTTTTGCTTTTTTTAGAATATTGATTTTTATTATTTGTGGAGAGTGTATTGGGTATATTTTTTCAACACCAATATTTTGTATTATTTTACGTATTGTAATTGTTTTATTAATTCCTGAATTTTTTTTTGCAATCACTACACCTTCTGATATTTGTATCCTTTCTTTATTACCTTCTTGAATAGTTTTTTCTATTTTAATTGTATCTCCTATCTCTATATTTGGTATGTCATTTTTTAGGTATTTGACTTCAATAGCGGTAGTAATATTTGATATATTGTTTATTTTGTTGATCATATTCTTTATTTTTTTTATATTTCGCTATATTTTATTTGAAAACTTTTATATTAGTCAACTATATTTATATCTTATATTGCTAAAAAGTTCCATTTTCCATTTTATTGTGTTATAATTCTCTATTATCAAGGGTAATTCATTTTTTCTGTTTTTAAAATTTATATGTTTGAACGCTTTACTGAGAAAGCTATTAAAGTAATTATGTTAGCGCAGGAGGAAGCGAGAAGATTAGGTCATAATTTTGTTGGAACAGAACAAATATTATTAGGTCTAATTGGTGAGGGTACTGGTATTGCTGCCCAAGTTCTTAAAACTATGAACGTTAATCTCAAAGATGCTAGAATTGAGGTTGAAAAAATTATTGGTCGTGGTTCTGGGTTTGTTGCTGTTGAAATACCATTTACTCCTAGAGCTAAGCGCGTTTTAGAGTTGTCTTTAGAAGAGGCTAGACAATTAGGTCACAATTATATTGGAACAGAGCATCTGTTGATGGGTTTGGTTAGAGAAGGTGAAGGTGTCGCTGCACGTGTATTAGAAAATTTATCTGTTAATGTTGCTTCTATCAGAACTGAAGTAATTCAAATGCTTGGTGATAATACTGATGTTAATTCTAGTACATCAAATAACATGCAGACTAGAAGCAAGACACCAACATTAGAAGAATTTGGTTCTAATTTAACAGAATTAGCTATAGAAGGTGTTTTAGATCCTGTTGTAGGCAGACAAAAAGAAATCGAAAGAGTAATACAAATTCTAGGTCGCCGTACGAAGAATAATCCTGTATTAATTGGTGAACCTGGTGTAGGTAAAACTGCTATTGCAGAAGGCTTAGCTCAGAGAATTGCTAATAGAGATATTCCTTCTATTCTTGAGGATAAATTAGTTATTACTTTAGATGTTGGCCTACTTGTTGCTGGCACAAAGTATCGAGGTGAATTTGAAGAAAGACTTAAAAGAATAATGGATGAAATAAAATCTGCTAGTAATGTAATCCTAGTAATTGATGAAGTTCATACCTTAATTGGTGCTGGAGCAGCTGAAGGTGCTATTGATGCTGCTAATTTACTTAAACCAGCATTGGCTCGTGGAGAATTGCAGTGCATTGGTGCTACTACATTAGAAGAATACCGTAAGCATATTGAAAAAGATGCTGCTTTAGAACGCCGTTTTCAACCTGTTCTTGTTGGTGAACCTAGTGTTGAAGAAACAATTGAAATACTTTTTGGTTTGAGAGATCGTTATGAAAAGCATCATCAATTAAAAATGTCTGATGAAGCCTTGGCTGCTGCTGCTAAATATGCTAATCAATATATTTCTGATCGTTTCTTGCCTGATAAAGCTATTGATTTAATTGATGAAGCAGGTTCTAGAGTACGTTTATTAAATTCTCAGTTACCACCGGCAGCTAGAGAATTAGATAGAGAGTTAAGGTCTGTTTTAAAAACCAAAGATGAAGCTATTCGAGCTCAAAAATATGAAAAAGCTGAGCAATGTAGAGCACGTGAGATGGAAATTAAAGCTCAAATAGCAGCTATTGCACAAAGTAAAAATTCTGAGCCTGATTTGAAGTTAGAAGATCCAGTTGTGACAGAGGATGACATAGCTGAAATAGTTGCATTTTGGACAGGAATACCTGTTACAAAATTAACTAAGAGTGAATCTGAAAAATTAATGCATATGGAAGATACGTTACACGGCCGTATTATAGGTCAAGAAGAAGCAGTAGTAGCAGTCTCTAGAGCAATTCGTCGTGCCAGGGTTGGTCTTAAAAATCCTAATAGACCAATAGCAAGTTTTATTTTTTCAGGTCCTACTGGTGTAGGTAAAACTGAATTAACAAAAGCTTTAGCTTCTTATTTTTTTGGTGCACAAGAGGCAATGGTTAGACTTGATATGTCAGAATATATGGAACGTCACACAGTATCCAAATTAATTGGTTCACCTCCTGGTTATGTTGGATATAGTGAAGGAGGTTATTTAACTGAAGCTGTGAGAAAAAGACCTTATACTGTAATTTTGTTTGATGAAATAGAAAAAGCTCATCCAGATATTTTTAATTTATTATTGCAGATTTTAGAAGATGGTCGTTTAACTGATGCTAAAGGACGCACTATAGATTTTAAGAATACACTTTTAATAATGACTTCGAACATTGGTTCTAAAGTGATAGAGAAAGGTGGGGGTAGTTTAGGTTTTGAGTTAGGAGAATCCCAAGTAGATTCTCAGTACAATCGTATTAAGTCACTTGTAAATGAAGAATTAAAACAATATTTTAGGCCTGAGTTTTTAAATAGGTTAGATGAGATAATTGTTTTTAGACAGTTAACTAAAGAAGAGGTACGTGAAATAGCTGATTTAATGCTTAACGAGGTTTTTCAGAGGATTAAACAACAAGAGATAACTCTTAGTGTTACAGAGAGATTTAAGAATAAGCTTGTTGATGAGGGATATAATCCTAGTTATGGTGCACGTCCATTACGTCGTGCAGTTATGCGCTTATTAGAAGATAGTTTAGCAGAAGAAGTATTGTCTGGTAAAATAAAGGCAGGAGATAGTGCTGTAGTCGATGTTTCGGAAGATGGTTCTGTAAAAGTGTTGTTAGGTGATAAATTGATAGTATAAATCATTATCTTTGAATATAGTAAAAAATACGGATAGTTAGCCGTATTTTTTTTATTATATTTAAATGCCAGGAACCAGATTTGAACTGGTGACACGAGGATTTTCAGTCCACTGCTCTACCAACTGAGCTATCCCGGCCCTAATAATTATATTATATTTCATATATCTTGCCAAATTAATTAAATTTCTTTTATATCTCTAAAAGTATTAGTGATTGTTTCAAAGTATAATTTCAAGTCTCCTATCCCTCCGTTACGATTTTTTGATATTTTTAAGTCTATTATTTTTGTTTCTTGGTTCTCTTGTGTATACTCTTTGTTTTCTATCTTGTATAGTATTATAATTACATCTGCATCTTGTTCAATAGAGTTATGAAGAATAATGTTTTCTGAAATGAAGTTAAAATATTTTTGATTGTTCAAATCATAAATTTTTAAATAATGTAAGAATGATATATAGTTAGTATATTCTTTCTGTATTACTTCTTTCATTTTTCTTTCTAATTTACTTATAGTGTTCATAGAAATTATTTGGTTTAGTTTTATCCAGAAATTATTATTTAATAATATATGGTTATTAGTTAAACCTAAATATTTTTTATTATGTAAATAGCTAAATATATATTTTTGAAAGATCTTTAAATTATTGCCACACTTTGTGTGCTGTATCTGCCTTTTGTACTTTATGTTAGTTTGTTCCAGGTAATCTGATTTCGTATTTAAGTTGCTAAAGTAATTAATGCATCCGCTTTCTTTTAAATCTGATAATACTGGTGCTTTGTCACTTCTACTTTCTATATTTCTGTTAAGTTGTGATATTGTTATTACAGGAATGTCTAAGTGTTGTGCTAGTAGCTTTAATCTTCTAGTTATATATCCTATTTCTTGACTTCTGTTACTAATTATTTTTTGTTTAGATGATATCTCTATTAGTTGTAAATAGTCTATTAAAATTAATTCTATGTTATTTTTTTTTTTTAACTTATTAGCTATGAATTCTATTTGAGCTATATTCAAATTAGCTTTTTCATTTATGTATATATTTTGTTTTAATAATTTATGGCATATTGTACTAATTTTTGTCCAGCTCTTCTCATAAATATTATTTGTAGAAGTTCGCGTCATTTTAGTTCTAGAACTAATAGATATAAATTTATTAAATATCTGTTCAGTTGACATTTCAAGACTGAATATTATTAAGTTAACACTGTTTGTAAAGAAGCAGTGATGTGCAATATTTATAGCAAATGAAGTTTTTCCTATAGATGGCCTTCCTGCTATGACTATTAAATTACCTTTTGATAAGTCTTGTATTATTTCATCTAGTTGTTCAAATCCTGATTTTAGTTTTTTAAAATTTGATTTAACATTTATCATTATCTCATTATATTTTTGACTTAATAACTTTGTTGATATTAGTTCTTTTATATCTATTATGTTATCGTTTGAATTTTTGATAATATTTCTTTCTATGTTTTCTACGTAAGATATTACTTTTTTATAAACATATTCTATATCTAGCTTATCTATATAGCCTATTTTAATCATGTTGTAGCCGAGTTGAATAATGATTCTTCTAACATAGTTAATTTTTAGTAAGCTAATTAAGTTTTCGATATAATTGTTAATCTGATAAGAAAATATAAATATTTGTCCTTGCTTCATCAGATATTGAATCCTTTTTACTCCACCTACGTTATTTAGAATATGTTCATGTTCTAATTGATTAAATAAAGATGATATACTTATCTTTTTTTGATCTGAGGCATGAACTATTTGTTGATATATAACTTTATTGAGTTCTACGAAAAATATACTTTCTGGTATTATATTTTGTATGGTCTTTATGATTTCGGGATAAATAATGATTATTCCTAATAGTGTTTCTTCTGCTAAGTAGTTTTGTGGTATAAGTTTGTATTGATGGAAATTATATTGCATTAATCATTATTTTATTTATTTATACAAATAAAGATATTAGATGTTGATTGGTATAATGTTAATTTGTATCTTGTGGACGATATCGTTTCTAGTTTCAATTGTTCCATTTATAATACCAGTTTTCTTAGCATTAGTTATTTGAATCTGTATTTTTTCTTTTTCTATACTAGTATTTCTGTTTATCCATTCCATAATATCTTTTTCTGATATACTTCCGAAAATAAGGTTATTTTTGCCTATTTTTCTGTATAATGAAATTTTGTGTATGAATTCTATTTTTTGTTGTAGTAAGCTTACCTGTCTCTCATTTTTAGCTTCTTTTGTTTTTCTTATCCTTTCAAACATTTTTAAGTGTTGAATTTGTTTTTTTGTTGGTAGCTTCGCTTTTTTTTGAGGTATTAAGTAATTTATAGCATATCCTCTTGAAACGCTTATTAAAGATTCTCTATTATTTATTTGTCGATCACTATTTTTAATTATTAATTTAATTTTTTTTTTCATTTGTTCGATTAAATTATTAAGCCTATTTTTTATGCTTTTATTCTACCAGATTTTTAAAATTTCTAATCTCTATATTTTTCTATACTATGTTTAATACTATTTTCTTTTAGTATTTTTGATGCTGATATTGATCTATTATAATTGTTGCAATATACAATTATTTCATCAATTTTCTCATATTTCTGAATTAACTTTATAGTACTAGGGAGTATTAATTTTTTCAAATAAATGTTTATAGCTTTTTTTAGATGTTTTATTTTGAATTCTTCATGGTTTCTTATATCTATAATAATTTCATCCCTATTATTATTATTTAATTTAATATTTAATTCTTTGTACTTATCGAATTCATTACAATTTTGCTTAATGTTTTGTACTTTAATTTGCTTTTTTTTTTGTACCGTTTCTATTATGCTATAAAGGTTAATAAAGTTCTTACATTTTTTATTCAAACCTAAAATGATGTTTAATACTTCTATGCTTTGTAAGGTTCCTATTATTCCTGTTGTCACACAAGTTATTCCTAAGTTGTTACATGTTTCACTTTTTATATTCATGTTTTTTTTGTATACATCTTTGTATGTCATACCATTTTTGTAGTTAAAAACACCAAACTGACCTTCAAATTCATTTACTGCTCCATATATGTATATTTTGTGTAGCTTTTTACATGTTTCATTAATAAGATGTCGTGTAATCACACTATCTGTTGTATCGATAATAATGTCATAGTATGATATAACTTCGATACTATTACTATTATTTAATTTATAGTTATGAGTTATTATATTACAGTAATAATTACTTTTTTTAATTTTTTTCTTTGCTAACAGAATTTTATCTTTTTGAATATTTGTCTTATCATATAATATTTGCCTATTTAAGTTTGAATATTCTACCTGATCTTTATCCATAATTCCTATATAACCTATTCCTAGTCTTGCTAGATAAATTAGAACTGGGCATCCTAAGCCACCTGCTCCTATAACTAAGGATTTAGTACGTTTTAGTTTTTTTTGTCCCTCTATACCTATTTTTTCTATTTTAATTTGCTTCGAATAAATAATTGATTCTTCTCTTGATAGTTTCATTTAATTTGTTATCTATTTATAGCTTTTTCCTTTATAACTATGTTAATTTTATGTCGTACTTTATTATCTACGCCTTTAGTTCAGTTGGTAGAACGTAGGTTTCCAAAACCTAATGTCGAGGGTTCAAGTCCTTCAAGGCGTGTTTCTAAACTTATTTGATTCTGTATTGGATAAATTTATTATTCATCATATAATATTGTATATTATATTACTCTACATTAAATTATTTATTAAACAGTCTTTTTATGCCCAAAAAAATTATTGGTTTTGTTAAATTAGCTCTACCTGCTGGTAAAGCAACTCCTGCACCACCAGTTGGTCCCGCTTTAGGTCAACATGGGGCAAATATTGTTATGTTTTGTAAAGAATATAATGCTAAAACAGCTGATAAGATTGGTTTAGTAATTCCTGTAGAAATTTCTATTTATGATGATCGTAGTTTTTCTTTTATATTAAAAACACCGCCTGCCTCTGTTCTATTGGCTAAGGCAGCAGGTATTGATAAAGGATCTGGAAAACCAAATTCTGAAACAGTTGGGTTTATTTCTTTACAACAACTTCATGAAATAGCGAGTACCAAGCTTCCTGATTTAAATACTGATAACATAGATCAAGCGAAATCAATTATTTCTGGTACAGCTCGTAGTATGGGTATTACAATTCAATATTAAAGAAAAAGTTAAACAATTTATGGTTAAACATTCACGTCGTTTTACAGAAGTTTTGCAAAAATTAGATAAAAATGTATTATATAGTCCAGACCAAGCTTTGGAATTATTACAAAAATTGTCATCTGTTAAGTTTATTGAAACTCTTGAAGCTCATATTTCTCTAGGTTTAGATCCTAAGTATGCTGATCAGCAGTTAAGAGCAACAGTTGTTTTACCTAAAGGTTTAGGTAAAGATATTAGAGTTGCTGTTATATCACAGGGAAATAATTTAGATATTGCTATTGCTTCTGGTGCTGATAAAGTTGGTTCTGAAGATTTAATAGAAGATATTTTAAACGGTTATACAAATTTTGATAAACTTATTGTTACTCCTGATATGATGCTTCTGATTGCTAAATTAGGTCGTGTTTTAGGTCCAAGAGGTCTTATGCCTTCACCTAAGTCTGGTACAGTTACTAATGATTTAAAAGCTGCTATAACTCAATTTAAGGCTGGTAAGTTAGAATACAAGATTGATCGCACTGGTATAGTTCATGTCCCAATAGGAAATTTGAGTTTTCCTATTAATGACTTAAAAGTTAATCTTAAAGCATTGCAAGACTCTATTGAAAAAAATCGCCCTAGTGGTTCTAGAGGTAAGTATTGGAAATCTTTATACTTATCTAGTACAATGGGACCAGGTATTCCTGTAGATATTAATCTATTAAAAGATTATATAATAGGATGATATATAATTAATTTATTTTTAATTTAGTATGAGTGATAAAATTAATAACATAATTGAGGAATTAAAGTCTTTAACTTTATTAGAAGCTGCTGATTTAGTTAAGCAAATAGAAGAAACTTTTGGTGTTGATGCTTCTGTTTCATCAGGTTCGGGTATGGTGATGGTTGCAGGTAATGTAGATAATTCATCGCAAGATGAAGTAGAAGAAAAAACAGAGTTTGATGTTATTTTAGAAGAAGTACCTGCCCCTAAAAAGATCACTATACTTAAAGTAGTTCGTGCATTAACTTCTTTAGGTTTGAAAGAAGCTAAAGAATTAGTTGAGTCTGCTCCTAAAGCTATTAAAGAAAGTACTTCTAAAGAAGATGCTGAAGAGATAAGGCTAAAGCTTGAAGAGGTTGGTGCAAAAGTTTCAATTAAATAAAATATTGTTAATTGCATCGTTTATTTATTAAACAAAATAGATATAATAATTTTCTATTTTGTTTCTAGTTTCCTATAATTTAGTTAAAATATTCCTAAGCTAATAGCATTAGGAAGTGGCATTGTTGCTCCTATTCCAAGCCAAATAGTAACTATTGTTCCTATTATAAAAATAGTTGTTGCTATAGGTCTTCTAAAAGGATTTTGAAATTTATTTATGCTTTCAATGAAAGGAATAGTGATTAGTCCTGCTGGAACAGACGCCATTGATAAAACACCTATAAGCTTATTTGGTATAACTCTTAATAAGTTAAATGTTGGAAAAAAATACCATTCTGGTAATATTTCTAGTGGAGTAGCAAATGGATTTGCTGGTTCTCCTAAACCCATTGGTTCTAGTACAGCAAGGCCAACGTTACATGCGATTGTACCTAATATTACTACTGGGAAAATATAGAGTAAATCATTAGGCCATGCTGGTTCTCCATAGTAATTGTGTCCCATTCCCTTTGCTAGTTTTGCTCTCAATTTTGGATCTGTTAAATCAGGTTTTTTTATTATAGACATTTTAGTTTCCTTATGTATTTTTATAGTGGTCCTGAGATACCTTGTTTACGTATCATTAAAAAGTGCATAAGCATAAATACTGCTGTAAGTAAAGGTAATACAAAGGTGTGTAAACTATAGAATCGCGTTAGTGTGCTTTGACCAACACTTACACTTCCTCTTAGAAGTTCTACTATAGTACCACCAACAAACGGTATAGCTTCTGGTACACCAGTAACAATTTTCACTGCCCAGTATCCTATTTGATCCCATGGTAATGAATATCCTGTTACACCAAAAGATACTGTTAGTACTGCTAGTATAACACCAGTCACCCAAGTCAATTCACGTGGTTTTTTGAAACCTCCTGTTAAATATACTCTAAAAACATGTAAAATTAACATCAATACCATCATACTTGCAGACCACCTATGTATTGATCTAATTAACCATCCAAAGTTTACTTCAGTCATAATATATTCAACAGAGCTAAAAGCTTCAGCAACTGTTGGTCTGTAGTAGAATGTCATAGCAAATCCACTTGCTACTTGAATTAAAAAAGAAGTGAAAACGATTCCTCCAATACAGTAAAAAATATTAACGTGTGGTGGAACATATTTACTTGAAATATCATCTGCGATGGATTGAATTTCCAGTCTCTCTTCGAACCAATCGTATACCTTTCCCATAGTAATTTAAGATTTTTTCATTTGTTGCGCTTAAACTTCTTTGTTTATATTATAATAACATTTATGATTATCTTTCTATATCAACTTAAAATTTTTAGTATTTATGAAATAGATCTGTTTTTTCTTTCCTTTTTCTATATTAATGTAATCTACTGATTTAAGTATTTTAATTACAGTACTTTCTTTTGTGCCTATCATTTTAGCTATAAATTTTGTTGAAGCTGTAAAAGATATAGTAAGTTTGCTTTTATTAAAAACTCCAAACTTTAAAAAAAGAGATAGCATTAGTAAAACTATTCTTTTTTTTATATTTTTCTGATTAATAATTTCTATTGTTTTTTCGTATTCTGTAAGTGTTTTTCTGTAGTAATCTAATATACATATTAAATAATGTTTCTTGATCTTATTTGAATATAAAAAGCTTTTTGTTGTTATTATGATGTATGTCTCTTTTAGAGCTATTATTTGGTAGTATGATCTATTTGTTTTTGTTTGTTCTATAATGTGATTTCCTCCTAAAACTGCAATTGGTAAACTTTCCTTATTATGAAAATTTTTTACTAATAAAATAATGCCTTCTAAGATAATAGCAATATTGTTATTACTTTTACTTTTTAATACTATGCTGTCTTCTTCTTTTAGTTTGTAAATGCGGTAAGGAATTGTATTTATAGAAAAAAACATGATCCAGTTCATAGTGAATTTTTAATAATATTTTCAGTTTATATTATTATATAAATTATTACCTAACAATTTTAATTCAGTGAAGAAGATTTTATTAGTTGATGATGATATAAAAATGTGTGATGTTTTATCTGAGTATCTAGTAACACGTAATTTTTCTGTACATTGTGCTTATAGTATTCGTTCTGCTTTATCTATAATTAAAAAACAAAATCCTGATTTAGTAATATCTGATATTATGATGAATGATTTGACTGGGTATGATTTTATCAAATTACTTAATTTAAGTGATTATTTTATGAATATACCTGTAGTTTTTCTAACTGCTAAGGGTATGACTAATGATAGAATTAAAGGTTATAATCTAGGATGCTATGCTTATTTAACTAAGCCTTTTGATCCTGAAGAGTTAGTTGCAATTCTTAATAGTATTTTAAATCATTTGGAAATGCCTTTTACAAGCAATTTACTTTCTGTTGGTAAAAATTTATCTAAACATTATGAAAATTCTAAAAATCTTAATTTAACTAAACGCGAGAAAAGTATACTAAATCTTTTATCAAAAGGCTATATGAATAAAGAAATAGCATTAAGTTTAAACACAGGCCAAAGAAATGTAGAAAAATACGTAACTAGATTATTAAATAAGGCTAATGTACGTAATAGAATAGAATTAATAGATTACTTTTTTAATTGAGGGCGAATGACGGGAGTCGAACCCGCGTATGATGAAGTCACAATCCATTGCCGTAACCACTTGGCTACATCCGCCACATTTTTATCTTTATCGTGTCAAGCAGTATAATTGTACTATTGTTTGTATTTTTGGTCTACTCAATCACTACTTAAACTATTATTTTAATTTATATGCAAAATTACCTAACTATTTTCATTAACGGCAATCCTTTTAATTGTAATTCTTCTATGTCTTTATTTGATTTATTAACTTATCTAGAGATTGAGTTCGATTCTACAATAGTAGAGTATAATCATAGTATTATTGATAAAGATGATTTTAGGCTTTTATACATTAAAAATAATGATTCTCTTGAATTTATGAGTGTTGTAGGTGGTGGTTAATATCAGTTTTAATAGTACGTGTTGATAAAGATACTAATCCTTCTTGTGTATTTATATATATAATTTTCAGCTTAATGAATTCTCCTAGATGTAGGATTTTTTTGCTATTAACTTCTGAGTTTGTTTCGGATATATGTAGTAATGTTCTTATATTATTTATATTAATAAATATACCATAATTTTTTTTCATTACTACTTCACCGTATATTATTTGGCCTAATTTAAACTTATTTTTTAGTGCTGTTAATCTTGCACTTTTATTACTTAAAATTAAATGATTTTTATTCTCATGGGAATTTATTAATTTACATTTAATCATTTCGTGTCTGCGTAGTTTTTTATTTTTATTAGATATATGTGATTTTGGTATGAATCCTTGTATACCCTCTAAGTATGTTATTATACCACCTTTATTGAGACGTTTTATTGTTAAATAATATACTATATCTTCTAGATAAAGTTGTTTAATTCTTTTCCAAGCTCTTATGTAATCTAACCTTTTTATAGATAGAATATATTGTTTGTTGTAGGTATTTTGAGTTACTAGAAAAAAATCTCTTGTCATAGTTAGTAAAAGCAAACTATATTGGTTCTTGTTCTGTGAATGGATTTTTACTTCTTCTTTTGGTAAGTAACCAGATACATTTGTACCAATTGCTACTAAAAATCCTTTTTTTTCATGTTGTATAATTGTTCCTGCAACAATATCACCTTCGTGTATTGTGTATTTGTATTTATTTAAAATTTCTGCAAAATGATCTTTTTTTTTTTTCATTAGTATTTTTGTAATAGTTTTTATGTTTAATCTATGATATTATCTATTTATAGGCAATCGTAGGTAATTACAAGTTTTGCACAAACTTGAGGAAAGTCCGGGCTCTATTTATAAATATATAGTTGTATAAATTACAGTATAGGAAACTATGAGGATCGTGCCACAGAAATATACCGCCTTTTTATTTAGGTAAGGGTGCAATGGTTTGGTAAAAGCAAACCAGAAACATTGTTAAAATGTTTGCTAGGTAAACCCCATTTTAGAGCAAAGTGTTGAGCCTATTTCTCACAGAGATTTTTTATAAGATTGTGATATAAGCTTAGTTAGGTTAAATTCTTTATACTGCATAAAGTATCTTACTACTGTTGATGAATGATTACCCTTTTTATGCTTGCAATTATTTTGTAAAGAACTTAAAAAGAACTAAACCCGGCTTATGTTTTGCCTTTTAAATTCACATATTCTTTGTTTTATTTATTATCTCATTTATCTCTTGATCTATATTTTTTATATCATTACTATTGAGAGTTTTGTGAAGAGACCTATAAGTAATTCTTACACCTACAAATCTTTCCTGTTGTGATCTATCCAAGGTCATTTTATTGTATTCATTAAAGATTTCTATTGATTCTACCAACTTATTTTTATTTTTGTAAATGTTTTCTATAATTTTATTAACGTATCCATTTTTTCTTACTTGGATAGATAGATCTCTTATTATGCTTGGATATTCTGAATATGGTTTTTTTATATATTCTAAATGTTTTCTATTTTTCATTGTTTTGATTAACTGATTTAATTTAATCTCAAATGTATAAATTTCTTCTTCTTTTCTTTTAGATTTTATTCCATATTTATAATTCAGTTTTTTTATGGTACCTATAATTACGTTATCTTTTTCGTTATATATACCTATTACATTTCTTGCCTTTGCTGACTTTTGACCATATCTGCTTGTTATATCTCCTTCTATGTTTTCAAGTTTTACATTAGCTTCTATTTTTTTCAAAAATGCTTCAAGTATTCCTTTAGCTTGAAACCTAGTAATATTTTCTGGTTTTTTTTGCCAATCCTTTCTATTGTAATTATTGGCATAAATTAAACCACCTAATAATCTTTTTTCTTCAGGTTTAACACCTTGTTTAAATATTGTTCCTACTTCAAATATAAGTAAATTATTACTAGAGTATTTTAAGTTATATTCATAATTTCTTAATAAGTTCTCTGTTATGTTATCTCTTAAATATTTTTGTTCTTCATTAAGAGGATTGTGTATCTTTATGCTATAATTTTTATTATTTGTTAGCGAGCAATTAATGACTTCATTAAAACCTAGGTTTCGTAAAGTTTTTTTTATTTTTTTTAGCTCTATGAATTCTCTTGATTGTTTTCCTTGTTTTGATCCATAAATACATTTGCCATAAAAGTTTTTAAACCCATGAATTTTGCTAATTTCTTCGATGATATCTATTTCTCTAATGAGATCATGTCTTCTGTAAGCTGGTCCTTCCACTAAAAAAAGTTTTTTATTTTTAATATATTTATTATTAAATTTTAGTTTCTTAAGGATTTCTTCTATGGCGCCTTTATTTATATATTTGAATGTATTTTTTTCTACATGTCCAAGGATTTTATTAATGTTTTGTTGTTTTAATTTAATTTTTGAATTTAATATTCTGTATGGACTATAATATTCATAAAATTTACCAATGCTTTGATTAATGAATGATTTTATAATTGTAAGACTGTCTATATAGTAGTTCTCATCAAAATCGTAGTTTTTGTAATAGTTACTTCGATTAATTCTCATGTATTTTTCATCTGCAAAGACAATTATAATTTCTTTTTTTGAATTTAATATTTGCTTGAAAAATATCTTATTGTTAATTGTTGTTACTATAAAATTTTTATGGTCATTCAATTCTTTTGGTATTGATATTTCTTTTTTTTTCTCATGCTGAATTATGTAAAATGTTTTACCCCATTTGATTTTCACATATTTTTGGATATTTTCTATTATGCTTTGCGGTTTTATATTATGTATTTCCAATAAATCCAATATCCAATTAGGTGTTGAATTATAATCTGTTATTTTAATTTTATGAATTCTGACATAATTAAACATATTGCTCTTGACTTTTCTGTCGCTATGTATTCTACATTTATTTATTACAAAGCTTATAGGTTCTATAAACATTTTTTTATCTAGAATGATATTAAGTTCTCTAGCTAGTCCTAAAGCAGAGTCTATTTCTTTTCTATTTGCTGTTACACTTACATCTAGAATTATATCATCATCACGATAATTTATACTTTCTACTTCTATGCCTGACATATTTAATTGATTCTGAATGTCTTCAAATTCATTCGTGTTTACTTCTATAAAGTGCTGTACTAATTTCCATGAAAATTTCATTATTATTATTCCACATAGATTGTTTTAAAATTATGCTTTAGTGAATGATAAGTTATTATTCTTGGCATATCTTTCCATAAATCTCATAAACCTGTCCCATTCTGACGGGTTTCGAATAATATATATACACTCTATACCTTGTGGTTTACCATTAATAAATTTTGCACTTACATCTGTAGTCATTATTGATCCTTCTTCATCTTTCAGATACATACCTTTTATATCTCCTTTTTCCTGCATTTCAGGATTAATAATATCTGGTTGATTAAATCTAAAAGTTGCTGTACCTGTACTCCCATCTCTCGATCTTGTAAGTTTTATACTTGGTATTACTTGTTCATCTATACCTTCTATGAATTGAATTACAGCCATAATACTTTTCCTGATTTTTAATACAAATTTTTGTTTTTAATCTGGGGTAGGAGGATTCGAACCTGCGAATGGCGGAGTCAAAGTCCGCTGCCTTACCACTTGGCTACACCCCAATATAATGAACTAATTTGTACAACATTTTTTAATCTTGTGTCAAGTTATAGTACTTTTTTTAGGTAATGGAAATATTCTTTCATATTATTTATTTGTATTTTTTGTTCTTGACCTGTGCTTATCCATTTTATTTTAATGTACTGATTTCTCAGGTCATCATTTTTTAATATGATACAAATTTCTGCTCCAATTTGATACGCTCTTTTTATTCTTTTAGTTAAGTTATTTTCTTTGTAATCTAATTCAAATGGTAATTTGTATTCTTCAAGAACGTTTACTATATTCCATATGATATGGTAGTTCTCTAGATTTTCTTTTATGATGTATATTTTATTATATTTTTTTTTGTTACTCAACTTATTTTTCATCAATATAATTAGTCTTTCTATCCCTATTGCCCATCCTACAGCTGGTAGTGGGGGACCTCCTAGTTGTTCTATTAGTTTATCATATCTTCCGCCACCGCAAATTGTATTTTGCTGACTATTTTCTTTTGTTTTAATTTCAAATGCAGTATAGTTATAATAGTCTAGTCCTCTTACTAATTTATTATTTACTTTGTAGTCTATTTGAAGATATTCCAAATCATTACAAATTTTTGCAAAATGATGTAATGACTTTTTGTTTAAATAATTATCTAGCATGGGAGCGTGTTCTAAAATTGCTTGTGTTTTTAAGTCTTTACTATCTAATACTCGAAGTGGATTTTTTTCAATCCTTCTTTGCGAATCTTTATCTATTTCATTCCTGTATTTTTCAAGATATTCTACTAATGCATGAGTATAAATTTCTCTTTCTTCTGTATTTCCTATTGAGTTTATTTCTAACATACATTCTTCGTCACATTTTAGCTTTTTCAGTAGATTGTAAGCTATTCTAATAACTTCTACATCAGCTATATGGTCATCACTGCCTATACATTCTATTCCTAACTGATGGAATTGTCTTTGTCTACCTTTCTGAGGTCTTTCATATCTAAACATTGGTCCAAAATACCACAATCTATTCATTTTGTTGTTTAAATATATTTTATTGCTGATGATTGCTCTCGCTATACTAGATGTACCTTCTGGTCTTAATGTGATTCCCCTATTGCTTTGGTCTTTGAAGCTGTACATTTCTTTATTAACTATATCAGTAAAGTCGCCTATACAACGTTCAAATAATTTAGTATTTTCTAATATTGGTGTTCTGATTTCTTCGTATCCATATTTATCTAGTGTTGACATTACCTTGTTATATATTTCTTGCCATATAATAATATCGTCTGGTAGAATGTCTTTTGTTCCTCGTAGTGTTTGCATGTACCTTTTACTTATTATTGAATTTATATATCTACTATTTTTTACGGGCAAGGAGGGACTCGAACCCCCGACACCGTGGTTCGTAGCCACGTGCTCTAATCCACTGAGCTACAAGCCCAATTACCCATAGAATATTAACATACTTATGCTAAAAAAATATATAATTTATTCTTGATATTTTCTGTATATATTTATATTGTATGTTTATATTATTTTGTACTTGGTAATTTTTAAATTAAGTAATTTATGAACAAAACTATCTTGTATCATGATGATGCCCGTAAAGCCTTGGAAAAAGGCATGGATACACTTTCTGAAGCTGTTGCAATCACTTTAGGTCCTAAAGGTCGTAATGTTGTATTAGAAAAAAAATATGCATCTCCTCAAATTATTAATGATGGTGTAACAATTGCTAAAGAAATTGAATTAAAGGATTCAATACAAAATACTGGTGTAGCACTTATTAGACAGGCTGCTTCAAAAACTAATGATGTTGCAGGAGATGGTACTACTACTGCTACAGTATTAGCTTATGCTATTGTTAAAGAGGGGCTAAAAAATGTTGCTGCTGGATCCAATCCAATTGTTTTAAAGAAAGGAATAAACAAAGCTGTAAAATTTGTTACACAAAAAATTAGTCAATATGCTCGTCCAATAGACAGCTCTTCTGATATTTCACAAGTTGCTTCGATTTCTGCAGGTAATGATATCTATACAGGTAAAATGATAGCTGACGCTATTCAACAAGTAGGAAGGGAAGGAATTATTTCTTTAGAAGAAGGTCAATCTACTGAAACTTATTTAGAAATTAAAGAAGGGATGAAATTTGATAAAGGCTTCATTTCTCCTTACTTTGTAACTGACACATCTAGAATGGAAGTTGAACAAGAAAATGTTTATCTTTTATTAACTGATAAAAAAATTACATTAATACAAGAAGAACTATTACCGGTTTTAGAGCAAGTTTCAAAAACAGGCATGTCTCTTTTGATAATTGCTGAAGATATTGAAAAAGAAGCATTAGCTACTATTGTTGTAAATAAACTGAGAGGTATCATTAATGTTGCTGCTGTGCGTGCTCCAGGTTTTGGTGATAGAAGAAAATCGCTTTTAGAGGATATAGCTATTTTAACTTCTGGTGATGTGATTAGTGATGATACAGGTCTAGTTTTAAATAAAATATCTTTATCTAATTTAGGAGTTGCAAAGAAAGTAAAAATATCTAAGGATAGTACTACTATTATTGCTGATTCTAATCAGTCACTTGTTAATCAAAGATGCGATCAAATTCGTAAGCAGATGAATATTTCTGATAACAGTTATGAGAAGGAAAAATTACAAGAGAGACTAGCTAAATTATCTAGTGGTGTTGCAATTATTAAAGTTGGTGCTGCTACTGAGACGGAAATGAAAGATAAGAAATTGCGTTTAGAAGATGCTATTAATGCAACAAAGGCTGCTATTGAAGAAGGTATTGTTCCGGGGGGGGGGGCTACTTATGTACATTTATCTAAAGATCTTTTATCCTGGGCAGAAAATAATTTATCTGATGAAGAATTAGTTGGTGCTCTAATTGTACAAAGATCCTTATCAGTTCCATTGGCTAGAATATCAATGAATGCAGGTTTAAATGGTGCTGTTATTGTTGAAAAGGTAAAGCAATCTAGTTTTCCTAATGGTTATAATATTAATTCCAATAGTTTATTAGATATGTATAATGCTGGTGTAATTGATCCTGCCAAGGTTACTCGTTCTGCTTTACAAAATGCTGCTTCTATTGCTTCCATGATTTTAACTACAGAATGTATAATTGTTGATAGTATTTAGTAGTTTATTCACTTAAGAATTTGGCTAGCTTATAGATACCTTTATTATTACTAAGCTCGCTAATTATATATATGGTCAAAATAGCAAATCTATTTATACTTGCACTTTGAAATTGACCTATTGTTAGTGACTTATAGTTAGAGTAAAATTTCTTATTTCTGAAATAGATGTAAGAAAATTTAATTAGATATCTGTCTATCTTTTTATCGTTTTCTATTATTCTTTTTGCTACTATTGTTATATGATTTTCTCTTATAATTTTTGTTATATTATGTATATATGCTATAATTAAGCTGAATCTTTGTATTTTACTATAGCTTTTATTTCTTAAATCATTATTGAGATAATTGATTGTTATGATATCGTTTTTTAACTTCTGATTTATAAATATTGCTTCAAGACTTATTTTTAATAAGTCTATTCTTTCTAAGAGTATTTCTTTTCTCATTATATTTAACTAATTTTTTAAAGGCATTCTAATATCATGCAAATATTTAATTGGTTCCTGCGAATATAAAGTCTGGAAATTTCTCTTGTGCTTCATTTAGAGATTTATTTTTTCCTGTTTCTTGCCAAAAGTTAATTATCTCTGTTGCTTTATTTAGCAAATTAATTTTTTCATTTTCTGATATCCATGGCTTAGAGTCTAATTCTGTTTTTAGTTGTTCCCATGCATCGTTGCGAGGCCAAAAAAAGTATGATGTTAGCGGACTAATACTTTTACCTATTACGTGATCTATTGCTATTGCTACATTGTTATCAAGCCATAAAATTCTAAACGTGAATTTCTTCAATTTATTTTCCTTTTAGTAGTTAGTATATGTTTTTTACTAAGTTTTCTACTGTTTTAGTAAGTTTAGCACCTTCTTTTATTTTTTCTTCAATTTTCATTATATTCAGTTGAACTTTCTTACTTAATGGGTTGTACAATCCTAATTCATTTATTGCTTTACTATCTCTTTTTTTTCTACTATCTATTAAGATAATTCGATAAAATGGTTTCTTTTTTCTGCCTAATTTCTTTAATCTTATTTTTAGCATTTTTCTTTTGTTTTGAATCTTTTAGGCTATTATAGCACAAATTTTTCTTTATGTTATTGATTCTACTTTTATGTTATTAAAAATTACTGTTAAGCATTGTAAAAAAATGATTCCTAGCATAGGTGACATATCCATACCAAATATCATTGGTATAGTTCCTCTGAAAAGTCTTAAATAAGGGTCAGTTAATCTATTTAATGAGGAAAAAGGTTCATTGTACCAATTTACAGTAGGTAACCAAGCTAATGATAGCTTAAGAAGTACGAGTATGAGATAAATTTCTGAAAAATTTGCAATTGAAGTAAATATAAGATTCATTGAATAAGTTAAAGTTGTCATCTTAATAATTCTTGTTTTCTCCATAATAGTTTATTTTTGTTGTGTATACTGTCATTTCTGGATACTGATTGCCGATTGTCTTTAGGATTATATCATTAATAAAAATATTGCCAAGAACAATATTTTTAATTAAAATCTTTTGATTTTTATGTAGAATATTAATTAAGTCTAAAACCTTATAATCTTCTGTGATTCTTTCAATTATAAATATATATGCATCTTTTATGTCTAAATTTATTTTTTCCATACTTTTCTTAATATCGTAATTATTTTTATAATCTATGTGAAAAACTTCAATATTTGAGATTAATGATTTTATATCAGTTATCATATTATATGTTTGTGATATATCAGTCAAAATAATATATCTTCTATTTTGGTTTATTTCTTCTATAGTTTTTGTTCCTTCAATAATTTTAATGTAAAGATTCTGAATCTTTATATATCTTCTGAGTATTTCATATATCATTAAAAATCCAATATATCTACTATAGTATTCTTGTTTACTTTGTTTTATATGAGTTTCATTAATTTGATTCATTATGATCTTTAATACAGGATGAGAAATTTTATATATTTTAAGTTGCATCTTCTTTTTTATTAATTATCTTTTTTTACTTTTCATTATGTAAATTTTAATATTTTTTTTCTTTAAAACGAAAGAAAAGCTATTTTTCTGGTTCTTATTTCTTGTCATAAAACAAAAAAAGTACTTTCTATGTTTTATATTTAGAAAGTACCTTTATATTTATATTTGTTATTTAATCTAGTGGTCTCATTGATAATACAGCTTCATTTTCTCTATTAATTCCTTTTTCAAATCCAGCAGCAGCAGCTCTTGCTCTTCCTGCATGCCATAGATGACCTATGAAAAGAAAAAATCCTAAGAAGAAATGAGAAGTTGTTAACCAGCTTCTTGGTGACACATAGTTTACTGAATTAATTTCTGTTGCTACTCCACCTACTGAGTTTAATGAACCTAGTGGTGCATGTGTCATATATTCAGCAGCTCTTCTTTCTTGCCATGGTTGTATATCATTCTTGATTTTATTTAAGTCTAGTCCATTAGGCCCTCTTAGTGGCTCGACCCAAGGTGCTCTTAAGTCCCAGAATCTCATAGTTTCACCTCCAAAAATAATTTCTCCACTTGGTGATCTCATAAGATATTTACCCAGGCCTGTAGGGCCTTGGGCTGATGCTACATTAGCCCCAAGTCTTTGATCTCTTACTAGAAATGTAAATGCTTGTGCTTGTGAAGCCTCTGGGCCAGTTGGTCCATAAAATTCACTAGGATAGGCGGTATTATTATACCATACGTAGTTTGAAGCAGTTAGACCCATAATTGATAATGCTCCCAAGCTATAAGAGAGATAAGCTTCGCCAGACCAAACAAAAGCTCTTCTAGCCCATGCAAATGGTTTAGTTAAGATATGCCATATACCTCCTGCGATACATATAACACCCATCCATACATGTCCACCAATTAAGTCTTCCATATTGTCTATGCTTACAATCCATCCATCTCCTCCAAAAGGTGATTTTAACAGATATCCAAAGATTACAGAAGGATTTAATGTTGGGTTACTAATAATTCTAACATCGCCTCCACCAGGAGCCCAAGTATCATAAACTCCACCAAAAAATAGTGCTTTTACAACTAATAAAAATGATCCTATTCCTAAAAGTATTAGGTGTATTCCCAATATAGTTGTCATTTTGTTCTTATCTCTCCAATCATATCCAAAGAATGGGAATGATTCTTCTAGTGTATCTGGTCCTATGAGCGAATGATAAAGACCACCAAAACCAAGTACGGCTGAAGAAATTAAATGTACTACACCGATTACGAAGTATGGGTAAGTACTTGTTATTTCTCCAGTGGGTCCTACTCCCCATCCTAGTGTTGCTAGGTGAGGTACTAATATTAGTCCTTGCTCATATAAAGGTTTTTCTGGAACAAAGTGTGCAACTTCAAATAGAGTCATTGCTCCTGTCCAAAAAACCATAATACCTGCATGTGCTACATGTGCTCCTAGTAGTTTTCCTGATACATTTATTAATCTTGCATTACCTGACCACCATGCAAAACCAGTTGATTCTAAATCTCTTCCTCCGACTACATTACTATTATTAAAGGGCGTTTCCACGTGGTAAAACCTCCTCTGGGAATATAAAATTTTCGTGAGGTTGATCCTGTGCGGCCATCCATGCACGAATACCTTCGTTTAATAAAATATTTTTTGTATAGAATGTTTCAAATTCTGGGTCTTCAGCTGCTCTTAGCTCTTGAGATACAAAGTCATATGCCCTAAGGTTTAATGCTAAACCTACTATTCCAAATGCACTAGTCCACATGCCTGTTACTGGAACAAATAGCATAAAAAAGTGTAACCACCTTTTGTTTGAGAAGGCAACGCCAAATATTTGAGACCAAAACCTATTTGCTGTAACCATTGAATATGTTTCTTCTGATTGTGTTGGTGTAAATGCTCTAAAAGTATCTGCTGCATCACCATCTTCAAATAGAGTATTTTGTACAGTTGCTCCATGTATTGCACATAACAATGCACCACCTAGTATGCCTGCTACACCCATCATGTGAAAAGGATTTAAAGTCCAGTTGTGGAATCCTTGTAAGAATAAAAGGAATCGAAAGATAGCTGCTACACCAAAGCTAGGTGCAAAGAACCAACTTGCTTGTCCTAGAGGATACATTAAGAATACTGAAACAAACACTGCTATTGGTCCTGAAAATGCAATTGCGTTATAAGGTCTAATGCCTACTAGTCTTGCTATTTCAAATTGTCTTAAGCAGAATCCTATTAGTCCGAAAGATCCATGAAGTGCAATAAATGCCCACAATCCGCCAATCTGGCACCATCTTGTAAAATCTCCTTGTGCTTCTGGTCCCCATAGTAAAAGCAATGAATGTCCCATACTATTTGCTGGTGTAGATACAGCAGCAGTAAGAAAGTTACATCCTTCTAAATAAGAACTAGCTAGTCCATGTGTATACCAAGATGTAACAAAAGTTGTACCAGTTAGCCATCCACCTAAAGCTAGGTAAGAACATGGGAATAGCAATAGTCCAGACCATCCTACGAATACAAAACGATCTCTCTTAACCCAATCATCTATTAAATCGAATCTTCCACGGTTTTTTTCTTGTCCAATTGCGACAGTCATATATGTTTCTCCAACTCAAATTGTTTAAGTAAAGTTAGTCTTCTGTATATTACGCTTTTTAATTTTAGTCCATTTGTGAACGTAAGAAAATTACTTGTCTTTTCAGTTACATATATTATAAATTATAAGATAAACATTTTTTGGTTATCTCAAGATTTTATTAATCTAATTATTATTTTAGTTCTCTAAGTTACTGTTGATCATAATTATTAATTTATAGTTTCTTTGACTATTATTTTTTGAAATAAATATCCCGTTCCTCTTGCTGTGAGTATTAAGTCTGGATTGCTTGGGTCATCTTCTAGCTTGGCTCTTAGTCTTGAAATATGAACATCTACTACTCTTGTGTCAACATGTCTTTCTGGTGTATAACCCCAAACTTCTTGAAGAATTGATGCTCTTGAAAATGGTTCCCCTGCTTTGCTTATTAAAAGCTCTAGTAAGCTGAATTCCATGCCTGTAAGTCTTACTCTTTCATAATTTTTGTATACTTGTCTCTTGTTTGTATCAATTTTTAAGAACCCTATGTTAATTATTCCTGAGCTCGGTATGGATGAGTTAATATTAATTTTTTCTGTTCTTCTAAGTACTGATCTTATTCTTGCTTCTAATTCTTTAGGTGAAAATGGTTTCACTATATAGTCATCTGCACCTAATTCAAGTCCTGTGATTCTGTCTGATACATCTCCTAGTGCTGTAAGTATTATTATTGGAACATCAGATTCTTTTCTTAGTTCCTGACATACTCCGTATCCATCCAACTTAGGCATCATGACATCTAATACTACTAAAGTCGGATATTCCCTGCGAAATATTTTTAGTGCTTCTTCTCCGTCAGATGCACTAACTACATCATATCCTATCATTGTAAGCCTTGTTTCGAGAATCCTTCTGATACTAATTTCGTCATCAACAATTAATATTTTTTCTTTATTATTATCCAATTTTTCCTCTTTATCTGATTTTTTTGTATATTTTCATCTTTTCCATATGCTATTTATTACATTCTTTTATCTGATGTATTTGTGTCATAATTTATTTTTCTTCATGAATTATCATACTTTCTAAAATGTTATATTTCTATTAATACGTTATGAGTCAATTCATTAAATTTTATTTTATTTTAGTATATGTTGTCTTAATGTGGTTATTTTTGAATTTTTTTAGTGTATTTAGAATTGATTAAATATTGCTTAATTCTTTAATTTCTTTATTAGATCTTTTGCATATTAATTATCTGTTTCCTTCTTTAGAAGGATATCTTTTACTATACTTAGAGAGTTGAAAAATTAACTTGACAATTCATACTACACAATAGTAATATGTTTTCACAATACTAACTCTAAGTTTCGAGTAGATTTAGATTCAACACAAGTATCTGATGATTAACTAGATATAAAAAACATATCTAATAGATTTATGTTTATTTTTTAGTTTTATGAAATATATTTACTAATTATTTAAGCATTGTTCTAATAAAATCTTCACTACTTATTATTCCGGATACTAC